AAAAAATATGCAGTTTTTTGTTGTTAATCCTATATGTTATTATCCAAAATATTGCAATATAATTTTTATAGATTTTACTATACATTTATAATATTTTTCAAATTCTGTTAATATAAAATTTATAACTATTAATTATGACGATTGAATTGTTTTCTTTATTGAGATCATTTGATAAACCTTTAAATATAGGAAGTAAGTCTTTTAATTCTAGACTTATGTTAGGTACAGGTAAATTTAAAGATCTTCAGCAAACTCAAGCTAGTGTAAATATGAGTTCAGCAGATATTGTTACTGTAGCTGTGCGTAGAGCTAAACATGCAAAATATATCGGTAAAAGTAATTTAATTGATGGCTTAAATTGGAAGAAATTATGGCTTTTGCCAAATACAGCTGGTTGTACAACAGCTGAGGAAGCAATTAAAATAGCTTATCTTGGTCGTGAAATGGCTAAAAGGATAGGTCAATTAGATAATAATTTTGTAAAGCTAGAGGTTATTTCAGATCCTAAATATTTGTTGCCAGATCCTTTAGGAACACTAAAAGCTGCAGAGTATCTAGTAAATAATGGTTTTACTGTTTTACCCTATATTAATTCAGACCCTATACTAGCTAAGCATTTAGAAGATATTGGTTGCTCAGCGATTATGCCTTTAGGTTCACCTATAGGCTCTGGTCAAGGTTTACAAAATATTCAGAACTTACAAATTATTATTGAGAATACTGAATTACCTGTTATTATTGATGCAGGCATAGGTACTGCTAGTGAAGCAAGCAGAGCAATGGAAATAGGTGCATCTGCTGTTTTATTAAATACAGCCGTTGCGAAAGCTTCTTTCCCCTATTTAATGGCTGAAGCAATGAATTTAGGTGTACTGTCTGGACGCATGGCTTATTTAGCAGGGAGAATGAGTTTACAAGATAAAGCTCTACCCAGTTCTCCCCTGCAAGATATAATCTATAGTTAATTATTTTTCTTATTATATTAACAATTATGCGTTATTTGATTTATAAGTTTATACTTGATATAAATCTATATACTTTGTAAAGTAAACATATTAATATAGGGACTTAGTAGAATGACAATTTTAATCATAGATAATTACGATAGTTTTACTCAAAATTTAGTCCAATATGTAGGACATTTAGGCTTTTCTATAAAAATTGCTAGGAATGATGAAATATCTGTAAAAGACATAGATTCTATTAACCCTCGCTATATTATTCTGTCACCAGGTCCAGGCACACCACAGAAAGCAGGAAATTTATTAAATTTAATAGAAAACTATGCACATCGAGTACCCATATTAGGTGTATGTTTAGGTCATCAAGCCATAGGTCATATATTTGGTGGAAAGATAAAACAGTTAGGTAAGCCTGTGCATGGAAAAGTAAGTAGAATTTGGCATAATAATAATGATTTATTTAAGCATTTACCTAATCCTTTTTATGCTGCTAGGTACCATAGTTTAATTGTTGATACTCATGATTTTCCGGATGATTTAGAAATAACTGCATGGACTGAAGAAGGTTTAGTTATGGCATGTAGACATAGAAAATATAAGTATTTACAGGGTGTACAATTTCATCCAGAAAGTGTATGGACACAAAATGGATATCTTATAGTTCAAAATTTCTTATTTCATCATTGTGATTGTTAGTGATGGAAACAGTATATGACTTCTGAATTAATATAAAATCATTCTCAAATGCTAATGAACCTCTATTAGTAGAACCTGTCAAATGTAAATTATGTTTACTTATACTGACCCAAATTTGTGAATATGATATATAACTAGTAATAGTAGTTATCATTAAAATTAAAAATCCTGTATAAACAATAGGTATACCAGGATCTGCTTTAATTTGAATACCTGTGCTTGTCATTATCTCTTGTACCTGAATAAGACTGTTATTAATATAAAAAATTTGATTTCTATTAACTTCATCAATTAACTTACCATTACTATTATAAATATTAATATTATCTTGTAAATTGTAAATCACAAGGAATATAATTTCCTTATTCTTAATGGGTACTCTAGAGATCCATATGCTCTTACCATTTAGTTCTCTTTTTTCAGTTGTTTGCTGTATATTATATTTGTGTCCTATATTTAAACGTAAGGCATTAATTTGCCAATCAGTTTGGTAAAAAGATATGTGATTGAAAATTAAAGGTTCATTGACTGAAATTTGTTTTTCGATAATTGTTTTACCTGTGTTATTTAATATTTTTATCTTTGAAAAAAATTGTTTAATAGATTTATCTGTATTATAATCAATCCAAAAATTATTAATCTTTCCTGTAATATTTATAGGTAATCTAGCTAATTGGCCAACTTTAATTATATTTTTAATATGGAAAGTTTCTCCTTTAGGTATCATTTCTTGAGCTGTAAAGCCACATAATAAGCCTATTAAAGATCCACAGATAGTTAAAATAATACTCATATGGACAAAAATAGGTGCAATTCTTCCAAACAATCCTTGATGACCATAAATCTTATTTTTTTGATGAAATAAAAAATAGTTCTTTTTATTAATAGAATAAATAATATTAGATATATATTTGCGTCGGAATGTTTGTGAATTGATTGATTTTTCTAATTTGCTATTGGATTTTGAGAATTTCCAGTTTCTTGCATATTTTAAGCTAGGTAGTTGGCGCGAAAGAGTACAGCTAGTTAAACTCAGAAAAAATAAAGATAGTAGTAGTAAAAACCACCAATTATCATAAAGATGATCTAGACCACTTATAATAATGATTTTCCAGTTAAATTGTAGTAAAGAGAAATCTTCATTTGTATTTGGATAGGTATTCTTATAATATTCTAAAGTTTGATTTTGTTCTATAACTGTGCCTAACATGCTAAAAATAGATATACATAATAAAAGAAAAATAGAAAAATTTAAATTACTCAATTTCTTAGCTATAGCCCAGAAAAAACTTTTTAATTTATTTATTGTCATAAGAGTTAATTATAGTATTTAAGAAAAAAGTTGACTTAATAGTGAAAATGTACCAATACTAAGTGTTATAGATCCACCTAATGAAATACTTTTATTCCACAACTCATTGAGAATAGTGAAATTTTGGTAATGGTTGATTAAATTAAGTAAGGCTATTATTGGTAAGATAAGACCTATTGTATAAAATAATATATATATTAATCCCCCAAAAAGATTTGATGTAAACGAAATCCAAAATAATATAGTTGTTAATATAGGTGTGCTACATGGTATAGAAGAAAATCCAATTACAGTACCCATAATAAAAAATTTTATTTGACTATTCTTCTTGAAAATAGTTCTATTATAATTTGTATTTATAATATTAAGATTCCAGATTTGCAATAGATATAGTCCTAAAAATATTATAATACTTGATGAAATTATTGGTAATGATTTAAATAACCATTTGTATTGATAATCTATAAAATAAATTAAGATTATCATGAATAAAAAACTACTTATTAAGCCAGTTGAAAATAAAAATAAACTCAGGCAATTGTTTTTTTGTGAGGATATATACGATATAGTTAATGGTGCTATAGATATAAAACATGGATTTAAGCTTGTCATAGAGCCACCCACAATTAATAAAAATAAAGTTAATGCATTAAAGTAGTTTAGGTCTGTTGACAGAGTGTGTGAAAAATATTGTTCTATATAGTACAATTTTATTTGTATGTTATTTAATGAGTTCATTGGTTAATGAGTTTTTATATTAATAAATGAAGATACTAAAAATCTCCCCAGGAAGGATTTGAACCTACGACCAATCGGTTAACAGCCGATCGCTCTACCACTGAGCTACTGAGGATTAAACTGAGTATCAATATAACAAATTAAGACTAATATATCAACCTATTAATAATCTTTAATTAGTATCTTATAAGACCTTTTTGATATAATTTATTAATTGTGATATAGTTGTATTATGTTTAAAGCGGACGTGGTGGAATTGGTAGACACGTTAGATTTAGGTTCTAGTGAGTTTTTCTTGTGAGAGTTCAAGTCTCTCCGTCCGCATGTTTGAAAATTAAGACCAACGTTGAACAATTATTTTAATAGATCCATCAGGTAATCGTTCTTGACTTAATTCATTAAATCCTTCTTTTGTACTTGTATAATGAATAGATTTTACTGCATATTGCTGCATCATATTATCAAAAAAACATTCGAATGATAATGGTTGATTCCACATTTGCAGGTCAGCAATTAGATTATATTCTTGGCCATCCCAAATAAAGCCTAATAGATTTTCTTGATTATTCTTAGCAATTAGATCTACAGTTTGAGTATTGCCATTTAAATCTTTAATGTATCGTTGCTCGCAGCTGTAATTATAACCTAGTTCTCTTAAAGTAGTTTTAAGTATAGATAGATTATTAATCTTTGTTTTTATTCTATTAAAATGTGACATATGAATTGATGTAATAACTAAAAAGTTTTTATTATGACAAATAATATAATGTTAAAACTATTTATGAATAAATTTCATTATTTGTGTCTTTTGTTAAGTGTTATCGATTAATAAAAAAAGGTCAAGTGTAACTATTATTTTTATCAATAAACTTAGTGAGCTTAGTAAAAAAAATATACTTATACTTTACAATTATTTAGTGTAGCTGTAATAATGTTATTAACAAGAGTAAAAAACCTTGGGAAGTATCCTTAATTTATCCTAAAAAACAAAAATTATTATGACTGCTACTTTAGAAAGACGCGAAAGCGCAAGCCTGTGGGAACGTTTCTGTACTTGGATTACTAGTACTGAAAACCGCCTATATATCGGTTGGTTTGGTGTACTAATGATCCCAACACTATTAACAGCTACATCAGTATTCATCATTGCATTCGTTGCTGCACCACCAGTTGATATCGATGGAATCCGTGAACCAGTTGCAGGTTCTCTTCTATATGGAAACAATATTATTTCTGGTGCTGTAATTCCTAGCTCTGCAGCTATTGGAATCCACTTTTACCCTATTTGGGAAGCTGCATCTTTAGATGAATGGCTATATAATGGTGGTCCTTACCAATTAATCGTTCTACACTTTCTATTAGGTGTATGCTGTTATATTGGACGTGAATGGGAATTAAGCTACCGTTTAGGTATGCGTCCTTGGATTTCAGTTGCTTTCACAGCACCTGTTGCAGCAGCAGCAGCAGTATTCCTTGTATATCCAATAGGTCAAGGAAGCTTCTCTGATGGTATGCCTTTAGGTATTTCAGGTACATTCAACTTTATGCTTGTATTCCAAGCTGAGCACAACATTCTAATGCATCCTTTCCATCAATTAGGTGTAGCAGGTGTATTTGGTGGTTCTTTATTCAGTGCTATGCATGGTTCTCTAGTAACTTCTAGTTTGATTCGTGAAACAACTGAAAATGAATCAGCTAACAACGGTTATAAGTTTGGTCAAGAAGAAGAAACTTATAATATTGTAGCTGCTCACGGATATTTTGGTCGTTTAATCTTCCAATATGCAAGTTTCAATAACTCTCGTTCATTACATTTCTTCTTAGGTCTATGGCCTGTATTAGGTATTTGGCTTACAGCTATGTCTGTGAGTACAATGGCGTTTAACTTAAACGGATTCAACTTCAACCAATCTGTTGTTGATAGCCAAGGCCGTGTAATCAATACTTGGGCTGATATTTTAAACAGAGCTAACTTAGGTATGGAAGTAATGCATGAGCGTAATGCACATAACTTCCCATTAGATTTAGCTTCTAATGAATCATTACCAGTAGCTTTAATAGCACCTTCAGTTAATGGTTAATTTTAAAACTAAATTATATTGCTTAGCCTTAGCATAAATTAAACTAGAACCGTTGCATTAATTAAATAATGTAACGGTTTTTAAATTTACAATTTACAGACAGGTTTCTTCAACTAATTGAGAATATAATATTAGTGGGGCAATATAGTTGGCTTTTAGTCTTAGTAAGCTTATTTTATTTATATGATCATAATATAGAAAAGATTTATGATTATATTGTTTATTTTTTTTGTCTGTGCCGTGTGTAACTTTTTTGTTATACAAGGGGATTTTTCTGTTGAATTGTTTATTGAAGAACAAAGACTTAATATTTTTATGAATTAATAAATTTTTATCCCATTGATTATATTCTTTTGATTTATGAATATTATGTAATAAGTAATTTTTTAGATATATATTTGCATAATTCTTGTAATTGCATAATTCTTGTAAACTTTGACCTCTACGTCTTCTTGTGAGTTCGACTAAACCTAGTTCTGATAACTGTACAATACGAGGTTTACTGTGATCACTTCTCAGAACTTTACTAAAATGCTCTAGTAATTGTAATTGGTCTTTTTGAGATTGCATATCAATAAAATCTACAATTATAACTCCATTAATATTCCTCATTCTTAGTTGATATGCAATTTCGATAGCAGCATAAAAATTAGTTCTTAAAATAGTCTCTTTAGAATTGTCTGTTTTATTAAATGACCCAGAATTAACATCTATAACTGTAAGTGCTTCATTGCTTTCTATAATAATATAGCCACCAGAACTTAAATGAACTTTGGATTGTAATGCATGAAAAATAGCTTCTTTAACATTGAATTGGTTAAGTATACATTCCTGTTTATCGTATAATTGTAATTTTGTTTGTACTATAGATAGTTTCCACTTGTTAAAAAAATAATTCAGTTGCTTCAAACCCAATACGGAGTCAATAATGATTTTTTGAACATTTCTATCATGAAAATCTCTAATGACAGTTTTAACTAGATCTTTGTCTTTATAGATAAGTTTAGGTTGGTATGTATATATAACAGATTTTTCAATAAAATGCCATTGATTTTTTAAATTCTGGAGATCTTCAATAATAACATCTTCTGCAACTCCTATGGCTGTGGGTTTTATTAATAAACCCATCGTTACGGGTTTTAATAATAGAGCTAGTGAATAAAGATATAAACGTTCATTTTCATCATATATTTTATTTGATATCTGAATGCCATTGCCAAATGGCATCAATATAACATATTTGCCAAATAAATTTATATTTGTAGTTAATCTGGGCCCTTTATTTAATGTTGGTTCTTTTACAATCTGTACTAGTATTAATTGGTTAATAGATAATATCTCTGTGATTCTATTTATATTACGTTGCCTTTTTAAGCATTTAAGATCATTAACATGTATAAAGCCACTTTTACCTGATTTGCCCATCTTGATAAAAGCGGCGTTTATACTAGAGAAAATCTTTTGTACAGAACCTATGTATATATCATTTACCTGATATGTATTTTTAACAAGAATAATTTCTTGAATTTTGTTGTTCTGTAAAATAGCTGCTATATTATTAAAATAAGATACAACAATTTTTTTTACCATTCTATAAATATAGCTAGGGATAAATAATATAAGATTTTATACGGATAATTCATTATATTTATGTATATGTTTATATAGGATATACACTTACTTTTTTGTGTTTTTTGTTGAAAATTTCGAACTTGACTTTACCAGAAATTAATGAAAATAAAGTATCATCTTTACCTATTTTTACATTATTGCCAGCTTTAACATAAATTCCTCTCTGCCGTATAATTATAGTGCCAGCATTGACTTTTTCTCCGCCATATTTTTTGACACCTAATCTTTTTGATCGTGAATCACGTCCATTTTTTGTACTACCGCTACCTTTTTTGTGAGCCATAATATTTCTTGCCTTGTTATATTTTATCTATTCTATTTATTCATTATCAATAGAATGTATTAAGAGTCTAGTTAATATTTGCCTATGTCCTTGTTTAACTTTTTGGTTCTTTTTGGGCTTCATTTTAAATACAGTAATCTTGCGCCCTTTTAGATGTTTTAATATAGTAGCCTTTATACAGGCAGATTTTATACATGGTTGGCCAACTTCAATTTTATTTTTATCGTGCTTTAATAAAATTCTATTGAATTGTATGATATCTCCAGGTTGACCACCAGTATAATTTACATCATAGAATTTACCGGGCTCTACCCATAGCTGCTTCCCAGATGCTTCGATTATTGCATATAACATAAGAATTTAAAGTTAGTGAATAATAAAATTTTTTTTAATAAATTATATAACCTTGATATTAATTTATATTGAAATATAGCATACCATATTTTATTTATATTTATACTTTGATAGCTTATATCTTGCTAGCTTCATTTTGAGTTCTAGTATGGTATTTATGTTTGATTAATGCTATTTGTTTACCTGTTATATTATTATTCTTAAAATAATTGCCTTGTATTATTGTACCATCAGGCAGTAAGAAACAGTTATCTTGCTTTAACTGTCCGTATAAAGGTCCTTTAATTAGATAAAATATCTCAGCTTTTTTAAGTCTAAAGTGACCATACTTTTCTCTTGCGATTAAGTATAAAGTATATTCTTTATTTTTAATAAATATATATAATTTATAATTGTACTCCTTTATAACTAATCCAGTCTGTAGCTGATAAATATATATTTTGTACTTAAAATTTGTTTGAGAGTACTTTTTTGATAAATCTAAATAATTATCTATACCTTCTGGGCTATATATTTCTATATTATCTTTTCGACCGATTAAATTCAGGCTTGATAGTAGTCCAATAAGTCCACTTATACTATCTGTGTCTAATTTAGTAAAAATAATCTTGCTAATGTTATTTATTTTGAGATTCTTTTTTATTAAATTATTTTGACAACCCTCTTGACAATTAAATAACCAGATCTCTTTTGATTGTATTAATTTGAGAGCAAAACTTTTACTGATTTTATGCAAATTAGGTAAATGATTATTTAAAACAATTTGATCCATAGACTAAAATATCTGTTAAGTCTTCATTAAATTAAACCAATTTTGTCTGATTATTGAAATCAGTATATATAAAACTATTTGGTTTATCGTTTAATAATGATTTAGCTAAAGAAACTGACTTTTTGGCAGCTATTCGAGCTTTTCGCTTCCAATTAGCTTTTCTAGATCTAGATTTTGATTTTGAAGTACGTTTTTTAGGTACAGCCATAATAGGTAAAAACTTTTGTGATTATATGATTTATTTATTATTTAATTATAAAATGATTTACAGTACATTGAAAGACCTTATTTGTATTTATATATATTATAATTTCTAAACAAAAAGCAGAAAAAATACATAGATTGTAGTTTTCCTACTTTAATAATAAATGTAATTTTATTAATAAACTTTTTTACATACTTCTGAATTGTTGTATAGCTATTCTTCCTATATTGTATAAAGCCCAAGAGCCAGCAGCTAAAACTGGAGTTAGTACAATTAGAAGTCTTATATCCATTATATCTCCTTAATAAATTGATACAGAACTAAATTATATTATAATCTGATTACATGAAATAACGTTATATCTGTTTATTTCTTTACTATATTATCTTAGTATACAAAATGATATTTACAGTATATATTAAATATTAATTGTTATGATATACAAATATAATTGAACTATATGAGAGATTTGCCCTTTACTTTAGATCAGTTAAGAATTTTAAAAGCTATTGTAAAAGAAGGAAGCTTTAAACGTGCTGCTGATAGTCTATATGTATCACAACCAGCTATCAGTTTACAGATACAAAATTTAGAGAAACAATTAAATATACCTCTATTTGAGCGCACTAATAAAAAAGCTACTTTAACAGAAGCAGGTAATTTACTATTAAGGTATGGTAGTCGTATTTTAGCATTATGTGAAGAAACTTGTCGTGCTTTAGAAGATGTACAAAACTTACAAGGAGGTACTCTTGTTATAGGCGCTAGTCAAACTACAGGTACTTATTTAATGCCACGATTAATAGGATTATTTAGGCAAAGATATCCTCAGGTTAATGTTCAATTGCAGGTACATTCAACTCGTCTGATATCATGGAGTGTTGCAAATGGTCAGGTAGATTTGGCTGTTATAGGAGGAGAAGTTCCTAATGAACTTAAAGAAACTCTTCATGTTACTTCATATGCTGAAGATGAATTGGCACTTATTTTGCCAACTTCCCATGTATTTTCTAAAGTGCCAGATATTCAAAAAGAAGACTTATATAGATTGCGTTTTATAGCTTTAGATACACAATCTACAATTCGTAAAGTAATAGATAAAGTCTTAAATCAGCACGATATAGATAGTAGTAGATTTAAGATAGAAATGGAACTTAATTCTGTAGAAGCAATAAAAAATGCTGTTCAATCAGGTTTAGGTGCTGCTTTTGTTTCTGTCTCGGCTATTGCAAAGGAACTAGAATTGGGCATATTACATTGGGCTAGAATAGAAAATGTAACTATTAAAAGAATGCTGTCGATAATTATCAATCCTAATCGCTATAAATCTAAAGCAGCAGAAACTTTTAGCCGTGAGATTTTGACTCTGTTTGTAACACCTCCCCAAGATAAGGTGTTTACAGAAAATTAGCTATATATTTATAGCGACAAAGTATTTATATTTTGTATATCTAACTGTGATTTAAACTCGCCTGTCATAACAAATATTAATCTAAGTTTAAGCCACTGAATAAAGTCTTTGTCTAATGAAATAATAGCTGCATAAGAGATAGGTTGTTTTTGATTAAAAGTTATATTGTTTTTGATAAAGTCTGGATTGCGAATAAGCCAAAAGTCTATGTCTTTGTTAATACTATTATAGTAATTTGTTCTTTCTCGAAGAATTTCTTCTACAGGTTCTTCATGTGTCAAAAAGTTTACGCTAGCAAGCGCAAAATAATAATTGTACATTGTTCTATTTGTCAAATAACTTATTTTTTTATTATAATATATATTATATGATAGTCCGTGATCAATATAATTGTTTTAATATTTTAGTATATTAATTATGTTTTATATAATTATGTATAAAATTTAGGTAAAGTTAAGATAGATTATAAGTTATAGTGAATATAGTATGACAAGATTATGGCCTACAAATTCAGGTACAGATTTAAATAATGAAGTAGCTTATTTATTTTTTAATATAAAAAATAAATTCTCACATAATTTAGCAAATTATACAAACTTTTTTCTTTATATAGATTTACTAAATATTCGTAGTAAACAAGTATTATTTGAATCTTTTTTAGATGAATTAGAAATATTGATTTTAGACATTGTTGAATTGAATCTTAGTCCTGAAAATATTAAAGCTTTAAATTATAAGATAGTATGCGACCTAATTAAGAAATCTAAAAAGCGTTTTTTAGAATCTCTAGTAGATACTAAAAGTATATTAAAAAAATATGCCCCTTTAAATCTTTTTATGGAAGATAATTACCTCAGTTTAATAATTTCTGAGTATAAGATTATATTTCAAAAATTATTGATTTATATAGTTTTTGGTTCTTCAGCTATTCAAGATAGTTCTTTAGGTTTTACTTATGCCAGTACACCCAGTTCTTATGTTGCTATTCTGTTAGAAACATCATTAATACAGTTAAGCAATTTAGTTCTTTACTTAGTATTAGACAGTTGCACAAGTTTGTTGCAAATATCTGCTTTTTTAAATGAATATAAGTTATGTAACCCTTGCTATCTTTCTATAAGATCTTTAGCTTATTTTAAGAATGTTTTAACCTATCAAAATTTAATTTATTTATATATTGACTACCCTAAAAGTATTTATAATTCTCGCTATCGTGTGCTTTTGATAAGTTCACATGGGATTATTGCTAAATATATTTATAGTTCTAGATTTGAAGATATGATTAACTTATCAACAGGTCAGTTCTTTACTATTCTTTTTATTGAAATACAAGATTTAATAATACCAAAGTTGGAGGAGATTTTGTTAATCTTAGGTAAAATTATTCTATATATATTTATTAATTTATGCTCAAATTCCTTTATACTAATAATTAAAATTATTACTTCTCGGTTATATACACAAGAGAAGAATAAATAATAGGTATAATATGTTATTTATTGTAATGTTTATAGTACCTAAAAATCGATATAATAATTTTATTAAATATTTTATTTTATTATAATGACTGATATCATAGAAAAGAATCAAAGGATTTTAAAAAAATTAGTAAATATTAAGTCTAGAGGTTTTAATTCTTTCAATGAGCAATTAAAACTCATCAATCAGATAATTGATGATGGCTCAGAGGATCTATTGGTAGATTTATTGATTAAAAAATGTATTTTCAATAAGGAATCACCTGATTATTTAGATGGCATTATTTTTGAAATTTTACGTAAATTAGATAACCAGTCTGTTTTAAATAAGTTAGATAATTATTTTCAAGATGGTTTAATAGAGTTTCAATCTTCTTTAATAATTGATTATCAGCCATTACAAGATATGCTTATGCTCCAAAGTTTTAAAGAAGCTGATAAATTAACTCAATCATATTTGTGTAAACTTGCTGGTTTAAGTGATTTTAGTGAACGTAATTGGCTTTATTTTACAGATATTTTTATGTTGCCGTCAGAAGATTTATCTACCATTGATATGTTGTGGCGTTTATATTCCCGTGGCAAGTTTGGCTTTTCTATTCAAAGAAAAATTTGGTTATCTAATAAAAATAATTGGGAAATATTCTGGAATAAAATTCAATGGAAAGACTCAGGAAGACCACGAAGATATCCAGATGATTTTATCTGGAATATTAATGCACCAGAAGGGCACTTACCTTTGTTTAATCAACTCAGGGGTGTGCAGGTATTATCAGCTTTATTTAATCATCCAGCATGGGATATAGAATAATTATGTTTTTCTTTAATCAATTGAATCATCTGTATAAAAGATTTAAATAAATACTCAGAGTCATGAGGTCCAGGACTTGCTTCTGGATGATATTGAACTGAAAAAATAGGTTTCTTTTTGTGCAGCAAACCTGCTACTGTATAATCATTTAAATTTAGATGTGTAATTTTTATATTACTTTGATAGTTCTCTTTTAATTCTACTGCGAAGCCATGATTTTGGCTTGTTATCTCCGAAATCTGCTTATTTCCTGTAGGATGGTTCAAACCTCTATGTCCAAACTTTAATTTAAATGTATTGAAACCTAGTGCTAAGCTAATAATTTGATGACCCATACAAATACCAAATAAGGGAATATTTGTATTATTAATAATTTGTTTTATCGTTTTAATAGCGTAATCAACTATAGAAGGGTCACCAGGGCCATTAGAGAGTAAGATTCCATCTGGTTGATGATGGAGAATGAAATTGTAGCTGCTATTTGCTGGTATAACAAATACTTTACATCCATATCTAATCAATCTAGATATAATATTACTTTTAACACCAAAATCTATAATTACAATTCTATAATTTAATGGCTGCCATGATTGAGTCTTTGTTATTTGATTTAAATAAGAAAAATACGTGATATAGCCATTATTTCTCCAAATTTTATATGCTTTACATGTTGTAACTTCTAGTACTTTATCTTGTTTTTCGATAGCTATAGTGTTTATTATCTGTTTCTGCAGGAGTTTTATTTGAAATAGTTTACTGGATATGCAGCCTTGCATTACTCCGTTATGTCTAATATTTTTAGTTAATTTTCTAGTATCTATGCCAAAAATATGAGGTATGTTATTTTGTATTAAATAATGGCATAAACTAATATTATTGCGCCAATTATATGGATGCATACAAATATTTTTAGCTATAATACCTTTTACTTGTATATTAGATGATTCATAATCCTCAATATTAATCCCATAGTTACCAATTTCAGGGTAGGTGAATATGATTATCTGACCTGAGTAACTAGTATCAGTCATAATCTCTTGATAACCTGTCATACCAGTATTGAATACAATTTCACCAGAGATTGTAAAATTATTACTTAAAGACCAGCCTTGATATTTTTGTCCGTTGTTAAGAAGAAGAGTTGATTGATATAAATTCTGTATCATTATTAAATTCTTTTGAAGATATTAGAGAAATAATAAGTTATACTAATAAATAGTATATTCAACTATCTTGATACTAGAATATACTATTTATTAAGTGCGCATATACTTAAAAAAATAAGTTACCAACCATTTTCTGCTTGATCTAAAACATAATTAGCTACATTTTCAATATCTTCATCAGCTAAACGGCCACCAAATGCAGGCATAGCATTTTTGCCGTTTTTGACTTGATTTGTAATAGCTAGTACGCTTTTCATTTCATTTTCTTCTAAAGCGTCTGTTTTTAGAGTTTTCTCAGCGATTAATACGTTATTACCTCCTACATGGCATGCAGAACAGTTAGCTACAAAAATTTGTTTACCGGATTCTAAGTCAGCTGCTAATACTTCTTTTGATAATAGTGTTAGGCTAGACAATAATAAAAGTATGAATAATCTTCTCATATAAAATTTCCTTTTAAAAGTATAATGTAATTATATATATTATATGTATTTGTGGCAGCTTTTATAGAAAATTGAAGTATATTACAATTTCTAGTAATAAATTTTGCCCCCTCCCCATTTTTCAGCTGCTATTTTAGGTTGCATAAGAATATGACCTGCTATTGCAAATAAATCTTCATCTGTTAAGTTACGCATTTTTGGAAAAATTTCGGCACTTTTAATGCTTGGATGAAGTTCTGCGATTGAAGTAGCACCATCATAACTAGTTGGATCTTTCATATAGCTTATTAAGCTTTGTATATTATTTCTAGCTGGTGTTGCTAAACTTAGTGATTCAAGTTCTAAACCTATATTAGGGTTAGTTTTTGTTATACCACCATTATGACATGATGCGCATGAATTATTAAATAAACGTTTTCCTCGTTTTACTTGTTCAGGTGTTAAAATAATAGTTTTGCCTGATTCTTCTAAAGGTACTGTTCTTGTTGTTTCGTCTAATTCTATTGCATAACTTGATTGCCCTTGAAATGTACTGAAAAGAAGTGATAATATTAGCGATAAATAAATATTTCTTTTTATCATAATTGTATCTATATTTTATATTTTGAAATAGGAAACTATTGATATATAATAATACAGAAATTGTGTCGGCACTAAGTAATTTATAAATTAATTGTTAAATATTGATATTTATAAACAAATATCCTGATTATGATTATTATTATATTGTCTATTTATGAATTACAAGTTTTATAATGAAAACCTTCTTTTATTTATATAATGATAATATTTGTCCAAGATTTTTTCTTAAATCTAGTCTAGATAAAATCATATCAATAAAGCCATGTTTAAATAGATACTCAGAAGTTTGAAAATTTTTAGGTAAGTCTTCTTTAATTGTTTGTTCTATAACTCTTCTCCCTGCAAATGCAATTAAAGCTTTAGGCTCTGCTATTATTATGTCACCTAGCATAGCAAAACTTGCAGTTACGCCTCCAGTTGTAGGTGATGTTAATACTGTAAAATAAGGAAGATGTTTTTCTCTATGTTTATAAAGAGCAGAAGAAATTTTTGCCATTTGCATCAAACTCAGCATACCTTCTTGCATTCTTGCTCCACCTGAAGCGCAAAGAATAATAATAGGTAGATTATTTTTAGTAGAATATTCTATTAATCTAGTTAGTTTTTCCCCAACTACTGAACCCATACTGCCTCCCATAAAGCGAAAGTCCATTATGCCAAAACCCAATTCGATTTGATTGATACTACCTATACCTGTTTGTACGGCATCAAATAGACCTGTCTTAGATTTCATATCCATTAATCTAGAACTATATAATTTTCGATCAGAAAACCCTAAAGGGTCAGTAGAAGCTAGATTATAGTTTATAGGTTGCCAAGAATTGTAATCTAAAAGTTGTTTAATTCTTTCCTGGCTAGAAGTAGGAAAGTGATGTGTACATTTAGGACAAACTTTTGAATTTTTATTGAGAGTTTTATAGTACATTAATAGTCCACATGAGTCACATTTTATCCAAAGACCTTCAGGTACTTTTAGATTAATTTCATCAAAAGTCTGTTTAATAGAAATATTGCGTTTGGTATTTAACCATTCAGATAGTGACATATAGTATAAGTATATAATATGAAATTTGAATTTAAGGATTAACGGTTAATATTTCTTAACTGTCAACCCTTTTGTTATTGTAGTTGTTTAATCTCTTATAGTTTTATCTTTGCGGCTCACGAATAGTAATGCTAATGTAATAGGAACAATAACAATTGTAGCCCCCAGTATTAAGCTATTTAAAAAACTTGATAATGATGAAGTCATTTATAAATACATCCTTTAAATAATTTGTCAGTAAAATTTTTGTTAGTTAGATGAAAACATATAAGTTGCAATTAACTCTTTATCTAATTATATCTAATAACTATATTGTAATATAAAAATACTTTTTTTTCTTTTCTGTTAGTATTTCCATTGTATAGCAATTGTTCCCCAGGTTAATCCTGCTCCAAAGCCGGAAATAATTATCTTTTGTCCTCTCTGAATAATTTGTTTACCTACAGCTTCATCTAAAACTAATGGAATCGAAGCTGCAGAAGTATTACCATATTTATCCAAGTTTGATATGAATTTATTATTATTTATAATAAGTTTATTAGCAACAGCTTCTAATATTCTTTTATTGGCTTGATGTAAAATTATCCAGTTGATTTCTTCAATAGGTATATCTAATTTGCAGAGGCATTTTTCTATGCTTTCTGGCACCTGTGAGACAGCAAATTTGTATACTTCTCTACCGTTCATAGTAATCTTATTAAATGCACCTTGATTTATTTTTAAAGAGTTAGATGTATCATAATAATCTTTATATGCAAGGCAAAGTTGATTATATTTTTGCCCATTAGTGTTAAGTTGAAAACCTAAAATACCTTTATCATCTGGCAGGCAGCTCTGAAGAATTATAGCACCTGCACCATCGCCAAATAATATACATGTACTGCGATCAGACCAATCTGTCCATTTAGATAAAGCATCTGCACCTATTACAAGTATATTATTATATACACCGTTTTCTATAAACTGGGTTGCCGTAGTTAAGCTGACAATAAATCCTGAGCATGCTGCTGTGATATCAAAAGCAGCAGCATTATAAGCTCCTATATTTGCTTGTACTTGACTTGCACTTCCAAATAAATCATTTGGACTTGAAGTAGCCAAAATAATTAAGTCAATCTCTAAAGGGTCCATCGATATCCTATTTAAGGCTCTTATTGCCGCTAAAGTAGCTAAATCAGTGATAGAATTATTAATACCATTTAAGATTCTTCTTTCTTTAATGCCTGTACGGCTAACAATCCATTCATCAGATGTTTCAACTACTTTGCTAATCTCATGATTGTTTATACATAATTCGGGTACTGCGGAACCTGTAGCAATAATACTTGCTCCCTGCTTACTTAATAATGTCATATTTCAATACTTAATTGAATTATAAAAATTAAAATTATTCTCTCTTATGCAGGAATAAATGTCTGTATCTAATAGAATTGAAAGTGTTGAATAATTTATTAATTATAATAGTATTGAATTTATAGAATAATAAAACCCGGAAAATATACCTATGTAATTCAGTTTGATTGCTGCTACTTTCCAGTCCTGACAAATTTCAGCTGTTACATATGTAACTTTCCGAGTATGAATTAATTATACCATTAATATAGATAACGGATCAACTATTTGTTTATGAGTACTCTATATATATTTATGACATACCTTGAATTATGAAATCAAAATAAGGGCCAACTATTGTTTTATCTTCTGTTATTAGTAATTCCAAGGTGGCATTTTTTAAGCATCTTATAGCATCTATCATACCTAATACAGGTACTCCAAGAGAATTATACATTTCACGTACACCTATAACACCTATTTTTTCAATAGCTTCCTTATCTCCAGCTATGATACCATATGTAATTAGTCTTAAATACCAACTGTAATCACGTAAACACAGAGATCTTCTACGTGCTCCTTCAGCATTGCCACCAGGAGCAATGTATTCAGGATGTAGTTTAAAAATGGCTTTGCTTGCTTTTTGTATTATAATTTTTTCCTTGTCTCGTAGAATAGAGCTTACTACTATGCGTTTTTCACCTGTAAGTAAATAGTTTTGTATAGTTTTCAGCTCACCTATACTTGGATACCGTAATTCGTTATCTGCATTGAGTATAACTTGACTTATTAAACTCATATGAAATTATTATTCATGTAATGTATTCTGCTTATCTTTATCCTATCTTAACAAAGTTATGGATCAAGAATAAAAAAAACAAGCTTATAGTATATATAGCTTGTTTTTGTTAATTAAAAGATCTTCATGTTATTCTTTTATAAAGAAAAGAATAAAATATCGGGAAAAAATCGATTGATTTCTATAATAAATCCAGCTGTAAATGTTATCCAAATAGCCCCTATAACTGGTATTGTTGAAAGATATTTTAATAAGTCATTATTCATTTGTGTTTTCCTCAAAACTTTTTAATATAATTATATGATGCTTTTAATTAACGAGGTGAAATAGTAATATCTTCATTAGAAGCTAGCAACTTACCGCTAGTAAATTCTTGAATAGCTGCTAATGGCCAAGTGAATCCTGATAATGAAAACTTGATAGCTAATGGTACATCAAGAATAATTTCTTTTTCTGTTGGTTTATTGGTATTTGCAATAGCTTGTAAATAACCTCTTCCAACCCATCCTATCCATCCAGTTATATAAATAAAAAGTAATCCTGGTAGCATAAATTCGCCAGCATGATTCCATCTCCCATCTGCAATTAAATGAGGTAATCCATCCTGGCCACATAATATGCCAGACTTACTATATTTTTCGAATCTAGCCTGTGTTTTTTGTATTTGTTTTTCAATTGCTAAATTAGGTGGTGTTGAAGGCTCATATTTTGATAAGCGAGCTTCTAATTTTTTTACACTATTTTGAAGCCTTTTATTAAATGCTGTTGATTCTTTACACGGAACTAATCCTGCTACATCTGCATGTACTGTGTTAGCTATGATAAACGCTTGAAAGAATATTGTGAATATAACAATATAAAATTTCTTCATATATTAATCATGATAAGTATATATTTTTTATAAGATATAACAAAAAAGTTACATATGAATTTATAGTACTAAGTACGTTATACTATATCTATAATACTTTATAACTAGTATTTTGTGTGAATATGGTAATATTTATTGAAATTCACCTCAAGATAATTCGGTCTATAGTATTGAAAATATAACGAAAGCATTATGTAATTAAATAAATTTATGACTTTTTGGAACTTTTTTTTCAGCAATCCGCAAGATACTAATTTAAATAATGCTGCAATAGGTAAAAGCTCTATCGAAAATAATTTGCTAATTAAGCATTTTGAAAAAGATGGTAAAATATTAGATATATATTTACAAACAGGTAGAAATATTAATTTATATGAATTAGAGCAATTGTGTGATTCTGTTGGCTGGGTTAGAAGGCCAATAAATAAAGTTAAAATAGCTATTGAGCATAGCTTTTTGACGATATCTTTATTTTGTAAAGAATGTAATAGACAAAAATTAATAGGTTTTGCTAGAGCTACTTCAGATACAGCATTTAATGCTACTATATGGGATGTTGTAATTCACCCTGATTTTCAAGGATATGGCTTAGGTAAGATTTTAATGGATCAAATAGTTAAAGAATTAAGATATTATGATATAAGTACTATAACTTTGTTTGCAGACCCGCAAGTAGTTAGTTTTTATAGAAATATTGGTTTTATTACTGACCCGGATGGTGTTAAAGGCATGTTTTGGTATCCTTTGTAATAAGGAGTTAGACAATCTTTATTTGTTATGTTAATATATTAGTGTTTATTCGGGATATAGCGCAGTTTGGTAGCGCGCCTGCTTTGGGAGCAGGATGTCGCAGGTTCAAATCCTGCTATCCCGATTTATAGTAAACTAATTTTACGATTTATATCTTCTAGCTTAGCTGGATTATTCAGATTATTCTTTGAATATATCCGTTTTAAATTTTGTAAGCAATCAAAATTAGAAGGGGATTTCTCCAGGCCTTTTTTGTAGTAATCTTCAGCTAAGCGATAAAAACTTTTAGAAAAATAGCAGAAACCGATACATTTATAAATTTCTATTAGATTTGTATTATTTGTGGATTCATTTAAATATCTCTCAAGTAACATGATACAGTTGATCCATTGTTTTCTGCTAATGTATGCTTGTGCGAGGCTTAAAATATCTTTTTCATAGAAGTTAATTAACGAAGTAGATTTGCTTAATAAGTATGTCTGTTTTTGAGCTATTAATAAAAACATACTAATGTTTTTGATTTCTTTAGTTAAAAAAAAACATATTGGTACTATTAGTATTAAATAAATAATAATCATTGTGCTTTCAGATAATTTTTTAGAATGTGTACTATACAAAAAATAAAGTGTGGTTATATAATTATAGTATATCTTATATTCTTAATTTTTCAAAATATTTAATTTTAAAACACAAATAAAATGAGTAAAGTAACTTCAACAGGAACAAGTCGTAAAAAACTGAAGAAATCAGGTTTTCGAGCAAGGATGAAAACTAAACAAGGCCAAAGGGTTCTAAATTCTAGAAGAAAAAAAAGAAGAAAAAAAATTATTGGCTAGATTAAGATTTAATATACGAGTTAGTCGTATCTGAGTAAAATCTATTCAATTCATATGTAATAATGTCATTTCAAGAAAAATTAAAACTCTTATTAGCATCACAATATGTATGCTTATATGTTGTAACAGAAGAAGAAGATAGATTTATTCAAACTATACAAACTGTTTTGAAAACACAAGAGAAAAATGTATCAACATATTTCTGGGATTTTATTGAGGGCTATCATAATAATCCAAATTATACATCACAAGAGTCTCGTAATCCTCTAGGAGCTTTGGAGTTTATTGAAAAGCAAACTAATAAAAATCTAAAGATTTTTATTCTTAAAGATTATCATGTATTTTTAAACGATATTAGTATAATTAGAAAAGTTAAGAATCTTGTCCAATATTTACGTGAATCAAATTCTTATATTATTATACTAGCTCCAGAAATACAGGTGCCTCGTTTATTAAAAGAGGTTATTAATATTGTTGAATTCCCTTTACCCAATTATGAAGAAATTAAAATAGAATTACAGCGTTTATTTGATGTTTTGCATATTGACTCAACGTCTTATATAGATAGTTTATGTTTAGCTTGTAAAGGTTTTTCTATAGATAGGATTAGAAAGTCTATTTCTAAATTTATTTTTTCTAATAAATCCTTAGAAAGTATAATTTCAATTCTTACAGAAGAAAAAAAAGAGTTGATTCGTCAAACAGATGTACTTGATCTATATACAATGCAAGATCAATGGGAAGATATAGGTGGTTTAGATAATTTAAAGCTATGGCTCAGTAAGCGTGCTTTTTCTTTCTCTACTCAAGCTTTTAATTATGGTTTACCAGCACCTAAAGGAGTCCTTTTAGTTGGTGTTCAAGGAACAGGTAAATCATTAAGTGCTAAAGCAATATCTAAGCAGTGGCAATTACCTTTACTAAAATTAGATATAGGTAAAATTTTTGCTAGTTTGGTTGGTAAATCTGAAGAACGTATTAGAAAAGTTATTCAATTAGCTGAGCAATTAGAGCCTTGTATATTATGGATAGATGAGATAGATAAAGCTTTTACAAAAACTTCAGTTAATACGGATAGTGGAACTACTAATCGTGTGTTAAGCTCTTTTTTAACTTGGTTATCTGAAAAAAACACACATGTCTTTATAGTTGCAACAGCTAATAATGTTTTAGCTTTGCCAACTGAGCTAATGCGAAAAGGGCGTTTTGATGAAATTTTTTTCTTAGATTTGCCTACTCTTAAAGAACGTTATTGTATTTTTACAATACATTTGAAGAAAGTTAGACCTTTAACTTGGCAGTCTTATGATATTCATAAGTTGAGTCAAAGGACATGTAATTTTTCTGGAGCAGAAATAAAGCAATTGATTGTTGAAGCTATGTATAATGCTTTCTATGAAAAACGGGATTTTACAACGGAGGATATGATTTGTGTAATTAAAGAATATATACCTCTAGCATTTACTGATCAAGATGTTATAGTGTCTTTGCAAAACTGGGCGAAGGCAGGCAAAGTAAAATTAGCTTCTTAGATTTTTTGTATTCTAGCTTGAATATTTAGGTTTATGTAAGTTATTTAATAAATCTAATTTATTGATGAATATTGATTAAATAATTTAAAACTTTAATTTAGGTATTAGAAAAAAATCTACATTAGATGTATACTTTGAGTATTTATTAATAAACTATTTAAAAAAGTAAAAGGTGTTATATATGATAAATGATAGTCAAATTTTTGTGGCTTTATTGTTCGCTCTAGTTTCAGCTGTATTAGCTATTCGATTAGGTACTGATTTATATCAGTAATGTTAACAAAGTAATAATTTATGGTTCTTTGATAAACTAAAATAATGTAAGGATTTTTACATAAATTTTAAGTAAATATCTTTACTTTTCAGAGAATTGAAATTAGCTTTTAACATTTTATACATAAATAGTACATTATAGTACTTCTATTAAAAATTTTAAATATTATAGTTACAGTGAGCACTTTAAAAGATATTACACGCCCTGTTTTTCCATTTACTGCTATTGTTGGTCAAGAAGAAATGAAGCTAGCTTTAATTCTTAATGTGATTGATCCTAAGATAGGTGGTGTAATGATAATGGGTGACAGAGGAACAGGTAAATCTACTACTATTAGAGCGATAGCTGATTTATTGCCCCAAATTGAAGTTGTTGAAGATGATTTATTCAATTCGCATACTTCAGATTATGAACTTATGTCAGACTATGTAAAAAAGAAAGTTGAAAATGGGGATCAAATTTCAACAACTCTTACTAATGTTCCTATGATAGATCTACCTTTAGGAGCTACCGAAGATAGAGTTTGTGGTACAATCGATATTGAGAAAGCTTTGAATGAGGGTATAAAGACGTTTGAACCAGGCTTATTAGCTAAAGCTAATCGTGGTATCTTGTATGTAGATGAAGTTAATTTATTAGATGATCATCTAGTAGATATACTGCTTGATTCAGCAGCATCAGGTTGGAATACAGTAGAGCGTGAAGGGATTTCTATAAGGCATCCAGCTCGTTTTGTATTAGTTGGCTCTGGTAATCCTGAAGAAGGTGAACTTAGGCCACAATTACTTGATCGATTTGGTATGCATGCTGAAATCCGCACAGTTAAAGATCCATCTTTGAGAGTTAAAATAGTTGAGCAAAGAAGTAAGTTTGATAGTAATCCATATAATTGCATAGAAGAATTTCAGCTCAAGCAAGAGCAGCTAAAGAGTAAAATATTAAATGCTCAGCAACTCTTAGATCAAGTTAATATAGATTATGAATTAAGAGTTAAAATATCTGAGGTATGTGGTACTCTAGATGTAGATGGTTTACGCGGAGATATTGTTACTAATCGAGCAGCAAGAGCGTTTGCAGCGTATCAACAGCAAGATAATGTAACTATTGATCATATCAAACAAGTGATTATCCTATGTTTACGACATAGGTTACGTAAAGATCCTTTAGATACTATAGATTCAGGAATAAAAGTTGAGCAAGTTGTTAATCAAGTCTTTCAATAAATTATTATTCAAGAGGTAATCATTTTATTTAATCTTCAATAGGCTTAGTAGGATTTGAACCTACATTAGAGACTTAGAAGGTCCCTGTCCTAATCCCTTAGACGATAAGCCCCTATTATTAATTTACTAGATAAAATGGGCGGTACTGGACTTGAACCAGTGGCCACCTGCTTGTAAGGCAGGCGCTCTACCACTGAGCTAACCGCCCTTATCTAAATATAATATATTTTATTTATAAAAGCAATGTATAAAAACTTCTTCAGTGTTTATATTCATTAATAATCAATGCATTTTTTTATTAAATATTTTAGAAAGTTGTTTAAGAGATTATCAGACTCTATAGGTTTATCTAGTCTAAGTTCTATTTTACTTAGTATAGATATTTTTTCTTTACTTGAACAAATGAAGCTTGCAGGACCAGATTCATTATCTATTTCGATTATTACAGCATTTTTTGTGAGCATGGTCTTCACTTTACAGATTGTTAAAGAAATGTTGTATTTAAATACAACTAATATTATAGGCGCCGTTTTGGCTTTAGCTTTTATTAGAGAACTATCTCCAGTACTAACAGCTGTAATTTTAATTGGGCGTGTTGCTTCTTCTTATGCTGCTGAACTAGCTGCTATGAAAGTTACGGAACAGCTTAATGCATTATATCTGCTTGAAACAAATCCATTGCTTTATTTAGTATTACCCAGAGTATTAGCTTCTATCTTTATGCTACCTATACTTAATTTAATTTCTTTTGTAACTAGTATAGCAGGCAGCGTTTTCATTTGTTTTATTTTTTATAGTATAGATCCTAATTTATTTCTTAGTTCTGCTTTTTCTGTAATTTCTATAGTTGATATTATTAAATCCTCTATAAAAATGCTCTTTTTTAGTTTGACAGTATCAATAATAAGTTGCTTATATGGTTTGTCAGCAACTGGAGGTGCTTATGGTGTTGGTCGTTCAACGACAAATGCGGTAGTTAGTTGTTTGTTAGTAATTTTTATTTTAGACTTTATTTTATCTTATTTGATGTTTAATCACTTAGATAGTTCAATAAAATCTTTCTAGATAGAATATGAAAATTACGTTAAATTACAGAAAAATTATTTCAAGTATAACTAAATTTTGGTTAAAGCTTAATTTAACTGTCCGCCTTATGGCTCTTGCAACTTTAACTATATCTTTAATCATGAGTAGTTTAACTTTTTGGGCTCTAACTGTTGTTCAAAAAGATTCTACTGTTACAGACAATAGGTTTTGTCGCGATTTGGGAGCTTTATTCTCTGCTAATGTAATAGATCTAATCTATATGAATGATCAAAAAGGTTTAGTGAGTTTCTTAGAAAAGGTCTATTTACGGACTTCTAGTATTAAGTATATTTTTGTGTTCTATTCAAATGGAAATTTTTTCTTTGGTTTACCTTCTTATATCTATAGTACTCAATCGGATAGTTTTATCTCCCTTTATAAAAACCTACCGTTTTTAACTATGCAAGATATATTATTTGATGCTCCATTGGTTAAGTATAATTATATTTTTAAAGATCAAATAATTGATATTATTGTTCCTCTTACAAAAAATGGACAAAAATTAGGGTTTTTAAATATAGGTATAAACTCTAATTCTTCTATATCATCATCTTTTAAACTAATTAGGTATGTAAGTATAGCTATTTTCATTTCCATTTGGTTTATGGTTATTATAGGAGCAACATTTAATGCATTAACTATGATTGAGCCGATTAATGAAATTTTATTAGGGATTAAAAATATAACTTCAGGTAATTTCAGTCAGAGAATTAATAGACTTTTTGTTGGTGAGTTAGGTGATTTAATAGTGAATTTTAATGAAATGGCTGAAAAATTAGAATCTTATGAAAAGCAAAATATTGATAAATTGACATCGGAAAAAAACAAATTGGAGACTATAGTATCTACTATTGCTGATGGTGCTATTTTGCTAGATGCAGATTTAAGAGTTATATTTATCAATAGAATAGCATTAAAATCTTTAGGTTGTACAAATTTAGATCTAGTGGGTAAACCGTTAACTTCATATCTTCCTATACATGTTAATGAATCATTATTGCCTTTAATTAGTGATTTGCAAAAAGTTGATAATGTTAAGTGTACAAGTTCCCTTACTAAAGAACTTTGTATACATTTTGATTATAATTATGAGAAAAAATTTCGTTTTTTATTGACATCTGTACTGGATAAAAGTTCTAATTTATTTACGAGTATAGCTATTATAATCCAAGATATTAGTAGAGAGGTTCAGCTAAATAAAGCCAAAAATCAATTTATCGGCAATGTGTCTCATGAATTAAGAACACCTTTATGTAATATAGGTGCATTTTTAGAAACATTAATAGACTATAATCATTCTTTAACAGATAAACAAAAAGTTCAGTTTTTAACTATAGCGAATAATGAAACTAAGCGTTTATCTATACTAGTTAATGATATATTGGATTTATCTCGTTTAGAATCATCTTATACAATGATTTTTAAATTTGTATATTTACCGTCTTTACTTAATAATATAATTAAAACTTTTCAGTTGGCTGTTTCAAATAATAATTTAGATTTAATTCTTGAATTAGATCCTTATGTAAATTTTGTTTGGGCACATGAAGCTTCCTTATTTCAAGTTTTATTTAATTTAATTGGTAATTCTATTAAATTTACAGTATCTGGTGGTAGCATAGTTATAAGGGTATTTAGGGTATTAACTGACAATATATTGCAGCATAATCATAATGCTAGTGCGGTTTATAGTAGTATAGATTTAATTAGAATAGAAGTTATTGATGAAGGTATAGGCATAAGTAAAAGTGACCAAAGACAAGTCTTTGAAAGATTTGTGCGTATAGAAGATACTATTCATACCTTGCAAGGAACAGGATTGGGTTTGTCGATTGTAAAAAATATTTTATTAAAGTATAGTACCCGCATTGTGATTTATAGTGAAATATATGTAGGAACAAGTTTTTGGTTTGATTTATGGATTCTTAAGTAATAAATTAATATACAGAAATAAAACCCTGTTTTCTTCTGATTTATTTTTTGAAGGGTATATAATGTATATATACTTTATGCTATTATTTTTATTAGTAGTTAGTTGCTATGTATAAATAGTTTTTAGTATTTTGTTTTATCTATATAACTCTATTAGGTAATTTTTATTAATAATAATTTATATATAGTAAATATATAACAATTAAATACTATTATTAACCTAATAAAGAATTATTATAGGTTATGAACTATATTTAATGTATTTGATTTGTACACCTTAGGAGGTAATTTATTATGTCAGGAGGATCAACGGGAGAACGTCCTTTTTCTGATATCATTACAAGTATACGTTATTGGGTTATTCATAGTATAACAATTCCATCATTATTTGTTGCTGGATGGTTATTTGTTAGTACTGGTTTAGCTTATGATGTTTTTGGTACACCAAGGCCAAATGAATATTTTACTCAAGATAGACAGCAAGTTCCTTTAGTAAATGATCGTTTTAGCGCAAAACAAGAATTAGAAGATTTAACTAAAGGAATTTAAGAAGGAGGTTTTTGATGTCTAGTGGTAATTCTAACCAACCAATATCGTATCCAATTTTTACATTTAGATGGTTAGCTATTCATGGTTTAGCTATACCAACTGTATTTTTTTTAGGTGCTATTACATCTATGCAGTTTATTCAAAGATAGGAGGCAATCATGAGTGGTCCTAATCCTAATAAGGAGCCTGTAGAATTAAATCGTACTTCTTTATTTTGGGGTCTATTACTAATATTCGTTTTAGCGGTTTTATTTTCAAGTTATTTTTTTAATTAATAATTATAAATATATTATTGATTATATAGTCGCTAGTAAATTTTCAACTATTGAAATTCTTAAGGGGGAAATGATTATATGGCAGGTACGGGAAGAGTTCCATTGTGGTTAGTTGCTACAGTGGGTGGTATTGCAGTTATCACTGTACTAGGTATTTTTATTTATGGTTCTTATTCTGGAATAGGTTCTTCATTATAAAGTAGTATTATTAATTGTCTTTATATTATATGTAAGCCGCCTAATCTTGAAATAATAGGCGGCTTGTGTTTTTATATATTAATTTAGATTACATTATCTTCTTCAATATATATAAAAAGGAGAGCCATTCCTAGCCCAGGAAATATAATACCTACTAAAGGTACTAAAATTGATGGTAAATAAGATGCTGCCATAGTATTTATATTAGGGTTATTAAGTATATATAATAAAATTACTACAAGTATATTTACTATTTTATATATAAAAGTTATATTTATATAATAAATATATTAAAATTTAATATTTATTTGATAAATTCAATAAGTGATAAATAAAATATAAAAAGATTATTCAACAATTATATTTATGAACAATCGTCTTTTATCATCAGCACCTGAAAGCTTAGAAGCTATGCGTAAATTTTCGGAGATTTATGCTCAGAAAACAGGAACTTTTTTTTGTTCTGATATTACAGTAACAGCTATAGTTATAGAAGGTCTCGCTAAACATAAAGATCAATATGGAGCTCCTTTATGTCCTTGTCGTCATTATGAAGATAAGGTAAAAGAAATTACAAGTGCTTACTGGAATTGTCCATGCGTTCCTATGAGGGAACGTAAAGAGTGTCATTGTATGTTGTTTTTAACACCAGATAATGAATTTGCTAGTACTAGTCAATCTATAGATTCAAATGTAATCTTACAATCTATTCAATAAGTATAGAAGTGTATTGTGTGACTAATGCAGACATATATATGTCTGCAGACAATATATAATATAAATTTTCAAGTAGCTTTTTGTAATTATAAATTGCCTTTTCTTAAAGATAGCAAAATAATAACAGCAGGTCCAACCAAGACAATAATGCCTAGTGAAAGTAATTGAGCGATTACTTGCCAGTTAATCATAATTGTTATAACCTTATATACTAATGTGTTAGATGATTTATCTTTAATAATTATACCTTGTTTTTAATATTAAATGTAGTTTTAGTTCCGTTCAATTAAGAATTTAATAAAACTTCTAGTATCTCCTGTAGTTCTTTCTTATAGTACATTTCAGTAATTATATCTACTCCACCTATAAATTCTCCATCGATATATACTTGAGGTATTGTTGGCCAATTAGAATAAGTTTTTAATTCGTCTTTCATACCGGGGCTGCATAAGATATTAATAGCTTCATATGGTACATTTAATTCATTCAATATATCTATAGCTTTTATAGAATAAATACATTTTGGATTACTTGCCTCACCTTTTATAAAAATCACTATGGCATAGTTATTAATGATATTGTCTATATTCATAAGTTTTCATTTGTAATAATTTAATTAATATACAGCCAACTAAAATATAAATTAATCTTTAGCTCATGCCAATTGATTATTCTTATATAATTTGAATGATTATTAAAATGATATAAGATTGTATGCATAATTTCTTTACTTAATATTTTATTAAAGTTATGATAAAAAAATATATATAGTGTTCTTATTTGTATTGTATTATGTTGCATTTTAATAAGCTTATAGTTTAAGGCAACATATTTATGATGTCGTGCAATTAAATATAATTTGAGTGCATTTTGTTTAATATATTCATTTTCTATATTTGCTATGGACAAAAAAGATAATAAATTATTAATTATTTGAGTGCCGAAGTACTGATTTAAATAGGGTATAACTTCGTATCTAATACGATTTCTATAAGTATTATAGTTGTAATTACTACTGTCTGACCAAATAGGCAAAGAAAAATTACGACAAAAACAAGCCGTTTCTAATCTACTTGCTCTAACTAGTGGACGAAATATAAATAATCCTTGAGTTAATTGGTTAGATACATTGAGACTTGTTATTCCTTCTAAGCTACTTCCCCTTAAAAGTAATTGGAAAAAAGTTTCTATTTTATCTGTATTTGTATGAGCTGTTATTATAATATTATAATTATATGTTAGTGCATGTTTAGTTAATATTTGGTATCTTATAGTTCGAGCTTTGTATTCTGATGATGTTATAGATTTGATTTGATAAATAGAAATTTTTTGTTTAAAGCTATTAACTAGATTAATTAAATGATCAATATGATATTTGCTATCCTCTTTCCACTGATGATCGATATAAATATACTCAACTTTTAGTAAATATTTTGTTCTTTTTATATTTTCTATAAGCTTAATCAAACATATTGAATCTTGACCCCCAGAAATAGCTACTACAATAGATAGTTTCGGTGTTAATTTTATTTGTTCATGAAAAGAATTTCTAAACTTTCTATATAAATCTATCGTCATAAGCAAATTTTAATCTTGATATTATTGAATTACTATGTTATTTATTGGTTATATAGATTATTCGGGTTGCTAACTCAATGGTAGAGTACTCGGCTTTTAACCGATTAGTTCCGGGTTCGAGTCCCGGGCGTCCCACTAGTATCACTTTGTTGAAAGAAGTTGCAGGAAATCATTTAATAGTTTGTTATTTTTGGTAAGCTATGTATTTAATATGAATATAATTTCTAAAACCCTGCAAAATCCATCTTCTCCGTGTTCATTAATTCCTTTTATTACTGCAGGTTATCCTACCCTTCAAACTACAGTTGATATTTTGTATACTTTGGATAGTAAAGGAGCTGATATTATCGAGCTGGGTATACCGTATTCAGATGCTTTAGCAGATGGTCCTACTATTCAAGATGCTTCTAAGGCTGCTATTAAACAAGGTGTACATTTAGATCAAATTTTATATCTTTTAAAAAAGGTAACACCAGAGATTACTACGCCAATAGTGATTTTCACTTATTATAATCCGATTCTAGCTGTAGGTACTATGTCTTTTATAAGCAAAATATCTAAATCTGGTGTAAAGGGATTGGTTATACCTGATTTACCTTTAGAAGAGGTGGATTATGTAAGTCAGTTATGCTCTTCTTTTAAAATAGAGTTAATATTATTTATAGCTCCAACAAGTTCTAAGAGTAGAATAATATCAATTCTAGCTAAATCACCGGGTTGTATTTATTTAGTAAGCAGTAATGGTGTAACCGGTATGGGACAGCAAGTAGATAAGCAAATAGGTAATCTTGTAAAATTTATTAAAAATAGAACAGATAAGTCTATTATGTTAGGTTTTGGTATAGCTAGCACAGATCAAGCATATAATGTATCACAACTAAATATAGATGGTATAGTAGTAGGTAGTGCATTTATTAGACAAATTTCTAAGAGTGACAATATAGCACTAGATGTAGGTGTTTTTTGCGAAAAGCTTAAATTAGCCATAAGTAGTAAATTATAGATATGTATTATAAATAAAATTAAAATAAAGTACCCCCAGGGGAATTCGAATCCCCGTTACCTCCGTGAAAGGGAGATGTCCTAGGCCTCTAGACGATGGGGGCTATATATATAATGTGGGCAAACCTCAATTCACACCTTAATCTTAATAAATTTTTATGATTATGTCAACCTTTCATATATTACTACAATCTAGTCTATATTTATAATTAAGCGTGAGCGCAAGATTAAATAAATTACAGTTTGACGTATATATGTAACCATATTAATAAATAAATTAAATGCTTCATTTTTATATTCTATTAATGGGTCTTGTTGGCCATAGCTTCTCCATCCAATAGATTCTCTTAGTAAATTCATTTTTTCTAAATGCTCCTGCCATGCCTGATCAATTTGTTGCAATAGATAGTATTTTTCTAATTGCCTAATTAATCCAGGCCTAAGTTGCTCTAAATAGCTTTCCTTTAAGTTATATGTGATATGTAATTGTTCGTAGAAGAAAAATTTTATTTCTGATATATTCATCTTTACGATATCTATATTAGAGGAAGAAATTTTAAAGTTTAATAATTGACTAATCTGCTTTATACAATTTTCTTTTAGTGTTATATTATTATCACTTTTATATGTACTTAATATAGCGTCTATAGTACTTTCTCCATATTCTAGTATGCAATCACGTGTGAATGTTGATTCTAGAATACGTTTTCGTTCATTATAAATAGCCTGTCTTTGATTGTTGATGACTTCATCATAGTCAAATAGCTGTTTACGTACATCATAAAAATATGATTCAACTTTTTTTTGTGCTGAATCTAAACTTTTTGTTAGAATAGCTGATTCAATAGGTATATCTTCATCAATATTTAATTTCTGCATTAATTGAGAAATTTTATCACCTCCAAAAATTCTTAATAAGTTATCTTCTAGACTTAAAAAAAAGCGAGATGAACCTATATCCCCTTGTCTTCCAGATCTCCCTCTTAATTGATTATCTATTCTTCTTGATTCATGTCTTTCTGTTCCAATTACATATAAGCCACCTAAATTTAGAACTTCTTGTTTTTCTTTAGCAAATATAGTTTTATATCCTCTTAAAAGATTTGAATAGACATTAATTATTTTTATTTCTAGTGAATTGTCTTGATTTTGTGCAATCTGATTATTAATTAGTTGGTCTATATAGCTATCAAGTTTAGGAGTATGTTTTAGTGCTTCTAAGTCTTCATTATTGATTTTTTGTAGGGTTTGTTTAATATTTTCATTATAAGTATTATGTATGTTTTTTTGATTAATTTGTTTTTTTATATAATCAATTAATATAATTTTAGACATTATGTATGGGTTACCTCCAAGCATAATATCTGTACCTCTTCCAGCCATGTTGGTTGCAATAGTTATGGAATTTTTTCGTCCAGCTTGCGCAATAATTTCTGACTCCCTAGCAATATTTTCAGGCTTAGCATTTAATAAGTTATACTTAATATTTAATTCACTTAACATAGTAGCTAAAAATTCAGATTTTTCAACATTTGTTGTGCCGATTAGCGTAGGTTTACCTATCCTATACATATCAAAGCATTCATTAGCTATAGCTTGCCATTTATTATATTCATTTTTATATACTAGATCAGGTAAATCTTTTCTCTTGTTTTTGCAGTTGGTTGGTATAACAATAACTTCTAATGAGTAAATTTTGTCTAGTTCTAGTTCTTCCGTTTTTGCTGTTCCTGTCATACCAGAGAGTTTATTATATAGCAAAAATAAGTTCTGATATGTAATAGATGCTAAAGTTTTATTCTCTTGTTGTATAGTAACACTTTCTTTACTTTCAATAGCTTGATGTAAACCGTCACTCCACCTTCGGCCTTCCATGATTCGCCCTGTAAATTCATCAACAATTACTATTTCTTGATTTTTTATTATATAATGCCTATTATGTATAAATAATTCTTTAGCTTTTAAAGCGTTTAATATATAAGGAACCCAAACATTATTGATATCGTATAAATTTTCAATATTAAGGTATTGTTCACACTCTATAATCCCTTCTTCTGTTAAATTAATGCTTTTGGCTTTTTCATCTATTTCATAATGTAGGCTATTTATAAGTATATTAGCTAATTTAGATGCAGTACTATATTTATCTATAGACACTTCGGCAGGTCCTGAGATAATTAATGGAGTTCTTGCCTCATCTATTAAAATTGAGTCAACCTCATCAATAATAGCAAAATTAAAGGTTCTCTGTACTAAATCCTTTTTGTGTATACTCATATTATCTCTTAAATAGTCAAATCCGAGTTCACTATTGGTAATATATGTTATATCACAGTTATATGCTATATTTCTTTCTTCATTAGTCATAAATTGTTTCACTAGCCCAATGCTAATATCTAAATATTTTAAGATTTGAGATGCTAATAAAAAATCACGTTCTGCGAGATATTCATTGACTGTTATAATGTGCACGCCTTGTTTGCTAATAGAATTTAAATATGCAGCTACTATTGCAACTAACGTTTTACCTTCACCTGTTTGCATTTCAGCTATTTGTCCTTTATGTAGAACAATAGCTCCTATTAGTTGTACATCAAATAAATTTAAGTTTAAAGCCCTTTTAATAGCTTCTTTTGCACAGGCATAAGCTTCAGGTAAGATTTTATCTAACGCTTTCTGTTGTTTAAAGAAATGAATAAATGATTGAGTTTGTTGTTTGAGTTCTTTGTCTGATAGTTGACTAATTTGCTCCTCATATCTTTTAATTTTTTCGATTATAGATTCTATTTTCTTAGTTTTACTATTAAACAAAAAATTGAACATAATATCATTTTAGATTATTATTAGTATTGATTTTTAAATTATATTTATAATGTGAGCAGGAAAAAATTCGTATATTATAGCTAATATTTGTTCTCTACAATACATTTTATATTTTCTTCCCCATATTACATCTTTAGAATTGAAATGATGTTCTAAATATATAGAATGGCCACAATAAATTTCTTCTATACTTTTATATATATCCACACCAGATTCAAGAAATAATTGACCTACTGGAATATTGTCACTTAAATGTATATTAGAATACTTGTTAATATACCATAATGATTGAGCAAAAGTTAATTTGTTATGGTCTGTATCTTGTAGCCAAACTTGCCGCACAATTTGTTTTTTATTTGTATAATCTTGTGTATACTGTTTTTTAATATTTACATTAATTATTTTGTTCGTAATAGAGTTTAAGTTTTGTGTAAATGATCCATCACTTGTTAATATTAATTTCCAAGCTTTAGGAATAGGAGCTTCAATGAAATTGTTAGATATGTATAAATTTGTAGTTTTATAAAATTTATATTTATTGTTTATATATATCATGAAGATTAATTATAATTGTAAAAAAATTAAATATCTAAAATTATATCAATTGTATGAATGTTAAATATAGTTCTTATCTGCAATTTATATGAGCTGTTATTCTAGCAAAATATATATTTTCAATATAGAAATAAGCTCTGTAAAGATTTTTTGTTATATATTATGAATAATTCTCATAGTTGATTAATTAATTATAACTTTGGTAATTTTTATTTAGTAATGATTTGCCATTCATTAATTCAGGGGCTTTTATTTCTAGTAGTTCAAGTATAGTTGGCGCTATGTCTGCTAAACTTCCGTTTGTTCGGAGTCTTCTTTGATAATTATTTTCATTTTCTATTAGTATGAATGGTACAGGATTAGTACTGTGAGATTTACATGGCTTATTATCTTGTGTAAGCATAAGTTCAGCATTACCATGGTCAGCTGTAATAATTACTGTAGTATTATGTTTTTGTGCATGAAATACTAGCTGTTTTATGCATAGATCAACAGTCTCTATAGCCTCTATGGTAGCTTCTATATTGCCTGTATGACCAACCATGTCAGGATTAGCATAATTAATAACAATGAATTGATATATTTTGCGATTTATAGCTTCGATCACACGTTCAGTAATTTTTTGAGCAGACATTTTTGGTTCTAAGTCATATGTTTCTACTAAAGGACTTGGTATAAGTTCTCTATCTTCACCTGGAAATGGTTCTTCAATACCTCCATTAAAAAAATATGTAACATGTGCATATTTTTCTGTTTCTGCTAGTCTAAATTGCTTAAAACCATTATTTGATATAATTTCGCCTAGAAAATTTGAACTAGACTCACTAGGGAATACTATAGGTATTTTGATATTACTATCATATTGTGTAAAAGTCACTATGCGTAAGTTTTTTATTGTTTTTATTGTAAACCCTTTGAAATGAGGTTCTGCAAACGTATGTAGCAGTTGCCTCATACGATCAGGTCTGAAGTTAAAGAAAATGATACTATCATTATTTGAAATTTTTCCTTTACTTATGCGAGTTGGAGGTATAAATTCATCAGATATACCTTCTGCATAGTATTTATCGATAGTTGCTATAGCACAGGAGGTTTCTTTTATTGAATCTTCTGTTAATACTTTATAAGCTTTTTCTGTTCTTAGCCATCTACAATCTCGATCCATACTGTAGTATCTTCCACTTACTGTGCAAATATTAATATTGTTGTAATTTTCTATTTCTTTAATAACAGATTTAATATAAGTTTTTGCTGAGTATGCTTCAGTATCTCTTCCATCTACAATTATATGTATACATATATTGTGGTTTTTATTGTGAAGCATATGAATTAACTCAATTAGGTGATTTATATGAGAATGCACACCTCCATCAGAACATAATCCTATAAGATGTAATTTACTATGTTGGGAGTATTTAGTAGTAGATATTTCATTAAGTACAGTATTCTGAGAAAAAGTATCGTCACTAATGGCTTTATTTATACGTACTAAGTCTTGATTTACAACTCTACCGCCACCAATTGTGGTATGACCTACTTCTGAATTGCCCATTTGTTCATCAGGTAAACCAACATATTTACCAGAAGCATTAAGTAATGTATTAGAAAAGTTTTCTAGAAGTTTATCAAGTGTAGGTGTATTAGCTTTTTTAATAGCATTACCTTTTCTATCATGCGAATGGCCCCACCCGTCAAGAATAGTTAAAATAATAGGTTTTATAGATTGATTATTCATATAAGTAATGACAAATTTATATAAATTGTTATTAGTGAAACTTAAATTTAAATTTTGAATGGGTATAAGTTAGTAGTATAAGGATTTATTTATTTTTTTAATTTCAAAAAGAAGCTAGAAATAATTTAGTATTTATTTCTAGCTCATAGATCCTTCTTTTATATAAGTTATAAAAAATATGTTAGATTATATCTAGTTTATTTTAGCTTAAAGCATTAATTGCATAATCTAAATATGTGTTTGCTTCATTAGCGGCTTGGCCGGATAATCCATGACTACTTTTTGTATATTGTAAAGCTTCTATATACCAGCTTGGTGATAGTTCAAAGCTACGGTTAATCTCTTCCAATCCTGCTACTAGATATTCATCCATTGGTCCAGTTGCTCCTACAACTAAGCAGTAAGTAGTCATTCTTAAATAGTAACCAATATCTCGAGCACATTTTGCTTTTCCGATAGCACTTGATGCATATGTTGGACCAGGCATCTGTGTTACAAACGGAAATTTTGTATATACAGCTTGTGCTGCACCTGTAATTAGTCTCTGAGCATTATTCGTTAATGATTTAGCAGCTTCTAAGCTTGCGCTAGCACGCTGATATCTGCCATTGATTGATTGTAATTCACCATTGCTTAAGAATCTTCCTTGACTATCTGCTGATGCAATAGCTTCTGTTATAGGTGTCTTCATAATATTTAGTTTTTATTGCTTTAATAATTTTTATTATATAATCTTAAAAGTATTGATTCTACACAACTGCAACAGCAGCCCGATCGAAATATACACCTAATTCTGCAACTAGAGAGCTACAGTCACCCATTGGTACACCATTTAAATCATTTGCTAATGCAACGGAAGCTTCTTTCATCTTTTGTATAGCTACAGCTACAGATGTTCCAGGTGTGCCTAATGCTTGATATGTTTCACGTAAACCATTTAAACATCTATCATCTAATACACTTGAATCTCCTGCAATCATAGCATAACTTACATATCGTAATACAATTTCCATATCTCTTAAGCATGCAGCCATACGTCTACTGGTATATGCATTACCACCAGGTTGAACTAGTTGAGGTTGCTCAGCAAATAAAGATCTTGCTGAGTTAGTTACTATTGCAGAGGCATTGGAGTTAATTTTGTTTACTATATCCAATCTTTTATTGCCTTCTGCAACCATTTCACTTAATGCATCTAATTGTTTATTGCTTAAAAATTCTCCTCTAGCATCAGCTTGCGCTACTACTTTGGCAAATGCGTCTAGCATGTGATTATTCTCCTTAATTATATATTTAAAGGCTATTAAATTGAATCTATTTAATTAGCTCACGATATATAATTATATATTTTCATAATGTTTTTCCATAAAAACATATATTACAAATAGATTCTTCTGTTAATCACTAATTATTTCAGGTTGAGTAAATTCATCGACCATTTCTAAAATAGCTCTAATAATGGGCTTCATCATCGGATCATCTACTATATCAATATCTTCGTACTTTCTCCTTTTTGCTCTGTTTGCTATCTGCATAGTAATTTTATATCTATTATTAGATGCTTCTAATAACTCCTCTGTTTTATAAATGACTTCTTTTATTTCTGTATTATGGTATGACATAGATGTTATTCAATTAAATTTAGCGTGTATTTATTCGAATGTTGAATTTTTCTTTGTGTAGTATGTAATACTATATCAGTAATGTTTTTGTATAACAAAATTATAGAAAAATATTAACTGCTTACACATTGTAATTTTAATCATATTAGTATGAAATTATTGAAATACTTTACTCATAAATTAAGTACATCGCCTGGCTACCCTTCTATTACTAAAGAAAGAGATGCTTGTGGAGTTGGCTTCGTTGCTCGTATGGATTACCCACCATCTCATAGTATAATTCTTAAGGCTTTACATGCTTTAAATTGTATGGAGCATAGAGGTGCATGTAGTGCCGATAATTCTTCTGGTGATGGTGCTGGTATTACTACCCAAATACCATGGAAATTATTATGTAAACATATTCCAGATAAGCATATTAATCAATACGCAAATATTGGAATAGCTATGATATTTATCCCTAAAGATAATATAGAACATGTTAAACAGATAATAAATTGGATTTTAAAGGATTATGATTTATTGCTATTGAATTGGCGTCAAGTGCCTGTTGATGAATCTGTTTTGGGTATGCAAGCAAAAGCTAACCAACCAACAATTTGGCAATGTATTGTAGCGTCCAATTATTTAAGTGGAGATGATTTAGAAAGGAAATTATATATAGTTAGAAAGACTCTTGAAAAAGTTGTTTCTCAAACAAATGAGATTAATCATAAGCATTTTTATGTTTGTTCTTTTTCATCTAGAATTATTGTTTACAAAGGTATGGTACGCTCAGAGGTTTTGGGTCAATACTATAGTGATTTATATAATCCAGATTACGAAAGTGTTTTTGCAATGTATCACCGTAGATTTAGTACAAATACAATGCCTAAATGGCCTTTAGCTCAACCTATGCGTTGTATGGCACATAATGGTGAAATAAATACTTTACTAGGTAATCTTAATTGGATGAATTCCAAGCAGTCATTATTAAAGCATAATTATTGGAAAGATTATCAGCAATTATTGATACCTTTTACAAATGTAGAGAATAGTGACTCAGCTAATTTAGATTCTGTATTAGAATTACTAGTTCAGTCTGGTAAAAGTCCACAAGAGGCCTTAATGATTTTGATTCCTGAAGCATATAGGCAACAGCCAGAATTAGAAAAGTACCCTGAAATAGTAGATTTTTATGAGTATTATAGTAATTTGCAAGAGCCCTGGGATGGTCCTGCATTAGTTGTTTTTTGTGATGGTAAAGTTTTAGGGGCAACTTTAGACCGTAATGGTTTACGTCCTGCAAGATATTTAGTAACAAATGATGATTATATCAGTCTATCTTCTGAAATGGGTGTCTATAAAGATTTAACAGATATTTCACAAAAAGGTAGATTGGGGCCAGGACAGATATTTTGTCTTGATATAGAGAATAATCGTGTCCTAGATAATTGGACTATTAAACAGCATATTGCTAAGAAATTTCCTTATAAGTCTTGGCTAGAGAAATCTCAGATAGTTTTGAAGCCGAGAAATTATTTGGATAGTATTGATAAGGAAATTACGCAAATTACCCGTCTTCATACTATATTTGGTTATACTAATGAAGATGTAGAGCTTGTAATAGAGCATATGGCAAGTTCAGCTAAAGAGCCTACATTTTCTATGGGCGATGACACGCCTTTAGCTATTTTGTCTAATAAACCTCATTTATTATATGATTATTTTAAGCAAAAATTTGCACAAGTTACAAATCCTGCCATTGATCCTTTACGAGAAAGTTTAGTAATGTCACTAGAAACACATTTGGGAGCTAAGGGTAATTTATTAGATCCAAATGAATATACATCTAAATTTTTGAAACTGACCTCTCCTATCTTAAATGAGCAAGAGTTAGAACAGTTAAAACAATGTGATATTAGTGTTGCAATGGTTAGCACAGTATTTGAACAAGACTCACAGAATATCAATTTTTTAACTACAATTAATAGCATTTGTGATCAATGTGTTGATTATATCAATCAAGGCTCAGAAATTATTATTATTAGTGATCGTAATGATGAAATAATGGCGAATAAAGCTTATATACCACCATTACTTATTGTTGGTGCTATACATCATTATTTAATTAAGAAGCAGCTGAGGCACAAAACTTCTTTAATAGTAGATACAGGACAATGCTGGAGCACACATCATTTTGCTTGTTTGATTGGTTATGGCGCTAGTGCAGTATGTCCATATCTTGCTTTTTTAACTGTTAGACAATGGTGGAATAGCACTAAAACTAAAAAATTGATGTCAAATGGTAAATTGCCTAAGTTAACTATTTATGAATCTCAAAATAACTATAAAGTAGCTATAGAAAAAGGTCTATTAAAAATATTATCAAAAATGGGTATTTCATTATTATCTAGTTATCATGGTGCTCAAATATTTGAAATTTTAGGTTTAGGACAAGATCTAGTAGATTTGGCTTTTGTTGGTACAATGTCTTCTTTAGGTGGTATGCAGCCTGATGAGTTGTCATCTATAGAAATATCTAGGTATAATGCAGCTTTTATAAATGAAGTACCTAAGAAATTACCTAATTTAGGTTTTGTGCAATACAGGCCTAGTGCGGAGTATCATGTGAATAATCCTGAGATGTCTAAAACCTTGCATAAAGCTGTGAGAAATAAAGATAGTCAATTGTACTCTAAATATAAAGGGTTATTAAATGATAGGCCTCCTACTAATTTAAGAGATCTATTGCAGTTCTCAAGTACAAGACAAGCGGTTAATTTAAATGAAGTTGAACCTGTAGAGTCAATTCTTAAAAGGTTTTGTACGGGAGGTATGTCTTTAGGTGCTTTGTCTAGAGAAACACATGAAACCTTAGCTGTTGCTATGAATAGAATAGGTGGTAAATCAAATTCTGGAGAAGGAGGGGAAGACAGTAGTAGATTTAAACCTATTTTTATAGATAAATCAGGTATGTCCAATGATTTCCTCTATTTAAAGGGATTGAAAACTAATGATGTTGCGAGTTCTGCAATTAAGCAAATAGCATCTGGACGTTTTGGTGTTACTCCTGAGTATTTGATTAATGCTAAGCAATTAGAAATTAAAATTGCGCAAGGAGCTAAACCTGGAGAAGGAGGACAATTACCTGGAAAGAAGGTCAGCCCATACATTGCACAATTAAGAAATTGTAAGCCGGGTGTGACACTAATTTCTCCTCCTCCCCATCACGATATTTATTCTATAGAGGACTTAGCACAATTAATTTTTGATTTACATCAAATTAATCCTAAAGCACAAGTTTCGGTAAAATTAGTTGCAGAAGCAGGTATAGGTACTATAGCTGCAGGTGTAGCAAAGGGTAATGCTGATATTATACAAATCTCTGGCCATGATGGTGGAACAGGTGCTTCTCCATTAAGTTCTATTAAACATGCTGGTAGTCCTTGGGAGTTAGGGTTGACAGAAGTACATCAAACGTTAGTTGAGAATGATTTAAGAGATAGAGTGCTTTTAAGAGTAGATGGTGGTTTGAGAACAGGAAAAGATATTATTTTAGCAGCTTTAATGGGGGCTGAGGAATTTGGTTTTGGAACTATTGCGATGATTGCAACAGGTTGTGTAATGGCTAGAATATGTCACACTAATAATTGCCCTGTTGGTGTTGCAACGCAGAGAGAAGATTTAAGAAAAAGGTATCCGGGCATACCATCTGATTTAGTGAATTTTTTTATTTTCATAGCTGAAGAAGTTAGAGAAATATTAGCTAGTTTAGGTTATACACACTTAAGTGACATCATAGGGCTTAATAATCTATTAAAGCCTAGGAATTTAAATTTGGTCAAAACATCTAATTTGAAATTAGATATTTTAATCAATAAAATTCATAAGCCATATACTGAAAATTTACATAAGCAAGTTCATGACAATGGAAGTGTCTTAGATGATGCTTTATTAGATGATCCAGATATTTTAAATGCAATAGAATCTCAGCTAGATATTAGCAAACAAGTAAAGATTTGTAATACTGACAGATGTGTTGGAGCAAGAATATCAGGTGTATTAGCTAAAAAATATGGTAATAGTGGCTTTAGAGGAAGTTTGCAGTTGGATTTCCAAGGTGTAGCAGGGCAAAGTTTTGGTGCTTTTATCTCAACAGGTATGCATCTAAGTTTAATTGGTGAAGCTAATGATTATGTAGGCAAGGGAATGAATAGCGGAGAAATTATAATTGTGCCTCCATTCGGTGATATTACTAAATCTTCTGATCAAGTCATAATTGGTAATACATGTTTATATGGAGCTACAGGAGGTTACTTATTTGCATGTGGTCAAGCAGGAGAGCGTTTTGGCGTAAGAAATTCTTTAGCTCAAGCTGTTGTTGAGGGTGTTGGAGATCATGCTTGTGAGTATATGACAGGAGGTTTAGTTGTTGTTCTAGGAAAGTTTGGAAGAAATATTGGTGCTGGTATGACAGGTGGATTAGCTTATTTCCTGGATGAAAATCGTGATCTTTTACCTAAAGTTAATGTAGAGATTGTAAAAGTTCAACCAATTATTACTAGAGAAGCAGAAGAGCAATTAAAAAATATTATAGAATTGTATGAAATAAAAACAAAAAGTGTAAAAGCAAAACAAATATTGAACAATTGGTCATTGTTTTTACCTATGTTTCAGCAAGTAGTTCCTCCTTCAGAACAAGAAAGTCCATTGACAAATATTCAGTATTCAGCATTTAAAAGCATATTGAATGAACTATAACTAATTTGCATATTATACATACATAACTTTTTATAAAGTTTTAATATGTTTCATAATTATATTAAATAATAATACATTATTATAGAATAGTATTCTATAAATATAATAGAGTTACAAATAAAATAAAAATATTAACTACAGTTAACCCTTATGGCTCATAGTGTAAAAGTATATGATACTTGTATAGGATGTACTCAATGTGTTCGTGCCTGTCCATGTGATGTTTTAGAAATGGTTCCGTGGGATGGATGCAAAGCTGCTCAAATTGCTTCTGCTCCAAGAACTGAAGATTGTATCGGTTGTAAAAGGTGTGAAACAGCATGCCCAACAGATTTTTTAAGTGTTCGTGTTTATCTAGGAGCTGAAACAACGAGAAGTATGGGTTTAGCATATTAGAATATATATATGCTGAAAATATAAGTTTAAATAAGTATATCCAATTAGGCAATACTCGTCTAATTGGATGAAAGAGTAGAATATAAATTTATTAGAGAGTGATAATATCATTATGAGTTTAGCTATAGCTAGATTAAAACAAGATTTAGAAAATAAGCAGGTTATTAAAATAATTGCAGGTTTATCTAATTTCAATGTTGCGAATGTTATAAAAATTGTAAAAGCGGCTGAAATAGCAGGTGGCACTTATGTGGATGTTGCATCAAATCCAAAGCTTGTAAAAGTATTAAAGTCTTTCACTAATTTACCAATTTGTGTGTCTTCTATAGATACTCAAGAACTTTATAATTGTTTATTAGCTGGTGCCGATATACTTGAGATAGGTAATTTTGATGCTTTTTATTCTAAACATATATATTTCTCAATATCTCAAATAATTAATCTTGCAAAGGAAGTTAAATCTTTCTCAAAAAATAAACCATTGTGCATAACTATTCCTCATATTTTATCCTTAAGTGATCAGCTTTATTTAGTACAGCAGCTTCAAAAACTAGATATTAATATGATACAAACAGAAGGCTATACAAATAAAGCTTCAATCGTACCTAATATAAGTTCATATATTTTACAGGCAACTAATTTTTCTTCATCTACTTTATCTGCCTCTTATATATTGTCTAAGTATACTAATATCCCTGTAATAGCATCATCAAATATAAATTCAGTTTCAGCTCCAATAGCTTTATCTTATGGAGCTTCTGGTATAGGTATTTGCTCTTCACTACAAAATTTAAAGTTAATTCATCAACAAGTTGATTGTATTAATCAACTAAAATCTTCAATATCTTTGTACAAAACAGAAATGTCAACCTATCATATGCAAGCCTTTGCAAAAGCTAGTTTGGCTGATTTATAAAGTGAATATATTAATGCTTGGTTAAATATAGTATGAATAAATTAAGGTCAACAAGTTTTTGGAAAAGTTTTAAAAATATTATTATATTTCTAAGTTTTACTTCTATAATTATAGCTGTACTGTTTACGTATAGTTCGAAAAAAAAAACAAGGTTATTTGCTATTTATAGAATTTAATAATGTTTTCGGTATATCTGTTGGTACAAATATAAATATGAGAGGAGTTAATATCGGTTCTGTTAAAGATATAAAGTTAAAATTAAATACAGTTATTGTTCTAATTAATATAAAATCTACAGATATTTTGATACCTAAAAATTCTATAATAGAGGCTACTCAAACAGGATTACTTAAAGATGTAACTATTGACATTACACCTCTAGAGATTATAAATATTAATGAAGTTTCTCATATAGATCATTTCTCAAATTATTGTTATACATCTCGTATATTATGCAATTATCATCATCTGTATGGAGAAAGAGGTATAAATTATGATGATTTAGTACGTTCCACTACACGTATTTCTCAGCGTTTTGATGACCCACGTTTTTTTAATCTTTGTTATTTATTAATACAAAGATTAAATAATATTTCTAATATTATGTTAGACTTTACCTATGATGTTAATAAAATAACTTTTTTGATTGCGTCTTATTTAGATCAATATGTTATTGAAAATTTTTAATAATTATTTATTCAATATAATTATTTATTCATTATTTTGCTTGATTATGTCAAATAGAAAAACAATACCCTTGGATTTTTTAAAGCCTGTTCTAGAACTTGAATATCAAATTCAGCAATTAAGTAAAGTAGCTAATACAAGTAAATTACAAATAGATCAAGAACTTAAATCTTTTCAGTTTGAATTAGGAGCTTTAAAAAAAGATATATTTAATTCTTTAACACCTTTACAGAGATTGCATTTAGTACGTCAAGCAGATAGACCTACTACACTAGATTATATTCCTTATTTAATGGATGAATGGATTGAGATCCATGGAGATAGAGCTGGTACAGATGATTCAGCAATGGTTACAGGTATAGGTAGGTTTAGAGAGAAAACAGTAGTATTTATAGGACATCAAAGAGGGAAAGATACAAAGGATAATGTTGTTAGAAACTTTGGTATGGCTTCTCCTGGTGGATATCGTAAAGCTTTAAGATTAATGCAACATGCAGACCGCTTTAACTTTCCTATATTTACTTTTATTGATACACCGGGTGCTTGGGCAGGTATAGAAGCTGAGCAATTAGGTCAAGGTGAAGCTATAGCTGTTAATTTGAGAGAAATGTTTTCATTTAATGTTCCTATTATATGCACTGTATTAGGTGAAGGTGGTTCAGGTGGTGCCTTAGGAATAGGCATAGGAGATAAAATATTAATGTTAGAGTATGCAGTATATACTGTAGCTACTCCAGAAGCATGCGCAGCTATATTGTGGAAAGATAGTAAAAAGTCATTAGAAGCTGCAGAAGCTTTAAAGATCACTTCTGCAGATTTGCAATTGTTAGGTATTATAGATGATATTGTTGAAGAACCGATAGGAGGTTCACAATCAAATCCTATATTTGCTGCTAATATCTTGAAAAATAAATTAGATTATGAGTTAAATAATTTAATGATTTTATCAAGCGACGAGAGGAAAAAAATGAGATATGATAAATTTCGCAAAATGGGAACTTTCTATGAAGTTTTATAATATCTATGAATTATTAATTATTTTCTAATAATTAATTAAGCTTTGTATATACAATATACAAAGCTTAAATACTAGTTTATTAATTTAATTTTGCTAAATTTATTAATACTTATTTAAGAACATTTATATAACTTAGTCCAAGAATAACTCCAGCACCCGTAATATGTCCTAAACTTGTAGTTGCTAATAGTTCAGGCAGACCAAAACCTTCTAAACCTAATAAAGGTACGGATGGCCCCAAACCTCTAACCTGAATAGCATATCTTCCAATCCCGATGCAAATTAAATTGCAAATAATCATAATAACAGCAATTTTAAATGACCATGTTGGTACTTGAGATGAATTTGCTATTAAGGCGTTAGTATAAACTGTATTTAAGATCATTTTATGTATTATATAAAGCGTGATTTAATCTTAGTATAATATATAGTATATTATTGTATTATTCTATATTACTAAAAGTAGATAATTTTTTATATAAAAAATTATTAATTTTTTTAAAAAGGTAACCAGCCATAGCTGTGTAGACCTTTGCCTAAAAAGTTTACTCCTAAGTAGCAAATCCATATGACTAAAAAGCCAATAGAAGCTAAAATAGCTGGTTTTTTACCTTGCCATGATTTAGTTAATCTAGTATGTAAATAAGATGCAAAAATTAACCAAGTGATAAGAGCCCATGTTTCTTTAGGATCCCAACTCCAATAAGAGCCCCATGCTTCATTGGCCCATATAGCTCCTGCAATTATGCCAATAGTTAGTAGAGGAAAACCTAGGCCAATAGTTCTATAGCTTAAATTATCGATCCTTTCTAATAAATTAATATTCTTAGGGTTGTCTGTATATGCTATATAAGTATTACTATATTTTAGTTCAGCGCTATGTATAGAATTGTAGTTATAGGATTTACCTTTTAAATTTATATTTTTGCCTCTAGATACAATTAAAAAAAGAACGGATAATAAGGATCCTATAATCAATGTTGCATAACTGATCATCATAATACTAACATGCATCATTAACCAGTTAGATCTTAATGCTGGAACTAAAGGTGAAGCCTTTTTCATATCTATAGGTAGTGACATAGTAGCAAATGCTATAGTAAATAAAGAAATTGGACTGCTAATAGCGCCTATCAATTTACTATTATTTTGTTTTTCTAATATTAAGTGCACTAGAGTAGTTCCCCAACTTAAGAACAATAAAGATTCATAAAGATTACTTAAAGGAAAATATCCATGTGTTATCCATCTAATAAGTAATGCCATGCCTATAACTATATTGGTAATAGTTGTACTAATTCGGGCTAAAATACCAATTTGTTTTGATTGTGGGAATATTATATTGAACCAATAAGATATTAATGCTATCATTAATAATCCAAAAGATAAGTTCACAAGATGATTTTCTATTGAAGTCAAATTCATATTGATTTTTTGTTTTTATAACAGTCATAATACTATGTAGTATTATTTTATTCATTAATTATAGTATATCTATTTTATACAAGAAACAGAAGAAATTTGATGAACTTAAAAAGAATGAGTAATATGGTTTTCAATAATTTACATGTGTTATATAAATTACACATATAAATTATGAGGATTATAAAAAGTATCTTATTAATATAAAGATTATGAGGATTATTTTAGCATAAAGAGTTAATCACATAGTCTAATGCTGCACCGTACTCAAGACCAGCTTGTGCTGACATATCTCTAGGTACGCATAATCTATCTCTAGTGAATGTAAACGCTGCAACATAAGAAGCGCCTGGAAGATTTAATGCTCTATATACTTCGCGAGCTCCTGCAATACCCCATTCATCAAGAGGACCTGTACCACCAACTACTAAACAGTAGTTAATCAGGCGCATATAGTGATCAATATCTCTATAACATTTATTGATTTTTTCTTGGCTATCACCAGCTTCGCCAGAGTTTTTTAGGTAGCTGTATTTTGCAAAACAAGCATCACCAGCTTCTTTAACAACAGCCTCATGGTTGCCAGCTAGTTTCTCTGCAGCTTCTAATCTTGCTGCAGCTCTTTGAATATTACCTTGTACTGATTCAAGATCAGAACTAGAAGGGAATCTGCCTGCTGCGTCAGCAGCACTAATAGTGGTAGTAATAACTGATTTCATTTTATGTCTCCTTCTCAAATTTTAGGCATTTAGTATAATTAGCTAATAGCTGATGAAACTTTATCGAAATAACCAGCGACTTCTGAAGCTAAAGCAGAGCAATCACCACTAGTCGTATCCATTTTACGTTGAGAAGCTGTATTTGAAACAAAAGCAACTGCAGCAGCTTTCATAATGCTAACGGACCTTACAGAAGAATTAGTAGGTACTCCAAGAGCAATATAAGTTTCTTTTAAGCCATTTAAGCATCTGTCTTCTAGCACAGAAGAATCTCCTGCAAGAAGTGCATAAGATGCATAGCGTAAAATTATTTCTCCATCACGTAAGCATGCAGCCATACGACGATTTGTATAGCAATTACCACCAGGACCAATTAAGCCTGGGTTTTCACAGATCATACCAGATACAGCATCTGATACAATACAACTAGCATTAGAAACGATTGAATTTACTGCATCTAATCTTTTGTTACCATCTGAAATAAATGCTTTAAGAGCTTGTAGATCACTACCGCCAACATAAGCAGCTTTAGCGTCTGAATTGATTACAACTCTAGAAAATGCATCAAGCATTGAGCTCTCCTTGAATTTTGATATAAGGACTTAGCTGTTTCAGCTGTCAATTTTGTTTTTCAGCCGATGTATTAGTATCGAAATAATAATATATTATATTTCTATGACCACAGTGCAACTAATTAATATTCTGTAATATTTACAGATTAATTATGTAGAATTTTTAATAAAAAATTTAATTAAATTATCTTTTATCATCATTTGCTTCAATGTAGCCAGCAGGTGTTGTTTTACATTTTTTGAATGAAGTTTCTGAATTTTTTGTTTATATAGAGCTAGTTTAAATTCTTGTTCCAAGGTTAATTTATTGTAGTTGTTCATCAAAGTGTTTAATAGTTTTATTCTATATAATTATTTAGTGGTTATATACTACTACTATTTATATTCTAAAAAAAAAATAAAAAATTAATTATAATTTAAGAATAGAGATAAATTCGGAGATACAGTATGCCTATTCCAATATTAAAGTATTCATTATCTACTCAAAATCAAAGAGTTGATGGATTTGAGTATTTGCCAGGAGAAGAACAGCCTAAAATTTATACAACAGATAATTTACCTACAGCTGTTGAGATGGATGAAATTATATGGGCAGCATATAGGCAAATTTTTAGTGAGCATCAAATTTTAACAAGTACACGTGAGACTTTCTTAGAGTCTCAACTAAGATTTAATCAAATTACAGTTAAAGATTTTATTAAAGGTTTATTGTTATCAGAAGGGTTCTATAATCTTAACTATAAAGTTAATAATAATTATCGTTTTGTTGAAATGTGTTTGCAGCGAGTTTTAGGTAGGGATGCCTACAATCAAAGAGAGAAACTAGCCTTTTCTGTAGTTATAGGCTCAAAAGGTCTTGAGGCATTTATTGATTTATTAATAGCTAGTGATGAGTATGTTGAAAATTTTGGTGACAATACTGTTCCGTATCAAAGAAGACGTATTATTGCTCAAAGAAGTAAAGGTGAAGTGCCATTTAATTTAAAAACACCTCGCATGGGTCAAGAATTTTTAATGAAACAAAATATGCCTCAATTACTTTGGGCTGGACCTGTTAGAAAATTTAGACCACAGGAACAAAAACCAAAGGCCGGAGATCCAGCATTATTCCTTAGTATGGTGAATGATGTTTCTATTCTTGGTGTTAATTAATACAAATTAAGAGCCTCTTAATGATTATAATTATGAAGGCTCTAAGTAATAGTGTAATTTTCTTATTAACTTCCTAACTTAAATGAGTCTACAAATAATCCGTAGATTATGCCAATACGAATACAATTAGATATTTGAAATACAGTATGTTTAAAATACTGATTTTTATAGTAAATTCTGCTAATTATTTCGTTTAAACAAACAATTAGGGATCCTGTAATTATTGTCCAATCACCTGTTTGAGCAGGTACAGTTGATAATGCTGTTGATAAAAAAAAACCTAAAAATAAACCTATTAATCTTATGCTTAAATATGTTAAGTTATAGTTGAATTTTGGATTAAATTGTATGAAGCTCATAGATTTAATAGTATTATATTGGCTATTAATTACATATCTTGTTCACTTAATACTTGAATCATATGATCAAAAGGTTCATTAATTAGATTTCTATCTCCGTCATTTGCAAAAATTAGTTCATTTTGTATAATTTGATTTAATAACTTTATACTTCGTACAGTTGGACTGATAGGTACACTTAAAGAATTATAAGTATCTCTTAATCCATCTAAAACTCTTTCGTCTAAAATATCAGTGCTACCAGCAATTAGCGCATAGCTAGCATATCTTAAATAATATTCAATATCTCGTAAGCATGCTGCATATCTACGAGTTGTATATGAATTGCCGCCTGGTCTTAAAAGCTCAGGTTGTTCTTCATATAATTTAGCTGCAGCCTCTCTGATGATTCTTGATGACTGACTATTAATTAATTCAATAGCTTGAATTCTAGTTAGTGCTGTAGAGAAGTAATTATTTATTTCGTTAATAGCCGTTTTATCTAAATACTTTCCTATTAAATCATATCTATTTAATATATTAGTAACAGCATCTTGCATTTTAATTATCTCTCCAATTGTATAATATTATATCTATATGTTACTATAATGATAAAATCTATATAGTATTATTGTTTTAGTTGTAGTATTTTTATAGTCTACGTTCTTGAGTGCAAAATAATTAAATTTAATATATATTTTACTACTAAATTTACTATATTATAGAATTCTGTAATATATTCTTGCAATATGTTTATAAATATAGATCAGAAATATTGTTTAATTAGAGCAACGCAAAAAGACCAGCAAATTATAATTTACTACTATGATCATAGTACATCTAATTATCCTATATGCTTTACTTCGTATCAATCGGTTCTAATTTATAAATTGATTTATTTATATGATGGTTTTAGTACTTTATCTATCTTTCATTTGTTATATATTGCTAAAGAATTATATAAAGCTGAATTATCGCTGTATTTTAAACAAGTGTATATACAAGATTAGAGATACTATAATTAATTGAATATTTATCTTTAATACTTTAAAATATATATAAATGCTTGAAGAGCATGTAACTCAGTGGATAGAGTATCAGATTCCGATTCTGATGGTCGAAGGTTCAAATCCTTCCTTGCTCATGAATAATTATGGGCTATATAAAATATGGTAAATATATTATAATTATGTTAATTATTTATCTATTGGGGCTGTAAGGTTTCTACATACTACACTATGCTGTAAATTTTGAAGATGAAGGCAAGCTATACTTCATTAATCCTAGCTTATTATAAATGCAAAACATATAATTCTTCCTTTATCTAGAAAACCTATTACTGTATAGTTTTATAGTGATTACTCTAGAAAATAGTTAAATATATATTACATAGATTTAGCTATTGGTTTCATTATGGAATGCTCTTTATCATAATATGTTAAAGTTAAGTGATTAGATTTATTAATTTTCTTCTTAGCTTGTTTGCTTCATTGTGAAGGTATGGACGTGGGTTCAATTCCCACCAGCTCCATGTTAATTGATAGCTATAAGCTTATCTTTATTGCTTAGTTTGCTTTCTTGAAGAGATATATAATATATTTAATTTAATGTATAATTATTATTTATGTATAATACAAATTTATGGTTTTTTCTAATTTAATTTTAATGTCTATAGGCAACATTTTTGTAGATTTTCTAAAGACAGTTGAAGTTCATAATTACGATACAACAAAATTCAAAGAGGTTGATTTTAATAAATATAAATTAGCTCCTAAGGTTGTTATAAAAACTGATAATGTACCTTGGATATCTAGTAAGTTAACAAAGTATTTCAAAAATCAGGGTAGAGTTCAAAATACATTAGAGAGTGCAGATCTAATCTCTAGTAATTTTATTAATAAATTAATTAACAGATATTGGCAAGAGACTATTTTTATTTCACCTTCTAGTTCAATTACGGATAAGTATATTAATCTTTTAAGATTAGAAGGTATAGATAATTATAATACTCAACATAAAGATTTTATGGTGCCTTTCAGTAAAGCTCTTGCCTTAGGCCGCATAAGATCGTCATCTGTAGGATCAAGTGTATATTCTAATAATAAAACCAATACAAGTCATGTTAAATATATTTGGACAAAAGGTTTTAATGTCCCATTAATTAACTATTTGATAAAATATTTTAAGCAAAATGGTTTAAACTCAAGCTATAAAAATTTTTTATTTATGAGTCAGTTAAAAGACTATGGACTTCCTTTATTTACTATAGTAAATGAGTTTAATCAATTAGTAATAGCAGAACCACCAGATTTTTTATTGGGTAAAAAAAACTGGATAGATCTTCTATATTATAAATTAACAAGACATACTCATATTAATATGAATTTACAGCCTACCTACCAAGGTCTTTTTTTTGTTAATTCTAATGATGCGCTTGAGTACAAGAAATATATGTGTAGCAAATACTTAACTACAAATAATGATAATAATTTAAATATTTTTTCAAGTAGATTGGATGTATATTATAAGCTTCATAAATATCCATCTTCTCAAATACATTTTATTTTAATACCAGATTTAAAAGAGTTGGGATTACTTATGTTTAAATATCGATATTATCGTAATATTATGTTCCATCAAAATCAATTATGGAATAGGAATTTTTTTCAAGGTCAACCTGTATATATAATAAATTCTGTAAAAGTTAAGAATAAAGTTACAAAAAGAGTAGATTTGGTTAATTATAATTATTTATTAAGTAAAGTTAATGACAGTAAAAAAACTGTATTCATGAATTATGAAACAGCTATATGTGCTTGGAAAAGATTTAAAGAAAAAATGAAAATGTATGATTTACCAGCAAAGCCTAAAATAACTGTTTATAATATAGAGAGTCTTATAAAGGAGCATGGAAACCAAAATATAGATCAGCAGTTATTTTTTATACCTGCACAGGAGTCATACAATTTTATAAAACAACAAAATAGAAATATAATATCGAAAAATGTTTTAGATAAAATTTATAAACGATTAATACCTGTACAGATAATAGCTAAGAGGATTATCTGGTCTTTAACTAGTCGACAGCCTGTTAATTGGTAGCAAAAATTTTAATACTATTGAGTGAGTAGTAGTTTAATGGTTGATTTGGTAAGTTAATATTATATATTTTGATTTTACTTTCTTGAATAGTATTCAACTACCAATAATTCATTAAGTTGTAATGCTACCCATTCTCTTTCAATAATTGCATTTACTTTTCCAACAAGTTTTTTTTTGTCTAGTTCTAGGTGGCTAGGCATATTCGCCAACCCTGGAAATTGCATATGATGTTCTATTAATTTTTTTGAAGAAGATTTATCTTTAATTGAGACAACATCCCCTGGTTTACACTGATAACTGCAAATTGAAACAGTTTTATTATTTATTAGAATATGTCCATGATTTACAAGTTGTCTAGCAGCTGGTATAGTTGGTGCCATACTTAATCTAAAGATTATATTATCTAGGCGCATTTCTAGCATCTGAAGTAAAATAACTCCTGTAGAGCCTTGTACTTTTTTTGCCGCTTTAATAATTCTTAGTAGTTGTTTTTCACTTAATCCGTAATTAAATCGCAGTTTTTGTTTTTCTTCTAATCTTAAAGCATATTCAGATGGTTTATGAGATTGTTGACTATTCTCTCCAGGCGGAAATTGCTTTTTCGATTTTTTTCTTGTTAAACCTGGTAGATCACCTAATCTTCTACATATACGTAAACGTGGTCCTTTATAACGTGCCATATTAATTCCTTGTCATTATTTAAGAATATTTTAATATATTCAGTATTTAAACACATTCATTTAAGTTTCGCAAAATTTATTTGGATTGAGTTATCATGTTTTCTTTGATGTTAGTATCATAATCATGTGTTTTCCGTCTCTTGAAGGTTGTTGTTGGATTTCTGCAACATTGCTTAAATCTAATGCCATTTTTTTTAATAATTCGATAGCAAGATCAGAATGCTGTATTTCTCTTCCTCTAAATGTTATTGTAGCTTTAACTTTGTTACCTGCTTGTAAAAATCGTAAAGCTTGATTAATACGTACCTGATAATCGTGTGCTTCAATTTTGTAACGCATTTTGACTTCTTTTAAAGATGCATGATGCTGTTTTTTCTTCGCTTCTTTGGCTTTTTTTTCTTGTGCGAATTTATATTTGCCATAATCTACTATACGGCAGACAGGAGGATCTGATTTATCATTAATAGTTACTAGATCAAGTCCTTCTTGATAAGCTATTTTAAGAGCTTCACTTGCAGAATATATACCGGCTTGAGAGCCTGACGCGTTTACTAATCGAACTCTTGAATATTTTATTTCTGTATTAATTGGTGGATGGTTAGAGTCACTTTTTTTGTTTTTTTTTAATTTATCCAATGCACACTTCCTATTGATAATATTGTTATTAAAAAATCTTGTGAAATATATGACATTTATTATACCATTATATAAAGTAGAAAAAAATCCAGCCGTAATATAAATCACATGAAACATACACTATCGGTACTTGTAGAAGATGAAGCAGGTGTTTTGTCTAGAATCTCTAATTTATTCGCTAGGAGAGGATTTAATATAGCTAGTTTGGCTGTTGGACCGACAGAAAGAGTTGGTATCTCCCGTATTACAATGGTTGTATCAGGTGATAATAGAACCATTGAACAATTAACTAAACAATTGTATAAATTAATTAATATCTTAAAGGTGCAGAATGTAACAAATACACCTTCTGTTGAGCGTGAGTTAATGCTAATTAAATTAAAAATCAGTATACAAGATCGCCCTTCTATCTTAGAGATCGCAGAAATTTTTAGGGCTAAAGTAGTAGATATAGCTAGTAAATATTTAACATTAGAAGTTATAGGTGATCCTGGAAAAATATCTGCGATAGAACAGTTATTAAATCAATATACAGTTACTGAAATAGCTCGTACAGGAAAAATATCACTTACTAGATCTTCTAATGTTAATACAGAATTTTTACGAAAAACATGGACAGAACAAGATACACCTTTATTATAGTAATAGCTAAATATATCTTCACAGCAGCCATTTTCCAGGTTTCTCTACAAAAGATAAGCACTCTTTTAAATCCCATTCAAATTCACTATTATTAATATAATTAATGCTAATAATAGTTTTGCTAGGAATAAACTTACCTCTATTTAAGGTTTTTTTTTATGTTGTTTCTCAATTAAATTATACGTCATGCAATTAGTAACATGTCTGCAATTAATACATATACACATTTTGTATCTTAAATTATTGATGGGGGTGGAGGGACTTGAACCCTCACGATCTAAATATTGATCAACAGATTTTAAGTCTGTTGTGTCTACCATTCCACCACACCCCCCTGTACTAAACTTAATATATTAGGCGGTACCCAGATTTGAACTGGGGATAAAGGATTTGCAATCCTCTGCCTTACCACTTGGCTACACCGCCTAATTAAAATCAATATGACTATATCGTACTGAAAACTTGTATCAATTGTCAATAAGCAAGCTTGTTTTATCTTGTATCTTATATTAAAAACAATCTACTTTTTAGAATATCTTCTGATTGTATAGTTACTAAATCACTTTTTGTTAAAACTTTATCACCACTAATAAAAATACGATTAGCTTGTCTCATACGTGCTCTATCAATAGCATTACGTATACTTCTTGCATTAGCAAAGTGTGGTTGTTTCATTCTTCTCGCTGCATATTCAAGTAGTACTTGATCTGCCTCTGGAGCAAATCTATATTGTTGCTCTTCTAACATTAGTTTAGCTATTTCTAATAATTCTTCTGCTGTATAATCAGGGAAATCAACATGATTAGTTACTCTAGAAGATAATCCGGGATTTGATTCATAAAATTTTTCCATTCTATCTTTATATCCAGCAAAAATTACAACTAGTTCGTCTCTTTGATTTTCCATAACTTGTAATAAAATTTCTATAGCCTCTGCACCATAATCTCTTTCATTGTCTGGTTTATATAAGTAGTAGGCTTCATCTATGAAAAGTACGCCACCTATTGCTTGTTTAAGAACCTCTTTAGTTTTAGGTGCAGTGTGACCAATATATTGCCCAACTAAGTCATCACGTGTTACTGTCATTAAATGGCCTTTTTTGATATAACCTAACCTATTTAGAATATCTGCCATTTTCATAGCAACAGTTGTTTTGCCTGTTCCTGGACTACCTGTAAAAGACATATGTAGTCCTGGATTGCCTGAAACCAAACCTACATTATTTCTCAATCTATCTATTAGTAGAAGTGCAGCTATCTCTTTAATCCTTGTTTTTACTGGTCTTAGACCTATCAATTCCTGCTCTAATTCATCAATAACTTCTTGAATTTGAGTTTTGTCATATTCTTCTTGCAAATTTACAAGAGTATCATCGTGTAGATTTTTATTCATTAGTAAAATACTAGTTTATTCTTAATTACTAAAGAGAGATTAACTAAGTTAATCTCTCTTAACTTTAATATATATATATAATCCTTATTAGGATGATATTAGTAACGAGAACCTTCTGGTTTTTCAGTAGCATAACTACGGAAGCAATATCTTTGATTACGGCTAACATCTTCTGTTCTTACTAATTCAAAGCCAGGCTCATAAGCTGGTCTATTGATAATGAAAGATAGTACGCAACTTTCAACACCTCTTGTATTATCAAAAGCATTAATTTTGATATATTTATCTGAGTGTTGTTTACGACAAGTATTAATTTCATAAGTAACTGTAGCAGCATCAGATATATCAAATAAAGGTAAGCCCCAAAGCTCCCAATAATTATTACGTGGATGGGGATCTTCTGTATACTCTATATTGATTGACCAATTTTGCGATATTGCATAATTGATTTGTTTAACAATTTGCTCGTCAGTTAAATCTGGTAGAAACGAAAAAGTTCCTTGTGTTAGTCTCACTTTTATATACTCCTTATTTATATTTAAACAGATTTTAGAAACTTTAAAGAGAAGCTCTTTAATATTTTGATTCAACGTAGTATAAAAGTTATACGTTTGCTGTTGGAGTTTCTACGAAGTCAGCTGTATCTGTAGAAGCATAGTTGAATGTAATATCTTTCCATAGATCTAAAGCTGTTTGTAGAGGGCCACAAGTTTTAGCTGCATCGCGAAGAATTTGTGGTCCTTCTGCTACATAATCACGACCTTCATTACGAGCTATTACCATAGCTTCTAAGGCCACACGATTAGCTGTTGCACCGGCTTGAATACCATCTGGGTGACCAATAGTTCCTCCTCCAAATTGAAGAACAACATCATTACCTAAGTAATCTAATAATTGATGCATTTGACCGCAATGAATACCACCAGATGCTACTGGAGTTACTTTACGTAAAGATGCCCAATCTTGTTCAAAGAAAATACCTTGAGGTAAGTTAACTTCTAAGTGAGTTAATAATAGAGTATTGTAGAAACCTTTAATCATTAGAGGGTCACCTTCTAACTTTCCTACTACAGTACCAGCGTGAATATGATCTACACCTGCCATGCGCATCCACTTACAAATTACGCGGAAGTTCATGCCGTGATTTTTTTGGCGAGAATACGTTGAATTACCTGCACGATGTAAGTGTAAAATCATATCGTTCTTACGTGCCCAGATAGCCATTGTTTGAATAGCTGTATAACCAATAACTAAGTCAATCATAACGATAACTGTTCCTAGTTGTTTAGCAAATTCAGCTCTTTCATACATATCTTCCATTGTAGCAGCAGTCACATTCATATAGTGACCTTTTATTTCACCTGTTGCTGCAATAGAACGGTTTACACCTTCCATAGAATACAAGAATCTTTCTTTCCAACGCATGAAAGGCTGAGAGTTAATATTCTCATCATCCTTTAAGAAGTCAAGACCGCCTTTAAGACCTTCATATACTACGCGCCCGTAGTTTTTACCTGATAAACCTAATTTTGGTTTTACTGTAGCACCAAGGAAAGGGCGTCCAAATTTATCCATGCGTTCACGCTCTACAACTATACCAGTTGCAGGTCCTTGGAAAGTTTTAAGGTATGCAACAGGGATACGCATATCTTCTAAGCGTAAAGCTTTCACAGCTTTAAATCCAAATACATTACCAATAATTGATGCTGTTAAATTGGCAATTGAACCTTCTTCAAATAAGTCAATATCGTATGAAATATAAGCAAAATATTGATCAGAACTATTAAGTACAGCTTCTACTTTATATGCTTTCGCTCTGTAAAGATCACATGCTGTTAATAAATCAGTCCAAACGACAGTCCAAGTAGCTGTAGATGATTCACCTGCAACAGCAGCTGATGCTTCTACGGGATCTACACCTGGCTGTGGAGTGATACGGAATAATGCTAACACATCTGTTTCTTTAACTACATAATCAGGGTCCCAATAGCCCATTTTAGCATATGGAATTACACCAGATTCATAGCGTTGATTTTTAATCCTTGTCCGTTCTTCTACAGATTGAGACATTTATTCCTCCTTGAATTTAAGGTAGTATCATTAGGTTGTGGTTTTACTAGATGCAATTAAGATATTATTTTGTGTCTAGAAATATAGTAAATATCATACTATACTATTTTAACCTTACAATATAATTTAGCATTATATATGCATCAAATAATTGCATTCTTATTTATAAGACTGATAATTTTATTTAATCTATTATATATATATACTAGTAACGACTATTGTTACCAATAATAATCGCAAATACTGCATTTTTATGCTAAAATTTTGCAAGCAGCAGAAATCAAAAAGGAGGTATGAATATTGTCTGTAGAACAAGTAGCAGATTCTTCTTTTAATGAAGAAGTTATTAAGTCAAGCTGCCCTGTTTTAGTCGACTTTTGGGCACCTTGGTGTGGTCCATGCAGAATGATTGCTCCGGTAGTTGATGAAATAGCTAATGAGTATGCAGGAAGTCTCAAAGTTGTGAAAATCAATACGGACGATAATCCTACTACAGCCACAGAATATGGTATACGTAGTATTCCAACATTAATGATTTTTGTTAAGGGGGAAAGGGTTGATACAGTTGTTGGTGCAGTACCTAAAACAACTTTAGCAAACGCTTTACAAAAATATTTAATTGAATAATAACTAAATTATATAAATAGAATATAAATTTTAATGTCTAAAGTATGTGAAATTACAGGAAAGAAGACTAATAATGGCTATAATATATCACATTCACATGTGAGAACAAAAAAAAGACAAAATGTCAATTTGCAAAATCGAAAAATGTGGTCATACCATAGGAACTGTTGGATTAAAGTTAAAATATCAACCAAAGGACTAAAATCTTTACATAAGATATTATAATACTTGCAATTTTAATTGCCTTTAAAGCTGGTTAAGTAGTGACAATTTTTTCAGAATATGCTATTATTATATATATAATAAAAAAAGAGAGCTTTGGGAGAAATATCTATGGATAGTACAAAAAATAAAGATGAGTATGATGATATATTGCAAGAAGGTGTACTTGCTATGGAAACACCTGTAGGTTGGTCATCTATATGTTTAGATCAAACTATAGATTATTATATTGAATGTAATTCAGTAACATTAAATCATAACGACGATAGTAAAAATTTATCGAGTTAGTTATAATATACACGTGACACTCTCAAAGTGTCACTTAAAATGCTAGTATAGCTCAATTGGTAGAGCAGCTGATTTGTAATCAGCAGGTTGTGGGTTCAAGTCCCTCTACTAGCTATTGATTATAAAAAACATGATTACGAAAGATATAGTTACAATAGTAGATACTAAGTCGTGTATATACTTACAAAAGTTTAGTCCTTTAAATATGTTGTTTGAAGGCCTGTATCATAATAAATCCAATCTAAATAGAATACCTCCGTTTATAGAAAGCAAGATTATAAAAACAAAAAATTATAAGCAAGTGCACAAATAACTAGAATTATATAATCTATTTCCAGGTAACGCTATATATATAGCTTAAGGCTACTAATAGAAGCTACTTTATCGTTATTTAAGTTTGAATCATATGAGCGGTACAAATCATAGAACCTAGAGTTTTATATGCTAAAGGCAAAATGTGGATAGTCATACGAAATGAATTATGTTAATGTGAGAGGATTAGACTATAAACAAATAATACAAAATATAGAAGAGAAAGAAATTGTTGCATAATTATTGTAATGGGGTATTTACCCCATTATGTACCAATAAGTAACTTGTTTTTTCAAGTTAAGGTCAATTTTTTTGTACTAAAAACAATAGAGCTAATTTAAACCTAAATTTTGTAGTATAGGTATATTAGCTAATAATAAGTAAGCAAAACCTGCTCCACCTACGGCGCCAACCAAAAAACCAGCTGTAAATTGTCCCCATCCTTCACTTGTCTGCAAAGCATCTTTTGAGTCATCTTTATCAAATGAAACATTTCCATACATAGATAGACAAGTTGTTAGTATAACTATTAGACCCACAGCTGAGAGAAAGCCTGATAATAAAGCTACATCTGTATTCCTTAGAGGTCCTAACTTATCGAATGGTCCAACTAAAAAATAGCCATGTGCCATACCAATTTCTAAGCCTCTTAGTAAAGGAGATAATCCTCTACGATATGCAGGTAAGTTGCTTAGTAAACCTTTAGTTAAACTTGATGTACTAATTGGTGTTGATAAATTACCTACATAAGGATCATCATTGTAGGGTTGAATGAAATTACTCATATTCTGCTCTCCAGAAGATTATTATTTAATAGATCTTAACTTTAATTATTATAAATCTATTCATTGCTTCTATGTTATTATGTTAATATCATTTAAAATTTAAGAATGCATACGGTTTTTTATTAAAAATTAGCATTTTTAGATATTTTTATTCGTTAAAAGGATTAACAAATATGTCTATATTTTTAAGTTATTTGCTATTTATTGTTTTATTTACTGTTTCAGCTCTTGGTTTATACTTCAGTTTACAGGCAGTAAAACTAATATAATTTAATAAATTTTTCAGTGTATTTAATATATGTCAAATATAAAAACAGATAAAATTTTAGGGTCTCGTAGAATTAGTAATTATTGGTGGGCAACTGTAATTTTATTAGGTGGACTGGGTTTTTTCTTAGCTGGTTTATCTAGTTATCTAAAAATAGAATTACTTCCCTTTACAACGTCAATGAATTTATTATTTATTCCACAAGGAATAATAATGACTTTTTACGGAACAATCGCTATATTAATTAGTCTATTCTTATGGTTTACAATTGTATGGAATGTAGGTTCAGGATATAATGAATTTAATAATGAAAAAGGTTTAATAACTATATTTAGATTAGGTTTTCCAGGGAGAAACAGAGTATTGAGGTTACACTACAATATAGAGGAGATACAATCTGTTAGAGTAATTATACAGGATGGTTTAACTCCTAGAAGGGAAATTTATCTAAAAACAAAAGATCAACGTGAGATACCACTAACACGTGTGGGTCAACCTTTATTATTGTCTGAGATAGAAGATCAAGCTACTTCTCTAGCTAAATTTTTGGGCGTAGTTTTAGAAGGAATTGACTAAAAAAATTTTACTTTTGTAGGATATATGTTAATATATGCCTATAATATAAGCGGGTATAGTTTAGTGGTAAAACCTTAGCCTTCCAAGCTAATGATGCGGGTTCGATTCCCGCTACCCGCTGTGCATACATATGTTTTTCAGTATTTTATAAGTTATTGCATCTGGCTGGATTCGAACCAGCGACGTTCTATTAAGAATGGCGGATTATTAGAGTCGACTTATTTAAAACCTCTCTTACAAAACCGTACATGAAACTTTCATTTCATACGGCTACTACCTACAGTTCTTTAATAAATTTGCTGTATACCAAAATTTTTTTTGACTTTTATATTTTTTTCTTAGCCAACTATTTATAATACAATCTATTATTCTACACAGTTCTACAAAGTCAGCATCATTAAAATATATTTTATATTCTTTACAAAAAAAACTAAAGCTATTGTGGATTTTATTAATAGATCCTATAAAACTGAGTTTTGTATTAGGTCTTAATCTACCCAAAAAATCTTTTTTGTACATCCTCATTTTAATTGTCTTAGTATAAGATTTCAATATATATTTTTTGCTTTCACATCTATATTTTATATATCTTAAATTTAATCTGATTATTCTAACTATTAAGCTAATAGATCTAAAAAAGAAAAAATAGTCATCGAATATAAACTTATTTTTTGCAGTATATATTATACTGAGTTCATATATATTTGAGATAGATATATTAACTATTTTAAGCTTATTATATTCTTTGGGCGTATAAAATACTTTTGTTAAAGTAAACCACTCTATTCCACAGTAAGTAATATAACAAATAAATTTATATAGATTATAGTAAGAATAATTAGTATTATATTTATTCAAGTAACTATATTTTAAGGGTTCTATAATAGACTGTTCTTTCATCCAAACTTTGACAACTGAATCTATTGGTAAAGATGATTGAATTTTAGCTAATAAATAATTGATATTAAGATATTTTGTACTTGATCTTATATTAAATATACTACAAAGTTTACCGAAGTTATATTTACTCATTCTGCAATCCAATATCTTTGGTGCAAAAATAGTTAAATGTTTTGATATACTAGGCTCTAACTTAGCTTGCCACTCTGGTTGAATACAGAGATAAAGGATATTTTGTTTAACTTTGTCTGTAATACAACAATTAGATGGTTTTTTTTTACTTAATAGACAGAGTAATATATTTTTTTTGTAAATTTCTGCTGAGTTATATATTTCACTGTTATATTTTAGATAATATTTATATATAAACTTATTTATATTTTCAATACATTTTAACTTTGCTTCAAGAGAGTTAATTAGAATAGATTGATTATATTTTACACTTTTTTGGTTACACTCTTGTGATGCTTTATAAATTTTATTTTGTAAAATAAATATACGTTCATTAATTTGCTTCCAAGGTAAATCTTTCCATGACCTGTAGCTTTTCAAATTATAGATGAACATAGATTTATTACTACTTTTGCAAATTAATAAAAATACAGTAAATTTAACTGGTAGGTGCAATACGTATTACTAAATTAGTATTTTATTGCTTCTCACTAAAAATAATATATATATAGCCTTTGAATTTTTGAAATATTTTTTTAGTTACTCCGTTCCATATCTTCTATATAATATATTTATTGACTTAGGTTCCACTCTATATGTTAATAGCCACTCTTAAAAATCACACTTTAGCTAACTCATAGTAGTAAAGCTTAAGGGCTTTCAAATAATTATCCATTATTGATTTTAACATTTTATTTAAGGGTTCGTTTTCCTAACCATATCAATATTCCATTTAGTCTGCTTTATTTAAATATAATTAAGGCATATGTATAATTAAATTGACTAAAAGAGTTTATTTGTGATTCTAAACAGCTAACTTTACTTAGCAAAGAAAATATAGTTTTCTAAGTATTTAATTAATTACTTAGTTTCTAGTTAGCTAGAGTCTTGCAATTTGTAGAAGACCTCTAACACCTTGAAAACGGGTCGCACATGAGTCCGCTGCCTTCGGCCTCTCGGCCACAGATGCCACAGAATTAATATTATAGTATTTATGTAAAAAAAATCAAGCGTTTTATTCATTCATATTATGATATGTAGCTACTGCCGATGGTGAAATTTTATTTAAGTAACGAAATATCCAGTATTTAAAGATTGTATCTAAAATTACAGGAAAAGTTGAAATAAATAGAAATATAAAATCTCTACTTTCTGGTAAACCAAAATGTCTTAGAATGACTTCAATGATTACTTCCCAACCATGTGGTGAATGAAAACCTACAAACATATCTGTAAACAAAATGATAAGGAATGCTTTAGCTGTATCACTTAAACCATAAATTAATTCATTAATAAAAGATTTAAGAATAGAGAATTGTCTTTTATTTGTTATCAATATAGAAACAAAAACTGTGCAAGATAGCAAATCAGCTAAAATATTCTTAACTGCACAGGAACTTTCATTTGCATACTCTTGAGCCAGCTCTAGTGCTTTATCCGTCATTTTATGATTTATTGTTTTCTGTGAAGCATTATCTACTTTACCAATAAGAATTTCAAAATGTAATTTTTCTTCAAAACGTTGTAGCTCAGCAAATGCTCTCTCCTCTTGTGAATGGTTTAAAAAAATACTTTGTTGATTTCTATTCCATAAATAATTAATACAAGGGCCAAATAGTAAGCTTTTTGAAATTTGATTAATCAAAATAGGCATAATTAACAAAAAAATAACATATTTAACTGATGTTAATGTTTGATATCTAGCTACTTTAAAATCCTCTAACGCTTCAACTTCAGCATTTGGATCTAGTTCTTTTTTAAATTTATCAAATAGTTTACTAATTGATCTAGGAATAATCCCTACTTTGTCTACAGGTGATTGATGAATTTTTTTTAAATTCCAATATTTCATACTTATTTTATTTGTATATTTAATTTTGTTAAAAATAAACTAGAATAAATTGAAAAATTATATTATTTTATGTAAATATTTTTTTATTACTAATTATACAATTTAATTCTAAAATTCTTACCATATGTTTAATATTCTCCAAAGTAGTATGGAGTTTCATCAAAATCAATTAGCTTTTCATATAAATATTTCATATTACTTAAATAAGTCAAATCAAAATCTAAAAGCTAATAAAATTTATATTAAAGATTATCTAAAATATACATATCATAAAAATTTATCTAATAGATTTTTTGTATACCAACAAAAGATATATAAGCTTATTATTCTATCAACAGATGAGTTAATACACAAACTTTTCTATATGATTAAATTAGAAGGTTATTTTAATCGAATAAAAGCTTTTCATATTTATGATAATAATTCTCAATATTTGTTTATAGATCTTTATTTGAACCCTATTATCAAATCTGTGCATATAATAAAACATAAGAAATTAATAATACCACATAGTTTTATTTGGAAAATTTTTTTAAAGCATTTAGGTCAACCTAAAAATTATTATTTAATTAATAAAGCAATACAGATTATAACGTTATGGTATCAATCTAAAGGATTTATTTGGGTGGAAGTAAAAATGATCAATCAGCATATAATAAATTGTATTTCTATTAAAATTAATGAAGGTTTAATAAAAAAGACCAAATTTATTTGTGAATCTCCTTATAAGATTAATAATAAACTTATTAATCAAATAAATTCATTAGTTCAGCAAGAGTTAAAAGTATCTTTAGGAAATATTTTAAATGCTTATTCTTTAGAAAAAGGTATAAAAATTTTGAAAAATAGAAACTATATTTCTAATTGTTATTATAAAATAGTTAAGTGTAATGATGGAGTCTATATCTTAGTTAAATACTCTATCTCTGATAATCAAATTATACAATATTCAAATAATTCATTTAGAAAGAGTAGCTATTCACTTTTATTAAAACAATTATATATATATGGTTATTATTATATAAATTTTTATTATTCTAAATACTTAAATATGTTAGCATCGCTACCAAATTTATCAGATTATACTAAGTATATAAATCTTTTATACAATAAGAAAAAGCAAAAGATTTTTACAGATATCCGTATAAACATACATAAACTTTATATTAAAACAACTATATATAAAGATAATAATTACCAGTATAACTCTTTTCTCAAGCGATTGAATTTTATTAATAGGTGTCAAGTTTTATATAGTATAATTTTTCGTCTGGAGCCTAGTAATATTTCATTTGCAACTACATATTTACTTAATAGATTGTGTTTGTATTATCATTTATTCAAAAATGCAAGTTATAACTTAATTACAATAAATCATAATAAAGATTATATAATTTTAAGTAAAACTAAAATTTTATATATGAATTTAAGTAGCTTACAATTCTATTTTAAAGTTACAAAATCATATATTATGAAATTTTTTCAAGGCTATCATGACTTAGCTATATATGCCAACTTGTATATTTCGTTATTTGAAAGTATATCTAACAAATTTTGTAACTTTATATATTTAAATCAATTTTTATGTATGCACTATAAAAATAAGATGTATTTAGATTCCATTGTTTTTTATCTTAAAAAGCATTTCTTCAATATATCAATTAATACAAGCTTACTACTTGGTGAAAATAAGAATTCTTATCTTTTCTCTTTTAATTTTAATCAAGCTAATAATATATATTTAACTTTTATTAATACATCTCATTTCGAATATAACTTATCGTTAACTAAGTATACATGGTTATATAGCTTCGTGAATTTAATTATATATAAAAGTATCAATTATAATATAATACACAAATTTTCCCATATTCACTCTAAAATAGATAGTTGTCTAGTGTATTTAGATAACTATTTAGGCTTAGGTATTCAATTAGATCCTTTTATTAAAGAGATACCGCCAATTAGAATTGAATTAGTATTTGATAAAAAAGGCTATAAGATGATTCATCTATATATAAATTATGAATATAATAATTATTAATTAAAACCAAAGGGAATATTAATGTTGAGCTTAAATAAATTCATTGAAAAATTAGAGGGAAAATGGTATTCAAATCAAACCATTTACTTTATGTTAAGTAAAAAGACAAAGAGTTATAGAAATACAATGATTTTTAAAAAAAATTTTTTTAAAGAAGATAATTTAAAGCAATACAATTCACCACATATTATCTATGAAAAGCTTGCATATAAAAACTTAGCTTATTCATATACAATATTAAATGATAATTGTATAAAAATTTTGTCTGAATCTAAGGCACATAATATAAAATATATAGAATATATATATTCTATTAGTCAAAATTTTCGAATATCTATAGTATATATAAAAAATCTACAAAAATGCTTAGCTGTTTCTTTTAATTCTTATATTAAACAAGCTCATTATTTAGATTAATACTAATAGTTTATTAAACTATTAGTATTAATTTTATTTTATTCTAAATCTTTTCTGTTAGGATTTCTTGATGGGTCATTTGATAAAAATCCAAAGAAGAATAGTGAAATAAAGAAAACAACAGTTGTATATACAAAGATTTTTAATGTAAGCATCCTTAAGTTCCTAAAATTATTTTGACATAAAAAACAATGATTGAGATTAACAGATCCCAATTATCAATAAACTATATTGTATATGAAAAATACAACAGATAAACTATTTACTTAAACAAAATTATTTAAAATATTATTTGTAGGATGAATATCATAAATCTGAAAAAGTATAAATTTATTCATCCGACCAAATGAGTTTTTATATCTTTTTATAGATATTGCCGCTTCTATAACTACACTATCTCCTAATCTATATAATTCTAAATCTTTGGCTTTTTCTCCCTGTGCTAAGGCTATAACTTTATAATATTTTAATATTTTTTTATTATTTGGTACAATTAGTTTTATATAGATATAATACTTACCATAAATCTTGATATATTTTTGATAGCTTATCAATTGACCCATAAAAATACAATTATTCATTCTTTAATCTCTAATTAAAAATTTTTGTCGTCATATATTTTATCATTTGATAGTTGATAATTTAATTCTTTTAATTTTCTCATAATTTTTGCAAAATATTCTTGAAAATAACTTTCCAAGTTTTCTATGTCTCTAAAGTCTATCTGCATCAATTTAAAAACCTCATTCATAGAAGCATCAAATGTATCTCCACTAACAATTACTTCTGTAAAAGCAAGTCTATCAGATATATTCCAACTCCATTGAAAAAATTGAGTTAATTGACGTGATATCTTTAATATTATTATAGGTATCCGAGCAATTTTTGACCTTTGCCCTGATAACTTTTCACATAATTCAATAATTTCGAAAGAAGTCCAAGATCTATTACCAACTAATGGTAATAGTTTATTCTTTGTTTTAGCAATAGATAAACTTTTTATAGTAAATTTTGCTATATCTTGAGTATCTATATAAGCAATTGATGTTGATTCACCTGTTATCCAAACAGATTTTTGCTCTAAAATTGGTAAAGCATACTGATTAATTAGACCTTGAAAGAAACCTGATAAAGTAAAAATAGTATAATTTATTTTAGAATTATGTAAATAGTTTTCTACTTGAATCTTTAAATTCATTAATGGTATTTCAGGATATTTATAAGCATTTAAAATGGAGAAAAATATGTAACGTTTAATTTTAGCCTTATATGCGGAATCAATTAAAATTTTTTTACCATATAGATCAATTTGTTTAACATTGTATAAATCTGAGGGCCTAGCAGTAGCAGCATCAATTATTGCTGTTATACCATATAAAGCTGGGGGAATTGTTTCTGGCAATTTTAAATCTCCATAAACTAATTCTGCTCCCCATTCTTTTAGAAAAGCTGCTTTACGGAAATTTCTAACAAAGCATTTAACTTGAAACCCCTCATCTAAAGCTCTGCGTACTATTTGTCTTCCTAGAGTTCCTGTGCCACCTAAAACTAGTAATGTCATATTATGATTCTTTTATTGGGTAGAGAGGGAATCGAACCCTCAAAACTAAAGTTGTCACATTTTGAGTGTGATGCGTATACCAATTTCGCCATCTACCCTATTATACATATAATATATATTTACAATTATAAAAATCCATTATCTTCTTGATTTATATATCATAATACTATAATTAATTTATATGCAAGTCAATTTTTTAAATCGTTACTTATATTTTCCTCAAACATGGCTACATAATATATACTCAAGTTTGAAACTTAACATTATATGTGGATTACTATATTTTATCAGTTATATACATCTACAATATATACTAGTTTTTTTTATATTATCTATGATAGTTTTTCTCAGCTTAGATTTACCTAGAAAATATTTATTTAATATACTTAAAATATTAGCAATTATATTAACTCCTTATACAATTACTATTTTAATTAAACAAGCTGTTAATAATAAAGATTATTCTCAAAGTATACATATCTATTCACCTTGTTTTATTAAATTCTTTACTATATATCATAAGAAGCATAATATTTTTATAACAAAATATATAATTCAAATAACACTTCAATACTGTTATTTACCAAAATTTATACTTAAGGGAATTATATTAACGGTTTTAAATTTTCTATTATTATATATACTTTTTGCTACTACATTATATGAAGATATCATTTTATATATAATAAACTTTCCTCCATCTATTGGTCTTCACAATAAAATAAATAAGAAGTATACTATTATGACAGCATGTTCATCACAACTTTTAGAAGATATTATCTATTGTGTATATAAAATTTTTATATCTTTAAAACTACGTAATTATTCCATCATTACATTTGTAAGTCTTTTTACATATAGTGTAAATAGTCTAATTAAGTTTATTAAAGCATATTCATATAATTTATCAACAACTGTTTATACCAGACTTAATATGTAAAAATAATGACTTATACTATATGAATCTATTTATATTTAAATTATATTATCTATAAACAATTTATATACAATCACCTATGGTTAATAATGATAATGAGCGCAATAAATCTTTAAATAGATTTATTAACCAACCTTATAAATATGGTTTTCAGTCCAAAATTGATTCAGAAGAATTTCCAAAAGGTTTAAGTCTGGAAATAGTTGAATTAATATCTATAGTTAAAAAAGAACCTTCATATCTTTCTAGATTTAGGATAAAAGCTTTTCAGAAATGGCAAAATATGATAGAGCCTAAGTGGAGTGCATTAATTTACAATAGAATTGACTATAATAATATAGTATATTATTCAAAACCTAAATATAAGAAACAACTTAATAGCTTAGATGACGTAGATCCAGAACTTATAGATACATTTAACAAATTAGGAATTCCATTAGGTGAACAAAAAAAACTAACTAATGTAGCTGTAGATGCTATATTTGACAGTGTATCAGTAGCTACTACATTCCAAGAAGAGCTTGCCGAGGCAGGTGTAATTTTTTGCTCTATGACCGAAGCAATTGAAAAGTATCCTGAATTAATCGAAAAATACTTAGGTTCTGTAGTACCTATAGGAGATAATTATTTCGCAGCTCTGAATTCAGCTGTATTTAGTGATGGTTCTTTTTGCTATATACCACCAGACACTCATTGCCCCTTAGAACTTTCGACTTATTTTCGTATTAATAATAAAGAATCCGGACAATTTGAAAGAACATTAATTATTGCTGATAAGAACAGCTATGTGAGCTATTTAGAAGGTTGTACAGCACCACAATATGATAATAATCAGCTACATGCTGCTATTGTTGAGCTAGTAGCACTTGAGAATGCAACTATTAAATATTCTACTGTGCAAAATTGGTATGCAGGTAATAAAGATGGGGAAGGAGGTATATATAATTTTGTTACAAAGAGAGGACTATGCATAGGTGAGAATTCTAAAATTTTATGGACGCAAGTAGAAACTGGATCAGCTATTACTTGGAAATACCCTAGTTGTATACTGTTAGGTCAAGGATCCATAGGTGAATTTTCTTCAGTTGCTTTAACTAATAATTATCAGCAAGCAGATACTGGAAGTAAAATGATACATATAGGTGAAAATACAAAAAGTAAAATAATTTCTAAAGGTATATCAGCTGGTTATTCTATAAACAGTTATCGTGGGCTGGTAAAAATTAGCCCTAAAGCTAAATATGCTCGTAACTATTCACAATGTGACTCATTACTTATAGGGCAAAACTCAAAGGCAAATACATTCCCTTATATACAAGTTAAGAATCCTTTAGCTAAAATAGAGCACGAAGCATCAACATCAAAAATAGGTGAAGAACAATTATTCTATTTTTTACAAAGAGGTATTAGCTTAGAAGAAGCTGTAGGCTTAATGATAAGTGGCTTTTGCAAAGAAGTATTAAATGAGTTACCTATGGAATTTGCAACAGAAGCAGATCGTTTACTTAATTTAAAATTAGAAGGTACTGTAGGATAAATTATGAACAAAAGAAATATTTTAACTATTAAAAATTTATCTGTAGAGATAAATAATGAACCTATTATAGATAATTTATCTATTTCTATTAATACCGGTGAAGTACATGCTATTATGGGTAAAAATGGATCTGGTAAAAGCACTTTAGCTAAAGTTATAGCAGGTCATCCTAATTATAACATTACTCAGGGATCAATTATTTTTAATAATAAAAAAATTACTTATATGGAACCAGAAAAAAGGTCTCAAGAAGGCATCTTTTTAGCTTTTCAATACCCTGTAGAAATCCATGGTGTTAGTAATGCTGATTTTTTGCGTCTTGCATATAATGCGCAACAGAAAGCAAAGAACCAACCTGAATTAGACCCCTTATCTTTTTTCGAATTAATAAGCAAGCAAGTGCAATCAATAGACATGGACCCTTCTTTTTTAGCGCGGAATGTTAATGAAGGCTTCTCAGGTGGTGAAAAGAAAAAGAATGAAATTCTACAAATGAATATCTTAAATAGTAAGCTAGCTATATTAGATGAAACTGATTCAGGGTTAGATATAGATGCACTTAAAACAGTTTCCAATAATATTAATAATTTCAAAACATCTTTAAACGGCATTATATTAATAACTCACTATGAAAGACTTTTAAACTATATAGTTCCTGACTATATACATATTATGGAAAGTGGCAAATTAATATATACAGGTAATGCAAGCGTAGCAAAACAATTAGAAAAATATGGCTATGATTCTATTAAATCCAAGATATAAGACTTGGTCTATTAAAACTAATGACCAAATCTTATAGAAGTAAAAATATAATTAAATAAGATATATAACTAAACCGTAAAAGCTTGTTTTACATCTTCAATAGATTTTTTTAAGATTTCTTCTGTTTCTGAGTTTAGTTTTTTACTAGTTCGTATACTTTCTCCAAATTCAGGTTTTGAGTTACGTAAGTCTTCACGTAAAGCATCAATAAAATCTTTTACACGAGATAGTTCAAAATTATCTAAGTAGCCATTAATTCCAGTATAAATTATAGCTGTCTGTTCTTCAACTGGAATCGGTGAATTTTGTGCTTGCTTTAAGATTTCTCTTAATCTTTGTCCACGAGCTAATTGGTTTTGCGTTGCTTTATCTAAGTCAGAAGCAAATTGAGAAAAAGCTTCTAACTCAGCGAATTGTGCTAATTCTAATTTTAATTTACCTGCAACTTGCTTCATTGCTTTTATTTGCGCTGCTGAGCCAACACGAGAAACAGAAATACCTACATTAATTGCTGGTCGAATACCTGAATTAAATAAATCTCCTGACAAGAAAATTTGTCCATCTGTGATAGAGATAACATTTGTTGGAATGTAAGCTGATACGTCACCTGCTTGAGTTTCAATAATAGGTAATGCTGTCATGCTACCTCCACCCAAATCAGCATTTAATTTAGCAGCTCGTTCTAAAAGTCTTGAGTGTAAATAAAAAACATCACCAGGATAAGCTTCACGACCAGGAGGTCTACGTAATAATAATGACATTTGACGATAGGCTTGTGCTTGTTTAGTTAAATCATCATATATTACTAATGTAGCTTTACCTTTATACATAAAATATTCAGCTAATGCTGCACCTGTATAAGGAGCGATATATTGTAAAGTTGCAGGGTCATCTGCATTAGCTGCTACAATAATTGTATAATCTAAAGCTCCTTTGTCCTGTAATGTTGATACAACTTGAGCAACTGATGAAGCTTTTTGGCCTATAGCTACATAAACACAAATAACATCTTGACCTTTTTGATTAATAATTGTATCAAGTGCTACAGCCGTCTTTCCTGTTTGTCTATCACCTATAATCAATTCTCTTTGACCTCGTCCTATAGGTATCATAGAATCAATAGCTGTAATACCTGTTTGTAATGGCTCACAAACAGATTGTCTACCAATAATACCCGGAGCATATGATTCAATTAAACGTGTTTGAGGTGATTCTGGTAAGCCTTTTGCATCAATTGGTCTCGCTAAAGGATCTACAACTCTACCTAAAAAACCTTCTCCTACAGGTATTTGTGCTATTCTGCCTGTAGCTTTTACAGAGCTACCTTCTAAGATACTTCTCCCATCACCCATCAATACAACACCAACATTATCACTTTCTAAATTTAGTGCTATACCGATAGTTTGGTCCTCAAACTGTAATAATTCTCCTGCCATCGCTTCATCCAGGCCATATACACGAGCAATACCATCACCTACTTGGAGTACAGTACCGACATTGGCAACTTGAATGTCTTGATCATACTTATCAATTTGTTGACGAATGATATTACTTATTTCATCAGGTCTGATATTTACCATTTTCTTTATAAGTTTTTTTAATATAATATAGAACTTTATATTGTAACTAATTAAACAGAGCTTAAATAAAAAGCCATGTTTCTCAATTTGCCAGAAATACTTGTATCAATGATTTTTGAGCCAACTTTTGCGACAAAACCACCTATTAGTGATGAATCAATACTAAATAGTAATTTAATATTTCTACTATCTGTCATAATCTTTAGCTTTTCAACAAGTGCATCCTGTTGACTTTCTGTTAAAACTATAGCTGTTGATATTTCTACTACTGTAGTTGATTCAAGTTCATAAGCAAGTTCTAAATACTTTTCAATTACTGGACCAAGTAAAGATATTCTACGTCTATCTACTAATACTAATAAAAACTTTAATAAACAGTCACTTACATGATCAGTAAATAATTCTTTCAATAAATCTTTTTTTAATGAAGAGATGATTAAAGGATTATCTAAAAAGTTTTTTAATTCCGTTGATTCTGATAATAAATTAGACAGAAATAAAATCTCTACTTGATTTTGATCGACTATATTTAAGTCCTTTACTACACTCAATAAAGCCTCTGCATAGGGTTGAGCTATTTTATAGGTAACACTTTGACTTGTCACAATTCACCTCCTAATTGAGCAATACTAGAATCTATGATCTTTGTTTGCATAGAAGGCGTAACTTGATTTTGTAATTCTGAAGTTACTCTATTAATAGCTAATGATATAATTTGTTGCTGTATTTGTTGTTTTACTTGATACTCTGCTGTTGATATACTAGCCTTGCCTGCTATAGTCAATCTTTCTATATCTGATTTACCTTGTGCCAATATAGATTCACGCACTTTCTGCGCTGTTCCTTCTGCTTCTTTTATTATTTGCCCTATAATAAGCTGAGTCTGATTTAATTGCTTCTCTGCTTCCGCAAGCCTTGCTTTAGCTTGTTGTAATCTTTCTTCAGATTCACTTATTGCAGATAAAACTTTTTCTTGTCTTACGTTAAGTATAGAACCCAAAAATTTTCTTAGAACATAAATTAGCCCTGATAGTAAAATAACTATATTGATCACATTAGCTTCTAAAAAATCAGGATTAAAGGAAAATCCTTCTTTTATATATTGATTAGCAACAAGATGAAATATTTGCATCATTGTATGTATTAAAAATCTCCTTCATATTCAATTACAGAGGACACATCAAAAATATTTCACTTCTAGTTTAAAATTCAAATTAATTATTAACTCTGTAGTAACTTAATTTTAATTTTTTCACTTAATGTGTCTACCTGTGTTTCTAAAGTTTTCAATGCTTTTTCTTTTTGTATATTAAGTTGCTCATATGCTTCTGCAATTAGCTTTTCTGCTTCTTGTTGTGCTTCTTTAACTTTAATAGAAACCATTTGCTGAGCTTCTTGTTGAGATTTTTTTATAATTTCTTGAGCTTGTCTACGTGAAGTAGCCAGCTCCTTTTCATGTTTTTTAATAAGCTCATTTGCTTTTAATAATGAAGAAGAAGCTGTAGTTAGGCTATTCTTTATATATTCATCTCTCTCATCAAGAATAAAGCTAACAGGCTTGTAGAAAAGCAAATTCAATATAACTGTAAGAAGCAAAAACTGTAAAGCCATTAAAGGTAAAGTTGCATTGAAATCAAAAAGTCCCCCTTCTATTGCTTTATCTGCTTCTTGTACTGATAATAAAAATGTGATATATATCATTATTTGTTTTAAAGATGCTTTTTATAATTTAATTAATATATAAAGAGTAATTAAATTTATAAAAAACCTAGTTTTTTATATGACTATTAAAAAACTAGGTATAAATTCTATAATTAACCTGTATAAGGATTAGCAAATAAAAGCGATAATGCCACTACTAATCCATAAATAGTTAGCGATTCCATAAAAGCTAAACTTAATAATAAAGTACCACGAATTTTGCCTTCAACTTCAGGTTGCCTAGCAATTCCTTCTACAGCATTAGCAGCAGCACTTCCTTGGCCAATACCTGGGCCAATTGCAGCTAAACCAACAGCAAGACCTGCAGCTACCACAGACGCAGCAGAGATAATAGAATCCATAATAAATATTATAATAGTTCAATAAAAATATAGAAAATTAACAGATTTCAAAATTAATCATTGACAAATATCATAGTAGAACAGTATCTATAAGATTAATTGCTTTCACCATGGCCTTCTAAAGCCTCTCCTATATATGCAGCAGACAATGTAGAAAAAATTAATGCTTGAATAGAGCTCGCGAATAATCCTAATATCATAACAGGTAAAGGAATTAAAATAGGCACTAATAAAGTAAAAACAGACACTACTAATTCATCTGCTAAAACATTACCAAATAGCCTAAAGCTCAAAGATAATGGTTTAGTAAAATCTTCTAAAATATTAATTGGAAGTAAAACTGGAGTCGGTTCAATATAGCGAGAGAAATACCCAAGACCATTTTTTGTCAAACCAGCATAAAAATACGCCAACGATGTTAATAATGATAAGGCTACAGTTGTATTAATATCATTTGTTGGAGCAGCTAACTCACCTTCAGGTAATTGAATTAATTTCCAAGGTATTAGTGCACCAGCCCAATTACTACCTAAAATAAATAGAAAAATAGTTGATATATAAGGCACCCATTGTCTATATTCATGTTCCCCTATTTGATTCTTTGCGATATCTTGCAAAAATTCCAAAATAAATTCCATAAAATTTTGTAAACTTTCTGGTGCTCTCTCCAACTTTCTTGTTCCATAGAAAGCAGTGATTACTAAAACAGCAATAACTAACCATGAAACAATAAATACTTGTCCATGCAGTTTATAACTACCTATCTGCCAATATAAATGCTTACCAACCTCAACACTTGACATTGGTATATAAGTAAGTAAATTATCGATGTTAGTATAGTACATAGATATTATAATTATAAATTAAATGCGAAAAATAAAAATTTATTAATTCTAGTAAGAAATTAATATTGTTATTACCTTATTTTTATAGTTAATGCAATAACATATATCATCATAATTAATTATATATGTATATAGTTATTATTTAGCATTATTGAGTAAATAAAATAGTAATATTTTATTATTATTCATCCTTTATATTAACTCTATTCTAGCATATCAGAGACCTCATTCTTAAAGTTATCCTCTTTCTTTTCCATACCTTCGCCTAAAATAAATTTCTGAAATCGTCTTACTTGAATATTTTCACCCAATAATGATATATGATTTTTTACTAATTCTTCAATAGTTATATCTGTGTTCCTAATAAAAGGCTGATTAAATAGAGCCATCTCTTTTAAGCGCTTTTCAATTCTACCATCAACTATTTTTTCCTGTATATCTTTAGGTTTTTTACTTATATCTTCTTTACCTAATTCTATTTTAGTTTCATTTTCAATAATATGCTTTGGTATATCATTAGTATTAACATAAACTACAGAAGGACAAGCTGCTATTTGCATAGCTATATCTCTAGATAATTTTTGAAACTCTACTCTCCTAGCAACAAAATCTGTCTCACAATTCAATTCAATTAGTACACCTATCTTAGACCCCGCATGAATATAGCTTTCAATTATACCTTCTGTCGCTATGCGTGACATTTTCTTATCAGCAGAAGCTAATCCCTTTTTCCTTAAGTTCTCTATAGCAATAGGAATATTTCCATCTGAGGCTTGCAGAGCTTTTTTACAATCCATCATACCAGCACCCGTTTTATTACGTAATTCTTTTACACTTTGCGCAGAAATTCGTATTGACATTCTATAAAAACCTCAAATAATAAATTAATTATCACACTATAAATTTTGTCCTTCTATAATTGCATCCGCAATCTTACTGACAACCAATTTAATTGAACGAATAGCATCATCGTTTGCAGGTATTAGAATATCTATAACTTCAGGATTACAATTTGTATCTAAAATACAAATTGTAGGAATACCTAATTTAATGCACTCTTGTATAGCAGTAGTTTCTCTTTTTTGATCTACTATAACTACAAAATCAGGTAATTTTTTCATGTCTTTAATACCTTGCAAATATTTACTTAATTTACTTAATTCTCTACGTAACATAGAAGCTTCTTTTTTAGGTAAATTAGCAATCATGCCAGATGACTCTTGATACTCTAATTGTTTTAATCGTTCAACTCTTGATTTAATTGTAACCCAATTAGTTAGCATGCCTCCTAACCATCTTTGATTTACATAATAAGAATTAGAACGTAATGCCTCAGATTCTATGATACCTGCTGCCTGTCTTTTTGTTCCTAAAAACAAAAATTTTTTTCCTTTACTTGATGACGTTTTAACAAATTGATATGCCTCTGTTAAAAGTTGTGCTGTCTGTACTAAATCAATGATATGTATGCCATTACGTTCAGTATAAATATAAGGAAACATTTTAGGATTCCATCTTCTTGCCTGATGCCCAAAATGTACACCTGCTTCTAATAAGTCAGCCAAAGAAATAATAGCCATAGTAACGTGAAAATTAAAAATTAAATTAACGGATTTAATACCTATACACTTAAACTTCTAAAAAAGATATAAAAGAATCATAAAAATAATAACATAATAAACATTAATAAATAAATAGATTAATTATGTTAATCCCTATCATCTAAAATAATGTCTTCAAAACCTGAATCACTATCTTTCATAGAAGCACCTGCATTTTTCGTATTTGCTAGATCTAAGCTAAATAGATTATTTGGGTCTTTTGCAAGAGGATTATTATACACATTAAAACCTGTTCCTGCTGGAATCAATCTACCAATAATTACATTCTCTTTTAATCCTCTTAACCAATCTAATTTACCTGATATAGCTGCCTCAGTTAAAACTTTTGTTGTTTCCTGAAAACTGGCTGCAGAAATAAAGCTTTCAGTATTCAAAGAAGCTTTTGTAATACCTAGTAAAATGGGATGGTACAAAGCTTGTTCTTTATTAAGCATAAATAAAGATCTGTTAGTTGATTCTATTTGTTGAAGTTCAACCATTTCGCCTGGTAAATATCCAGTTGCTCCACCATTTTCTATTTTCACTTTAGACGTCATTTGTTTTACAATAATTTCTATGTGCTTGTCTGCTATATCAACACCTTGAGATTGGTAAACTAACTGAACCTCTTTTACTAAAGCTAATTGTACTTCTAATAAACTTAAACGAGTAGCATCATAAAGATTTAAACCCTTATTTAAAAAAGTACGAAATTTCGTTTCTAGAACAATATGAGGATTTAAAGCGTTATCTGATTTGTTACGTGCTTCAAGAATTTCTTCAATTCTAGGTAATCCTTGTACAATATCACCTGTCTTAGCTCTTTCAAAAATCAAGGTTGCTATATTTTCTCCTCTTTTAACTAAACTATTATGACCTACATGAACAAAAGAACCATCAGATATTAAATATGGTCTGCCTATTTGCATAGTAATTTGATTATCTCGGATAGCAACAATTTTACCTGAATTACTTGTAATTACATTAGTTGCTATTTCGTCACCTGAATAAACCCAATCATTAATCCTAACCTTTATTGATTGACTATTATTAATAGAAAAGATTCTTGTATCTAGATAACTCAACATCAAGACACGATTGTCACCCATAGTATTATTTTGTATAGTAACTATCGTACTTTCCGTTGAACAAAAGACTTCTGTTTGTGCAATTAAAGAGCCGCTAACAATATGCTGATCATTTTTGACTAGTATACGTGTATTAACCTTTAAATCTTGATAGCCCAAACTATCAATATCTTTAAAATTTAAAAAATCAACAGTTGAAAAATTGAGTAAAAATATATTCTTAAAAGGTTTCTCTCTCCTTAATTCTACAAAACAATCTAGCATGGATTTTGAGTCTTTAATTGAAGCAACTAGATGTGTACTTATTAAATTTACACCCGTTACTGATTTAATTCTTTCACCGTCTTTGAAAGAGGTTTTTCTGACCAATTTTAAATTACATATATCAGTTGCAAAAGAATTATCTGAAGCTTGAAAAAGAATTTTTTTATCCGGTATAGAGTAAACACTTACAGGTCTAATCAAAAGAAAAGATTTGTCGTTGTATTTTATAGTTTCCCAGTATACTAACTTGTCAGATTTAATAGTATTTAGAAGTATTTCTCCAGGCCTTAAAAAGCCACGATTCTTTTGGGAGAATATTTCTGTTTTATCTATAGGTATATCATATACTTCACCAGGTTTAATAATAATCTCTCTAACTATTCCATCTTTATGCCTAATTTCAAGAACTCCTGAATTACTAGCAAATATATTCTTCATAATCTCTGTACCAACTTCAATGAACTCACCGTGCTTTACAAGTAATAGAGAGATATCTTTATTAACTTCATGAGTTTCTTCAGAAATCCATAATATATAACCTGAGCCTAGTACACTATAGGTATCTTGATTACTCTTATCTAAGTCCTGAATAAGAGATAAATCCAAATATTTAATTATACCTCCTGTTTTAGTACGGTATAAATCTGAAATAAGATCAGCTATAACTTGATTATTCACTACTTTATCATTAGATTTTACTTTTAAAACAAATAGATCTTTTTTATCTGTCTGCAAGATATATCTATTTTGATTTGTTTTATCTAATCTAACTTTAGCATTGATTAAAGTATTTGAAGATGTGATTACAGATATTTTTTGACGGACTTTATTATTAGAATCTGATTTAACACATATTCGTCCATCATATTTACTAATGATTCTGGTACGAACTATCAAATCATTTTCTCTTATTACTTGGCCACTAGATACCATCAATTGAGCATTTTGAGGTACATCGTATACTTTCCCAGATAAGATCCAAATAACACCTGAGTTTTGAGCTCTTTTTAAATAATTTTCTTTGTCTTTAATTTTCTGTAAATCTAAATCCATTAAATGAACAATACCTGAAAAATCTGTAAATATTGCTTTTTGTGCTCTTTCTGTAATCATTCTACTACTTAAAGGATACTGTGCAATAATATCACCAATTTTAATAGATGATTTGTGGTCTACCAAAATTAAAGTTCCTCTTGTTAGAGTAATAAGTGAAACTTTATTATCATATGAGATCAATTTTAGATAACTATCTGAATCAATACGTATAGCATGATTACCATGACGAGTTCTTGCAGGATATAATTGACAATCATTTGGATATTCAACAAATCCATTGACATCACTAACGATTGTCTCGGCTAATTGACCTGTGAAAACACCACCTGTATGGAAAGTTCTCATAGTTAATTGAGTACCTGGTTCACCTATAGACTGGGCAGCTATAATTCCAACAGCTTCACCTATATCCACAATTTTTCCATGAGCTAGATTCCACCCATAACAATATTGACATACAGATCTGTGTGATTTGCAAGTTAAAGGGGATCTTATAAGTACCTTTCTTATACCAGAATTAATTATACGATCTATTAAATCAGGACTTAATGATTGGCCATAAGATGCAATTAAATTATTAGAATTTATAGAGTAAAGATTTTCTGCTAGAACTCTACCCAAAAGAGCTTGTTTTAAAGGTATACAGATATTATTATTATCTAGCATATCTTCTATTAAAATTCCGCAGCCTGTTTTACAGTCAATGTCTCTAATGATAACATCTTGTGCAACATCAACTAAGCGACGGGTTAAATACCCTGAATCTGCCGTACGTAAAGCTGTATCAACTAAACCTTTACGAGCCCCGTAAGAAGATATAAAATAATCTGTTATCGTTAAGCCTTCTCTAAAATTAGTTGATATCGGTAAATCTATTATCTGTCCTTGTGGATCTGCCATTAGACCCCTCATACCTACCAATTGCCTAACTTGAGAAATATTCGCCCTAGCGCCTGAAAAAGCCATCATATAAATAGAATTCAAAGGATCTGTATCTTTGAAATATTTAATTACTTCTTGTTTTAAATTTTCACTGGCATTGTTCCAGGTGTCTATTGTTCTTTGAAATCTTTCAACTACAGTAATTTGACCACGCTTATACAAATTATCTGTTTCTTTTATAGATTCTATTGTTTGATCTAATAGTTTTTGCTTTATAGGTGGTATGCGTAAATCTTCCAAACTTAATGATATTCCTGCTTTAGTTGCATAGTAAAATCCTAAATCTTTTAATTTATCTGCCATATTAGCAGCTCGTGCAATACCATAATTTCTAAAAGCCCAGACTATTAAATATTTAAGTTGAGACTTATCTATAACTTTATTGTGAAAGCTTATTGATTTACCAATCTTTTTCATACAACTTCTTTACTCTTTATTTTTAATTAATTGTTTAAAGATTCTTTTATAGATTGATTAAAAAATATACGACCAACTGTAGTTCTAACATACTGTACTACAATCGAACCATTTATATCTTTTTTTACTATTTTATCCCTAAATATATCTGTAGTAGTACCATCTAAATTAACTTTAGTACTAATTAAGTCATCCTTTATTACATCTTCAATACTGAAATTAAATCTAACCCAAATTAAGGTATGTAAATCAATTTGATTCTGCTCATATGCCATAATAGCATCATATAAACTAGAAAAATACTGTCCTTTACCTTTAATAGCAGATGGGTTATTAACTGTTAGATAATAGCATCCTAAAACCATATCTTGACTAGGCATTAAAATAGGTTGACCTGTCGCTGGAGACAAAAAATTATGCGGCGCTAGCATAAGTAAACGAGCTTCTGATTGAGCTTCTAAGGATAATGGGATATGAACGGCCATCTGATCACCATCAAAATCGGCATTAAAAGCAGGGCAAACTAAAGGATGAAGTTTTATAGCTCTACCTTCAACTAAAATAGGTTCAAAAGCTTGAATCCCCAGTCTATGCAAAGTAGGTGCTCTATTTAAAAGAATAGGATGACCATGAATTACCTCTTCTAGAACATTCCAAATTATAGCGTCACTTTTCTGAATGATTTTCTTTGCCGCTTTTATATTATTGACCAAACCTTGTAATATTAATCTATGTATTACAAAAGGTTGAAAAAGCTCTAATGCCATTTCTTTAGGTAGACCGCATTGATGTAGTTTTAAGCTAGGTCCTACTACAATTACAGATCTACCTGAATAATCAACTCGTTTACCTAAAAGATTTTGTCTAAATCTGCCTTGCTTCCCTTCAATAATATCTGACAAGGACTTTAAAGGACGATTATTTGCACCAACTACAGTCCTACCACGACGACCATTATCCATTAACGCATCCACCGCTTCTTGTAACATCCTTTTTTCATTTCTTACAATAATCTCAGGAGCAAGAATCGCCTTTAACCTAGCAAGCCGATTATTTCGATTAATGATTCTTCTATAGAACTCATTTAAATCAGCGGTTGCAAATCTACCTCCATCTAGTTGTACCATAGGTCTTAGATCTGGTGGTATTACAGGTATTACAGATAAAACCATCCAGGCGGGATCAGCGCCAGTAGAAATAAAATTTTCTAATAACCTTAATCTTTTCATCTTCTTACTGAATTTTTGCGAAGGACTCTTAGAAAGTTTTGGAGGTTTTAATGAATCTTCTCTTAAAGAATTTACTGTATCTTGCAAGTCAATATCTTTAAGTAATTTATACACTGCTTCAGCACCTATGCTAACCTCTATACCAAATAGATTAGATGATTGAGGATATAGTTGATCTTCTAGTGCTCTCCATTCATAACCTTCTAATAATTGCTTATAATGAAGTTTATCATAATCTCCAGGATTTGTAACAACATAAGAATGAAAATATACTATTTTTTCAACATCCTTCACACTTAAATCTAATGCTAAAGATATATAACTAGTACTACCTTTAAGATACCAAACATGAGTTACAGGAGCAGCAAGTTCAATATAGGCCATTCTATGGCGACGAACTTTAGATTCTGTTATCTCTACACCGCATCTTTCACAGACTACCCCTTTATATCTAAATCTTTTGTATTTACCACAATGACACTCCCAGTCTTTGACTGGCCCGAAAATACGCTCACAAAATAAACCATCCATTTCAGGTTTTAAAGTTCTATAATTTATAGTCTCTGGTTTAGTTACTTCACCTACTATTTGACCATTAGGTAATGTCCGCTCACCCCAACTTCTTATTTTTTCTGGAGAAGCCAAGCTTATACGTACATAATCAAAATATCTTTCAAATTTAGTCATTGTTTTATCTTTTAAAAAATTAAATATTTTCTGATGCATCTAAATTAAAGTAGATATCTTGCTGCATTATGTCACTACTATTCAAGTAATTGTTTGAAAATTTCCTATTATTCTTCACTAAATTATTATTAGATACTAAATCAACTTCTACCCCTTTGTTTTCACCATTTTCAAGAAATTCTACTTTATGGGCAGCTATATCTAAACCTAATGCTTGTAACTCTCTCATTAAAACTTTAAACGATTCCGGTGTTCCTGGCTTAGGTATAGGTTTCCCTTTGACAATAGCATTTAATGCTTCATTTCTACCTTGCATATCATCAGATTTTACTGTTAGTAATTCTTGAAGTGTGTAAGCAGCACCAAAAGCCTCTAAGGCCCAAACTTCCATTTCACCTAACCTTTGTCCTCCATGTTGAGCTCTACCACCAAGAGGCTGCTGAGTTACTAAAGAATACGGTCCTGTAGATCGAGCATGAATTTTATCATCTACTAGATGGACCAATTTTAACATGTAAGCCTTACCAACTGTCACTGGATTATCAAATGCTTCACCTGTTCTACCATCAAAAAGTTTTAATTTACCTGGATGCAAGGAATTAAATAGCCAACTTTGTTGATTTTTAACCAAACTAGCTTGTTTTAATTTATTATTAACAAGAGCTCGAGACGCTTCTGGGCCATACATTTCATCAAAAGGTACAATTTTAAATCTTTTATGTAAATACTCACCTGCTAAGCCAAGTAAGCATTCGAATAATTGGCCTACATTCATTCTAGAAGGAACACCTAAAGGGTTTAAAACTATATCAACAGAAGTACCGTCTGGTAAAAATGGCATGTCCTGTTTAGGTAAAATACGCGATATAATACCTTTATTACCATGCCTACCAGCCATTTTATCACCTACTTGAATTTTCCTTTTCTGAGCTACATAAATTCTTATAATTGTATTTGTACCAGGAGGTAATTCATCTCCATTACTTCGTTTAAAAATTTTAATATTAACTACTCGACCTTTAGCTGCATTTGGTAAACGTAATGAAGTATCTCTAACATCTCGAGATTTTTCTCCAAAAATAGCTCTTAAGAGTTTACCTTCTGGCAATTGATCTGCTTCACCTTTAGGAGTAATTTTGCCAACTAGAATATCTCCTGCGTCAACCCATGAACCAATAGAAACTATGCCGTCTTTGTCTAAAGAACTAATAGAACTATCACTAACATTAGGTATATCTCTTGTAATTTCTTCCGTGCCTAGTTTTGTTTGCCTACACTCAACTTCATATCTTTCTATATGAATTGATGTATATAAATCTTGATAAACTAAACGTTCACTAATTAAAAAAGCATCCTCATAATTATATCCCTCCCAAGGCATGTAAGCAACAAAAATATTATGACCTAAAGCTATTTCTCCACCATCCGTAGAAGCACCATCAGCTATAACTTGACCTATAACTACTGCTTCACCTGGCCAAACAATTGGTCTTTGATTAATACATGTATCCTGATTAGAACGATAATATTTTTTTAACCTATAATGAATTGTATAGCCATTTGTATTCAAAATGCCTATTTTAGTGCCAGAAACATAACTAACCGTACCATTAGTACGACTTATAATAACCATACCTGAGTCACGTGCTATTTTAGCCTCTAAACCCGTTCCAACAATAACTTTTTCTGGATATAACAAAGGTACTGCTTGCCTTTGCATATTAGAACCCATTAAAGCACGATTAGCATCATCATGCTCTAAAAAAGGTATTAAAGAAGTGGCTGCTGATATTACCTGTATAGGTGAAAGGGTTATATAATCTACTTGTTCAACAGAAACAGTAATAAATTCTTGCTTATGTCGCACAGGTATGACCTGTCTTTTTATAAAACCTTTTACATCGATTTGTGTATCTGCTGATGCAATACGTAATTGATCTTCTTGATCAGCCGTAATATAAAATAGACCTTTTTCTTTTAATACTTTACCATCTAAAACTTTATAACAAGGTGTTTCAATAAAACCATAATTATTTACTTTAGCATAAATACTTAAAGAACCTATTAAACCAGCATTAGGACCTTCTGGTGTTTCAATAGGACATATACGACCATAATGACTAGGATGTAAATCTCTTACAGCAAAACCAGCTCTATCCTTATTTAGCCCCCCTGGGCCTAAAGAACTAATTCTTCGCTTGTGAGTTAATTCTGCTAAAGGATTAGTTTGATCCATAAATTGAGATAATTGACTTGAACCAAAAAATTCTCTAACAGAGGCCATTAAAGGTTTGGGATTGACTAAATTATATAAACTTAAGGAATCTAAATCACATATCATCATCCGTTCACGTACTATCCTTTCAAGACGATTTAATCCTAATCTTATTTGATTCTGTAACAATTCTCCAACTGAACGAATTCTTCTATTGCCTAAGTGATCTATATCATCAAAACTACCTGTATTTTGTTCTTTAATTTTGATTAAATAATCTAAAGAGGTAACAATATCTTGTGGAGACAATATTCGAAAACTTTTAGGTATCTTCAAATCTAATTTTTGATTGATTTTATGACGCCCAACTTCTCCTAAATCATACCTTTTAGGATCAAAAAAACGTGCATATAGAGTCTGTTTAGCCACATTTATTGTTGCAGGTTCATTAGGACGTAATTTACTATAAATAATTAGTAGAGCTTCTTCGTCTGTAATTTGTTTTACTGATCTTTTTCCTATTTCTTTATCTAATTCCTTATTCTCATATAAGCTAGAAGCTTTAATTAAAAAAGAATATTGATGCAAGTTTTTTTTAATATCCTCTTTACTTAATCCAATAGCGCGTAAAAATACATATGCATTGACTTTATGAGTTTTATCAATTTTAACCCATATTTGATCTTTTGCATCTATTTCTAATTTTAACCAAGAACCACGATTAGAAATTAAGCTAGCACTATATATTTGTTTATTATTCTTATCTAATTCCTGTTTATAGTAAATGCCAGGACTACGTACTATTTGATTAATAATTACTCTTTCTGTACCAGATATAATAAATGTACCTCTATTCGTCATTAAAGGTAAGTCACCTATAAAGACATACCTCTTTTTATATTTTTTATTACTATTGTGCTTACTTAATAAACTTAATTTATGATTGATTTCTCTATTCTTTTTTATAAGTTCTGTATCACGTCTAGTCAACTTTGAAGGTATATATATCTGAACACTATATGTTTTATCTCTACTTTTAGCTTTTCTAACGCTATAGCGTGGAAATTTTAATTTGTAATCATTACCAAAAAACTGCAATTCCAAATTACCTGTTGGATCCATAATTACAGGAAACGAATCTAGCACTTCACTCAAGCCATACAATAAAAAATTTTTAAAGCTTTGTCTTTGTATCTCTGCAAAATCTGGACAATTAAACTCACTAATTATTGGTGGCATCAATAAACTCCATGAATCAATATTTATCTTATCAAATTTCAAATTTAATAATAGGTAATTAATTAGATAGTAGAAGAAAACTCATTATGGAAATAATAAATTTAAGTTATAGACTGTTGTTTCAGTCTAATAATAAATATTATAATTTAAAAGATCATGTTACTTGTATTTTTTGTATAAAGAAGATTTTTTACGAGCAGCTTTATTTTTATGTAATACTCCTTTTTTAACAGATTTATCAATGATTTGATAAACTTGTGACAGTAAAGTTAAAGACTCGATACTATTAGAATCGTTTTTCTGTATATTTAGCAGATATTTTTTTATCCTAGTTTTAATAACAGATTTATAAACTTTATTTATGTGAGCATTACGCAAGCTGACCTTATGCTTTTTAATAGCAGATAAATTTTTAGACATAACAACAAAATATAAAGCTTAGTAGAATTATTATAATAATTATAACATCTATAAATAGTATATACAATAGACTTGAATTAATGCAGATTCAACTTGATAATTAAACATCTATTATGAGATAATATCTTTGAATAAACAATATATTTTATAATCATAATATGGGTAAAAACAAAGGAGCACGTATTATTATTACATTAGAGTGTTCTTGCAGAAATATATCTAATCTTAACAAAAGAAGAGCAGGTATATTTCGTTATACTAGCTCAAAAAACAGAAGAAATACGCCACAGCGCTTAGAAGTTAAAAAATACTGTCCCAATTGTAATAAGCATAATATTTTTAAAGAAATCAAGTAAACATATGGTTTTAAATAGCAATCACAAAAAATCTTTTTTTCTAACAAAGCATGAGAATTTAGATTATAAAGATGTAGATTTATTAAACAAATTTATAACTGATCAAGGTAAAATTTTATCGCGTCGCTCTACTGGTCTTACTGTAAAGCAACAAAAAAAAGTCACTAAATGTATTAAACAAGCTAGAGTTCTTGCATTACTTCCTTTTTTAAATAAAGATTAATTCTTGAAGTAGTTATATAAATGAAAAGAATTTATTATTAATACTTTTCATTATGAACCAGCCTAGAGCTCTTTTAGCTTTTCTTGTAAGTTATAAGCTTTAATTATTCCGTTTTCCATCCATAGATTATAATCTTTACATAGAACTCCACATTCATTACCTTCATAAACCTGATTTACATCATTTTTCAAATGCTTTAAAGAATCTAATTTACCTTCGTGCACTAGCTTTTTATTGTGGTACACTTCTATCCAAGAATTTTTTTCAAGTTTACCTTTCAAAACTAAGCATCCAGCAACAGAACCTTTGTTCATAGAAAAAACTGTTTGGATAATTGCTTCACCAATTAAAACTTTATCATATTCTATATCAAGAAGATTTATCATAGAATTTTCTACATAATCTATCAAATCATAAATAACTTTAAAATTTTTGACAACTATTCTCAAGTTATGAGACAAATTTTTCAAATGAGTAGAAATATCTCTATTAAAACAAATAATTAAAGCACCTGTACTAGAAGCTAGCTGTAAATCATTTTGAGAGACTTCTCCTGAGTTAGCATTTAGGACATTAATTTGTACTTTATCTTGAGAAATTTTTGAAAAAGCATAAATTAAAGCTTCGACAGATCCTTGTGTATCTGTTTTTAATATAATATTCAATTGCTTAATAGAAGATTGATTATTGTAGCCTTCTAAGGTGACTCTTGTATTCAAGATTTTTGTTATATCAAATATAGGTTCTTGGTATAGTTTTTTTTCTATCAAATACTTGGCTTTTTTTTCTGTCTTAGTTATATTAAAAGTAGTACCTACCTGTACAACAGACTGAAAACCTAAAATCTCAGCAACAGAAGATGGTAAAATTTGCTCTTGTTTCATACCTTTTATGCCTGTAATTGACTTAATCTTTCCATAGTGATTATCTGCAATAATTATATCACCTTGTTTTACTATGCCATTTTTTACTATTATACTTGCTACATATCCTCTTTGTTTATCCAAATGTGATTCTAAAATTACTCCTGAACCTAATTGTTCTAAATTAACTTTTAGATCTTGCATATCAGATAAACTACATATTGTAGATAATAAAAAATCTATATTTTTACCAAGTACAGCACTTACTTCTATAATAGGGTAATTACCTCCCCAAGATTCATCAACAATACCATGTTTAGCTAATTGTTCCTTAAGTTTTGAAATTTCTATATCTGGTTTATCTACTTTAGTAATAGCAACTATACAAGGTAAATTACAAGTTACGATATGTTCAATAGCTTCAATAGTTTGTTTTTTTAAACCATCATCAGCAGCTACAACTAAAACAGCTATATCTGTCACTTGTGCACTTAGTGAACGCATTCTAAAGAAAGCTTCATGTCCAGGTGTATCAAGAAAAACTAACTTTCTAGAAGAGGTATAATAAGGCCAATCAATTTCATAGCTATTAATAGCTTGTGTAATACCACCTGCTTCTTTCGCAGTAGATTTTACAATAGTATTTAACAAAGTGGTTTTACCATGATCCACATGCCCAAATATTGTAATCACAGGAGGTTTTAAACTACTAATAATAGAATCTTCTACTTTTGCATCAAATTTCACTGGTAATTTAGATGACTCATGTACAACTTCAAAATTATAGCTTTCTGCTAATTCTGTAGCTATAGATATATCTATCACTTGATTAATAGTAACGGATATACCTTTCAAAAATAAGTTTGTTATTATTTCTGTTTCAGGGATTTTTAACTTGCTTGATAGTTCATAAATTGTTAGTGGATGGTTAATACAAACTAAATTTACATTATCAGAATAACTACTATCTGTCTCTGAATTCGTAGCTAAATTAATTAAAGAAACTGTTTCTATTTTAGATTTTTTTTTCTTTCTAGATAATTTATGTGATTTTATTAGAGATTTGTTTATCTCATTACCATTTAATAAGTTATTAGTAGTATTATCAACAAACAAATCTTTATCCTTTATATCGATTCTTGTACGACTTTTCTTTTTAAACTTTAACTTATTTTTTTTTATATCTACTTCACTATCAATCTTTGCTGTTGTTTTATATTTTTTTTCCTTATCCTCCTTATAAAATTTTGAATCTATATTATTAACATTGAAGTCTTTTATATTTAACTTTGTATTTTTCTTTTCTCTTAAAAAATCAATTAATTTAGGTTTTGTTAAATTCCATATAATATCATTATTATTTATGGTTGAACCTACTTTAAAATATGGTTTATGCTGCATTACTATCTCTTTTTTTATAGTTTTTATTATTTATAATTAATCATATATTTTTTTTAGCTTAAAGGCTTAAATACAAATAAATATATAAATTGTTATACTAAGCTTTAATAAAAATATATAATAAACACAAGGAATACAATGCCTCGCTTACAAAAAAACGACAATTTTATAGATAAAACTTTTACTGTACTAGCTGATATAGTTCTTAAAATACTACCTACTAGTAAAGAAGAAAAAGAAGCCTTTTGTTACTACCGGGATGGCATGTCTGCTCAATCAGAAGGAGAATATGCAGAAGCACTAGAAAATTATTATGAAGCCTTGACATTGGAAGAAGACCCATATGATAGATCCTATATACTATATAATATAGGATTAATCTATGCAAGTAATGGAGAGCATGTCAAAGCTTTAGAATATTACCATCAAGCACTAAAACTAAATACACAAATGCCACAAGCATTTAATAATATTGCAGTAATATACCATTATCAAGGCTTAAAAGCTGCAAATAAACAAAAATTTGAAGCTTCCAAAGCTATGTTTGATAAAGCTGCAATATACTGGAAAAAAGCTATAACTTTAGCTCCTAATAATTATATAGAAGCCCAAAATTGGCTTAAAACAACAGGAAGAATAAAAAATATTGATTAAACATATAAATATAACCATTAAAATAATAAAATTGATTACAATGATTTACAATAAAGTTAGATGTATTTACAATTGAAAATATCTAATATTTATTAGTAAGAAATAGAGTTTATTGACTAGAATAATTAATTAGTAATTATGGTAACAACAACAAGTGGATTTGTTATACAAATCATTGGCCCTGTATTAGATATTGAATTTCCAAATGGTCAATTACCTAAAGTATTTAATGCACTAAAAGTTAATGGTCAGGATGATACAATAACATGTGAAGTTCAACAACTACTAGGCGATAATAGAGTAAGAGCTGTTGCAATGAGTTCAACTGAAGGATTAAAAAGAGGTATTGAGGTAATTGATACAGGTGCTCCTATAACAGTTCCTGTTGGCATACCTACATTAGGAAGAATTTTTAATGTTTTAGGTGAACCTGTTGACAACTTAGGAGATGTAAGATCAGATGATACATTACCTATTCATAGATCAGCACCTTCTTTTACACAGTTAGAAACGAAACCTTCTATTTTTGAAACTGGAATTAAAGTAGTGGATTTATTAGCTCCATATAGAAAAGGAGGAAAGATAGGTCTTTTCGGAGGTGCTGGTGTTGGTAAAACAGTACTAATTATGGAACTAATCAATAATATTGCCAAAGCACATGGAGGTGTTTCTGTGTTTGGCGGTGTAGGTGAAAGAACACGCGAGGGGAATGATTTATATGAAGAAATGAAGGAATCTAAAGTTATTAATGCAGAAAAACTGACAGACTCGAAAGTTGCTTTAGTATATGGCCAGATGAATGAACCACCTGGTGCCAGAATGCGTGTTGGATTAACAGCACTAACTATGGCAGAGTACTTTAGAGATATTAATAAACAAGATGTATTATTATTTATTGATAATATTTTCAGATTTGTACAAGCTGGATCTGAAGTATCGGCATTATTAGGACGTATGCCATCAGCAGTAGGCTATCAACCAACTTTAGCAACTGAGATGGGTGCTTTACAAGAAAGAATAACATCTACTACAGATGGGTCTATAACCTCTATACAAGCTGTATATGTACCTGCAGATGATCTAACAGATCCTGCGCCAGCAACTACTTTTGCTCACTTAGATGCAACTACAGTTCTTTCAAGAGGCCTAGCAGCTAAAGGCATTTATCCTGCAGTAGATCCTTTAGGTTCAACATCTACAATGTTACAACCAGGAATAGTGGGAGCCGAACATTATGCAATTGCTCAACAGATAAAATCAACCTTACAAAGATATAAAGAATTACAAGATATTATAGCCATTCTAGGATTAGATGAGCTATCTGAAGAAGATAGATTGACTGTAGCAAGAGCCAGAAAAATCGAAAGATTTTTATCACAACCTTTTTTTGTAGCTGAAGTTTTTACTGGCTCTCCAGGAAAATATGTATCTTTAGAAGAAGCTATTAAAGGTTTTGAGATGATATTAAATGGTGAATTAGACGATTTACCTGAACAAGCTTTTTATCTTGTTGGAGATATAGAAGAAGCTATTAGTAAAGCTGATAAACTAAAATAAATAATATATTATGACATTAAATATACGTGTTATAGCTCCAGACAGAACTGTATGGGATGCCAATGCTGAAGAAGTTATTTTACCTAGTAGTACAGGACAATTAGGTATTTTAACTGGCCATGTACCATTACTTACTGCTTTGGACATAGGTGTTATGAGAGTAAGAATAGAGAAAGAATGGCAACCAATTATTTTATTAGGTGGATTTGCTGAAGTTGAGAATAATAAAATCATTATTCTAGTTAATGGAGCAGAAAAAGCATCTGAAATAAACTTGCAAGAAGCACAACATAATCTAGAAAAAGCTACTAATAAACTTACACAAGCTATATCAAAGAAAGAAAAAATTGAAGCAACTCAAGATGTAAGAAAAGCAAAAGCAAGATTACAAGCTGCAAATGTGCTTAATAACTAAATAAAATATAGTTTAGGCGATAAGATTATAATCTTATCGCCTTTAGAACAAAATCTATTTAAGCTTTTAACTTAAACCAGAACAAATATAATCAAAATATAAACCCATTTCTTTACCTGCATCTGGTCCAATTAAACTAGTAGTTACTTCTTTCATAGCTTGAATTGCTTGTATTGTTGCACCAATAGGCACACCTAATGAATTATAAGTTTCTTTTAGACCATTCAAAACACGCTCATCCAGTATAGATGGATCTCCTGCTAACATTCCATAAGTAGCATAACGTAAATAATAATCTAAATCTCTAATGCAAGCAGCATATCTTCTAGTAGTGTACATATTACCACCTGGACGTGTAATATCTGAATATAATAATGCTTTTGCTACTGATTCTTTAATAATAATTGCAGCATTTGCAGCAATTGTTGCTGCTGCACGTACCCGTAATTCACCCGTTTGGAAATAACCCCTCAACTTATCTAAAGAATTATCATCTAAATATTTTCCTTGTACATCTGCTGTATTAATTACAGAAGTAATAGCGTCTTGCATAGTATTTAATTTCCTTAGTTATTATTTAATTGATAATTATATAAAAATTTACTTATATTAATAAAATAGTTATTAATCTCTACTGCATAGCACCTAAAGTATAATCAAAATAGAAACCAGCTTCTGCAGAATCTTCTCCTGATAATAGTGAACAAGCAACATCTTTCATTGCTCTAACTCCTTCAGCAACACCAGATATCGGCGTTCCTAAAGAATTATACATCTCTTTAACGCCAACCAAACCTATCTCTTCAATTGGAGTAACATCTCCTGCTACTATTCCATAAGTTACTAATCGTAAATAATAATCTAAATCACGCAAACAAGTTGCTGTCATTTCTTCTCCATAGGCATTACCACCAGGAGACACAACATCTGGTCGCTTCTGAAACAATTGCTGGCCACCTTGTTTAACAACAAGTTCTCTATTATCTGTCAAAATTTGAGCTATTCTTAAACGTCGTTGACCTGACAAAACAAAACTTTTAATTCTGTCTAGTTCCCCTGGGCTTAGATATCTTGCTTCTGCATCTGCATTAACAATTGATTTCGTTACAATACTCATGAATAAAACTCCTAAGATATTTATATTAAGTGTTGGACTAAGTAAATGAGATCACACTTAACTATTATAATATTATTGCATAAGCTTTTTTGACAACATATAAAGAAACAACATCTTCTTTATAATTAGGAACAAAAAATGAAAAACAAAAAGTACTCAAGCAAGAAAGACAAAAACTACTACTGATTTCCTAAACTAGCAATAAAACTAGGCACAACTATTAATTCATTTTGCTTAGTCAAAGTGCCATACAATCTTTCTGTATTAGGAAAATTAGCAGCCGGCAAAGTTGGGAAACGGCGATAAGGCACAATAGAACTACCAAAAACTGTATTGTACTCTTTGCTATTAACTAATATAGAAACAAAATATGTTAGACCTTGTGAAGCTAAAATTTGGTTATAATACCTAATTTCAGCTTGATTACTAGGAGCTCTACCTAAAAAATGTTTTGTACCTAATTCAATAACCTTAGTATTTGGATAGGGATCATAAAACTCTTTACGATATAAGGATGATGAACCTAATGCTTCAATTAACTGCTGAACACTTAATTCCTTACATAAAAAAGCTTTTTCCAAATTATAAAACTCATCACCTATACTAAAGGTGTTTAAATCTCTTTCAAAAAGTTGACGATATATCGCTCTTAATGTTTGAGTAACTTGAGATTCATTCATATTATCAGTAACACTAAAGATTCTATATTGATCTCTTCTAGGACTAACACCTTGCTGTAATTTTTTGTTAATGGCCTCTATACTAAGATTTTTTTTGCTTTGACCTAAAGATATAAATTTTGTTATTGAACTTTCTGTATTTCTAAAACTTAAATTATTAAACGTTTGCATTGTAGCTATAGATCTTAGACTTCTAGAAGCTAATGCCGATGGGGTTAAATATCTTTCATAGGGGACTATATTTTCGCCAAAAGACTCATTATACTCAGAACTATCTATCATAGAATTTATCATTTGATAATAGCCCTGTTTATATACGATATCAAAGTACTGATTAATTTCTTGCCTACCATAAGTCGGTCTACCCATAATACGATTATGAATGTATTCAATAGCCTTACATATATAGAAAGGTTCCCAATATAACGACCTAAACACAGAAGATTTTACTAATAGCCTGATAAACTCCTTCACTGAAATTTGATTATCTTTAAATAAATTTTCATTCTTTTTAAGAATCAATAACTCTTCATTGTAAACAAAACGACCGAAAATCCTCAAATATATTACTCTGATAATTTGATCTGTATTAGTTAATGAATTTTCAAGGTTATTATTTACAGATAAATTATCACTCAAATAATTTCTTTTAAATATTTTTGGACCTAATGAACCTATTGCTTTAGATCTTAACTCAGGACTACTAATTTGACTATAAATTCCTGGGCCATAACGAGGTAAAATCCTTCTTGTATCTTTGCCAAAAGGAGCAGATTTTTTCCGCAAATTAACCGAATTCTTAGGAAATATGGCACCAAATTGTATAGCTAATGGATCATTACTTAAACCATAAGGATGCTGATCAGGTAAATTCGTTTTGTAATCACTAAAAAGAGTTATAAACTGAGGTATTTTCCTAAATGCAGTACTATAATTCAGTAAATCAATTTGAGCTCCCCAGTTACGAGCTTCCTGAGGTTCTTCGCCTAAATTACGCAAATAAGGCACTGTTTCTTCATTAAAATAATCTGCATATTCTGTTGAGTTTATTAAACTATCTACAAGACCCTCTAACCCTCTAGAAGATAGTACTGCAAAGTACTTTTGAAATTCCTTAATAGAACTAATACCTCTACCCAGAAAATGCCTAAATGATAATTCTAGTACACGACTGTTAACAAAAGGCTCAAAAAATTGTTTTCTATATATAGATGACTTACCTAGCCGTCTTAAAAATTCTTTAATAGATAAAGATCCATTTTTAACTTGAGATTCTAAGTCAGAGAATGCAAAACCATATCCTTTAGCAATATCTCTCTCAAAAATTTGCCTATAACAAGCTTTAATAACACTATTTTTCTCTTCTGTAGATAGGCTAGTTTTCATAACAAATCTTTGGTTTGATATGCCTGCTTTAACATACGCTTGAGGTAAACGTAAGCCTTGTAAATCAGATGAAGTTCTTTTACGTATTTTATCAGTAAATGATGGTGCCTCAAATTCACCAATTACTACGTTAAAATACTCTTGAACTAATTGTTTTCCTTCTAAATCATCGCGGAAAATTTCTAATGCTATTTTACGCATCTCACGCAAAGCTACAGTTGCAGCTGCACTAGAACAAGCATTATCTATTAATTCTCTTAATCCCCTAATATTAACAGATAATATATTAGGATCACCAGCAATTATAGCATATGTTAAATATCTCAAAAACCAATCTAAATCTCGTAGAGATTTTTTCATTCTAGTAACACCGTAACGAGCTATATTAATTGGCTTAAATCCAGGAGGCAAAGAATCACTTGTACTAAATACTGAAGCAACATTACTTAACACATCATTCTGCGTATTTCCCAATAATTGCTGTGAAGTAGTAGAAGAATTAAACTCTACTGAATTTGATTGCAAAAAAGATGCTTGAGGACGTTCTAGATATGAAATAGCTGAGCCACCAACAAATATTTTATCTGATGCTTTTGCTATTAATATATTAGAATTTTTAGCCAAAAGGTCTGCGACTTCTAATCTCTTACTACCTGAATTTAAGAAAGCAACCAACTCATTTAATTCACCTAGTTGTAAAAATCTATCTTGTTGCTCTGCTTGTATAATTGTTGATATAGATGCTGTCTTATAAAGTTGAGGTATTGCTAGTGGACTTCCGCTACTTGCTTTAACACTCATTTAATTATATCTCCTTAAAATTAATCTTCTCTTGCTTTTAAATAATCGAAAACAAGAACAAAGTATCTATAAAAACATATAACAAATATTTACTACTTACTTGTATAATATATACAAAAAAGCTAACAAGTTAATATTATCTGAGAATTATGAAAAATCAATTAAATAAAAATGCAGAAATGTCAATTATTGAACACCTAGAAGAATTAAGAAGTAGGTTATTAATAGCTATTATAGGATTTATAACTATCACTTTGATATGTTTTATTTATACTAAAGACATATCTTATATCTTGCAACAACCTGCGTTTGGTGTGAAATTTTTGCAATTAGGACCAGGAGAGTACTTATTTGCTTCTATGAAAGTAGCCATTTATAGTGGCTTTTTAATTAGTAGTCCATTTACTATATATCAAATTCTTCTATTTATATTACCTGGTTTAACACCAAAAGAAACATCTTTTATTATACCAATAATTGCTTTTTCAATCATTTTGTTTTTTGTAGGTATATTTTTTTCATACACAATTCTAATACCAAGTGCGTTACAATTCTTAATTCAATATGGATCAGATGTTGTAGAACCTATTTGGTCATTTGGTGAATACTTTAATTTTGTAATTTTACTATTATTTAGTACTGGCTTAGCATTTCAAATACCTATTATACAAGTAGTCTTAGGTATATCTAATATAGTATCTACAGCAACTATGCTAGCTTACTGGAAATACATAGTTTTCATTTCCACAATTATTGGAGCTATTTTAACTCCCTCAACTGATCCTATTACACAAATTTTAATGTCTTTGGCCATTTTTCTTTTATACCTTAGTGGAATTATTATTCTCAAAGTATTAAATAAATAAGTTACAATAAATATATTAGAGTATACTCTATCGCTAAAGAACAAATATTCTATTAGATATAAATTAATCACTTTGTTTAGTCAAAATAATAAATATAGAATGCTATTATAAGTAATAGCAATAATCTTTTTATTTTATATTAGAAAACACATGACTTATAATCATCTTAACAATTTTATAAAACAGAAAAATTTATATAATTACATTATTATCCTAGTTAGTTGTATTGTATTAAATTTTATGTACAGCTTACCAACAAATGCGTTCCCAATATATGCCCAACAAGGCTATGAAAACCCTAGGGAAGCAACTGGAAGAATAGTTTGTGCTAATTGTCATCTAGCACAAAAAACAGTAGAAATTGAAACTCCTCAAGCAGTATTACCAAACACTGTATTCGAAACAACTGTAAAAATACCATACGACATAAATACTAAACAAATACTTGGTAATGGTGCTAAAGGATCCTTAAATGTAGGCGCTGTATTAATATTACCAGAAGGGTTCAAACTTGCTCCAAAGAACTTACTGTCCAAAGAACAACAAGAAAAAAATAAATTTGTATATATTCAACCTTACAGTACAACAAAAGAAAATATTCTAGTTGTAGGGCCTTTGCCTGGAGAGAAAAATCAAGAGATCAGCTTTCCAATCTTATCCCCTGATCCAAGTAAAGACAAAAATATACATTTTTTAAAGTATCCAATTTATGTAGGCGGAAATAGGGGTAGAGGTCAAATCTACCCTACAGGTGATAAATCTAATAATAATATTATTACTTCTTCTAAAAATGGGAAAGTGCTAGATATTAATAAACTAGATCAAGGAGGATATAAGATTACAATAGCAAAAAGTAATGGTGATACATATATTGAAAATATACCAGCAGGATTAGATTTAAATATCAAACAGGGTAGCAATGTAAGTATAAATCAAAATTTAACCCAAGATCCAAATAACGGTGGATTTGGTCAAAATGAGACTGAAATTGTTTTACAAAGTCCCGCTAGAATTCAAGGTATGATTGTTTTTTTCTGTTTAGTTACATTATCACAAATTTTCTTTGTGTTGAAGAAAAAACAGTGGGAGAAAGTACAAGCAGCAGAAATGAATTTTTAATAAATTAAATTATTGATAAAATATATAAGTAAGATAAAATTTTTATCTTACTTGTAAATACCGATCTTAATTAGATATTATTGTTTTTACAGAGCTTACAATTTGTTCTGGATATATTACTGTAGCTTTTTCTAATTTACCATTATAAGGTGTTGGTATATCATGAGACGATAATCTTATAATAGGTGCATCTAACAAATCAAAATAATTATCATTAACCTGAGCAATTATTTCAGCAGCTATTCCACCTGTTTTCATACATTCTTCTACAATAATAAGCTTATGTGTTTTTCTTAAAGATTTACTGATAGTCTGCATATCAATTGGTTTTAAAGAAATTAAATCCAATACTTCTGGATCATATCCTTCATCAATTAACTGTGCTACTGCTTGCATAACATGCTGACGCATTCTAGAATAAGTTACAATAGTTACTTGAGTTCCTGCTCTTACTAATTCAGCTTTATCTAAAGGAAGATAATATTCATCCTCAGGAATATCTTCTTTTAAATTATATAATAAAACATGCTCGAATAGAATTACTGGATTCTCATCTTGAATTGCTGATTTTAACAGGCCTTTAGCATTATATGGGGTAGAACAAGCTATAATTTTTAATCCAGGTATTGCTTGAAAATAAGCTTCTAAGCGCTGTGAGTGTTCAGCGCCTAATTGCCTTCCTACACCTCCCGGACCACGAATAACCATTGGTATCTTAAAATTTCCACCAGAAGTATAGCGCAACATACCAGCATTATTAGATATTTGATTAAAAGCTAATAACAGAAAACTCATATTCATACCTTCAACAATAGGACGTAAACCTGTAATTGCTGCTCCTATAGCCATACCCACAAAACTATTCTCGGCAATAGGAGTATCTAATACTCGTAAATCCCCATACTTAGCATGTAAATCTTTAGTTACCTTATAAGAACCTCCATAATGACCGACATCTTCACCTAAAACAAAAACAGACTTATCTTTACTCATTTCTTCATCAGTGGCTTGCCTTAAGGCATCGAACATAAAAAGTTGAACCATAATTAATCAAATTATTAAATAAATAATATACTTACTAGAATTAATTCTCATCCTCAACAAATAAATACCTTTTTAAATCTTTTATTTGAGGCTCAGGACTATCTATAGCAAAATTGATTGCTTCATTTATAATACTCTTGACCTTCAAATCTATATTATCTATTATAGACCTTTCTACTTTTATATTATTCGCTAGCAAATTACGAAAACGTTTAATAGGATCACGTGCAATCCAAGCCTCTTTTTCTTCATCTGATCTAAGCTCATCTGGATCAGCTAAAGAATGACCACGAAAACGATATGTGAGAGCTTCTATTAAAGTCGGTCCTTTACCTGCTCTTGCTCTTTGAATTGCAGCTTGAGCAGCTTCTCTAACTGCTAAAACATCCATTCCATCTATTTCTACTCCGGGTAATCCAAAAGCTTGAGCTTTTTTATGAATTTCCGGTAGCGAAGTTGACCTATTATGAGCCATACCAATAGCCCACTGATTATTCTCTACAACAAAAATGACTGGCAACTTCCACAAGACTGCCATATTTAAACATTCAAAAAATTGACCATTATTGCTTGTGCCATCACCAAAGAAACAAGCTGTAACAGATAAATCAGAATCATCTCGTATTACTTGTTTTTTATATATACTTTGAAATGCAGAACCAATAGCTACAGGTATACCTTCACCAATAAATGCAAATCCACCTAAAAAATTATGTTGAGCAGAGAAAACATGCATTGAACCACCTCTACCACGACTACAACCCGTTTCTTTTCCAAACAATTCAGCCATAACTAGGCTAGGCGGAACACCTTTGCTTAAGGCATGAACATGATCACGATAAGTACTACAAACATAATCCCTAGCAGATAGGGCTTTTATAATACCTGTAGATACAGCTTCTTGACCATTATAAAGATGAACAAAACCAAACATCTTACCACGATAATACATCTGAGCACACATATCTTCGAAGCTGCGCCCTAGTAACATATCTTCATATAAATTTAGTAAAATATTAGTATCAACAATACCATTGTGAGATTTAGTTGAAGGCAATACAACTTCTTTACTCATAAATATTCTTATTCTCTCCTTATTAAACTAATACAATAGTATTGTAATATATTCTTGTACAAAAAATAAAACCCTGCAAATAACTATCTATAAAGATAGATATTAAAAATTACTAAAACTTAGTAGATTGGATACTAATTCAGTTATAATAATTTATTTTATCTATGTTATAAAAAATATTATGAAATCATTTAATCAAATTTTTTTGCCTGTTAATAAAGACTTAATCACTTTAAATTCTAATTTAACTAAAATGGTTGGAGCAAAACATCCTGTACTACATGCAGCAGCAGAACATTTGTTTAATGCTGGCGGAAAAAGAATAAGACCCGCTATAGTTCTTCTAGTCGCTCAAGCAACACATAAACAACAGGATCTTTTAACTGAGCATAAAAGGCTAGCTGAAATTACTGAAATTATACATACAGCAAGTTTAGTGCATGATGATGTTGTCGATGATTGTGAAACAAGAAGAGGCGTAACAACCGTACATAATACATTTAATACTAAAGTGGCCGTGCTAGCTGGAGACTTTATGTTTGCTCAATCATCTTGGTACCTAGCTAACTTAAACAATGTAGAAGTCGTAAAAACAATATCTAAAGTTATTACAGATTTTGCTGAAGGGGAAATTAGACAAGGTTTGACCAACTTTGATCATACTATTTCCATAAATGATTATATTGAGAAATCATTCTATAAAACAGCTTCATTAATTGCTGCTAGTTGTAAAGGCGCAGCTATGTTAAGTGAACAAAATTTAGAGGTGCAAAATATTTTTTATACATATGGCAAACATATAGGCCTAGCTTTTCAAATTATAGATGATATCTTAGATCTTACAGGGATCAATGAATCATTAGGAAAGCCCTCCGGTTCAGATTTAAAAAATGGGAATATTACAGCTCCCATTATTTTTGCTGCAGAAGAAGTACCTGGCTTAAAGTCATTAATTAATCGTGAATTCGAAAGTTCAGATGATATTAATCAAGCTATTAAAATAATACAACAAACTCAGGGTATTGAAAAAGCTAAAGATTTAGCTAAAGAGCATATACAAGCATCATTACAAGCCTTAAAGAGAGCTGAACCTTCAGATGCTGTTCAAAGCTTAAAATTACTAAGTGAGTATATTGTACAGCGTATCTACTAATTAGAACTATTCTACATTCAAGTACACAAATTTGTTTGTGCGCTTGAATATATGATCAAACTACTTGATTAACTAATTGCGCAAAAGCATCTTGATCCAGAATAGCCATTTGAGATAACATTTTTCTATTTATAGCTATTTTTGATTTTTTTAGAGAATGCAAAAAATAACTATAAGTTATATTATATGTGCTAACAGCTGCGCCTATACGCATGATCCATAAACGTCTATAATCACGCTTTCTGTTTTTTCTACCTCTATAAGAATATCTTAAAGATTTCAACACCTGCTGTTTAGCTGTACGAAATAGAGTTGAATGAGATCCTCTAAAGCCTTTAGATAATTTTAAAACTTTTTTTCTACGTTTACGTGCAACATTACCTCTTTTAACACGAGTCATACAATATTAATTTAAATATTTTATTATACAAATAAATAGGCTTACTAATAAAAGATTTTATACTTCATAAATAAAACTATAGCTAAAATTGCAGTTCAACTATCTATAATTAATCTTATTAATGAAATTTGCTATATCATTAACGTTTACTAATGATATATGTCTTAATCTTCGCTTACGTTTTGCTGATTTTTTTTGCAATAAGTGGCTTCGCGAAGTTTTCTTTCTTAGAATTTTTCCTGTAGCAGTTACCTTAAATCGTTTACTGATGGATTTAGAATGTTTTACTTTATACATACTAATAATAAATACTTTTTTATTTAGCTACTTTAAATAATATAGTATATACAAGTTGTAGTTACAATACAATCTTAACTTAAATCATTATATCAAGTGATTTTTTTACGTAGATTGTTGACCGTGTTTGTTAATAGCATTAACATAATTTTAATCAAGTTAGAATTAAGCTCTTGAAAAACTCTCATGTTTAGATTAAAAGCTATATTTGCTTCTCCAATAATTTGACGTATTTGATTATTGCTTAGAGGTATATCATCAAGTGACTGCCGATATATCTGTTTAAATGATTTATCATCAGGTATTTGATCAAAATCATAAAAGGCTGTACCATTAGTATCTGATAATCTCATAGCACTTTTGGCAATTTTTTTCAATATCTGGCCACCTGAAAGATCTCCCATATAACGGGTATAAGCATGAGCTACTAATAATTCCGGTTGAGATTTACCTATTTCATGAATTCGAGTAATATACAACTTAGTAGCTAATGAAGGATTAATTTGATTTTGCCAATCATAACCATAATAATATACTAAATCCTTAATCAAACTATTCTTTCGATTTAATTCTGGGAAATAAATAAATTTGACTAATTCATGTTGCTTATTATCTTCTATTTCTTCCTCGATAGCTTCATATATAAAAAACAGATTAGCTACTAATTTCCTATATGATTTTTTATCGACAACACCTCCAAGAAAAGATTTAACAAAGCTAACATTCTCAGCCATACTATGCGATTTAGTTGTTCCTTCACGTAATTGTTGGGCTAAATTAGTTGACATTAGTATTTTCCTTAATGAACTAACAATAAATATTTATATTTAAGATGAAATTCAATAATATTATTATTGAATTCTTAATATATATTTAAGAATAAAATAAAACTTTATATGATCATTTTATATTAAAATTCTTAAAGATTTAAAAACTATCAAATAGTACGGAAGTAATCTTTGGATTGCTGAGGGGTGCTAATAATTGTAGGTTGACCTGGTTGCCAATTCGCAGGGCAAACTTCATCAGGATGATTTTGCACATAATCTATTGCTTTAAGAATTCTTAATGCATCATTAACATTTCTTCCTACATCTAAATTATTAACTAAGGCATGCTGTATAATTCCTTGCTTATCTATTATAAATAGTCCTCTTAAAGCTTTAGCTTCTTCAGTTAAAACATTATAAGATGAACTGATTTTTTTAGTTAAATCAGATACTAATGGATAATTTAAATCACCTAAGCCTCCAGCTTCTCGATCTGTTTGAAGCCACGCTAAGTGAGAATACTCACTATCTACAGAGATACCTAAAATTTCTGTATTGATCTTTTGAAAAGATTCATAAGCATCACTAAATGCTGTAATCTCTGTAGGACATACAAATGTGAAATCCAACGGATAAAATAACAAAATTACATACTTACCCAGATAGTCTGATAAACATATTTTCTTGAATTCTTGATCATAGACACTAACAGCGCAAAAATCAGGTGCTTGCTGGCCAACTCTAATGCAACTATTCTCTGATATCATTAATATATTTCTCTAAATGTTTACAGTGTAATTAAATATTAAACAATATAACATATTATAAATTGTTTTAAACAACTATAGCGGGGAATGGATTTGAACCATTGACCTTCGGGTTATGAGCCCGACGAGCTACCTAACTGCTCTACCCCGCGTGATAATAACAATATAATATAAATTATATTCTTAAAGCAAATAATATAGACTTATTTCTAAAGCAAAACAGATTATAGTGCATGTAAAGCTATATTGAATACGGCTGATTAAAGGCATTACCTCATAAATACCTATCAACCTATCTTTAGTTAAGATATCTACTGTCTTAATCCATATTTGCCCATCATACCATCCAGATTCTTCATAAAATATACTTGCACTAACTAATCTTTTAACAATATAAGACCACCCTAAATAAAGTCTTATAAAGATAATTAAAAGAAAACCCGTTACTAAGATTATATTAAAAATAAAGGTCTCTAATAGACTTTGCTTGACAGAGATTAAAGAAAAAGTAAAAGGCAAACACATAAAAAATAAAATACAAAAAATTATCCATATATTAATTATGTAACGAAATATATTGAATGTTGACCAAGCAAAAAAACATGACTGCTTTAGAGAAGCATACTCATTTATTGGTTGTTGATCGTATGGTACAGGGCATATTTTTTTTGGTATACACATTAATAAGAATATATATTCATTAAAACCGTCAATACTAAGTAAGCTATAACACTGAATATTGTGCTTATTTGTAAATTATTCTTAGCACTTTTCGTAAAATTTACCGGAGTTGCTTGATTAATCGGATTCCCCAATGTTGGAGATTTTGGATTATTGATCAATATTAAAATAATTGTTACAAAACCAATTAAATGCCAGATATACTTCATATATTTATTAAATTGATTACTAAATAAATAGAATATGTTAATTAAATTAACTGCAAGGACCAACATACTCTATTTTTATATTAAAAAATCTATATCTACGTAAAAAAACTTACTCACCTTGTATTTTTAACAAAAAAAATCCTAAAATCAAACCAAACAATATTAAAACAAAACTAATAATACTGGTTAAAAAAATTTCATTACCCATAAAAACAATACTCCATTAAAAATAATTTCTCATAACTTTTAAAAACCATTTCTGCCCCATACTACTAGAGCAATTGAAAAAGTGAAAACTGCCAATAAAGATCCCCAACCTAAACTAATAATATCCATATTTTATAATAAATTATATTAAATAAAAATTTGACAAAGTATATGTCTACAGCATTAATATACTATTAAATAAACAGAATTGTTCTTATATTACAAGAAAAAACATGAAACTAAAGAAATATTTATTCATCAAGAACAACTAATAAAATTCATTTTATTAATACAATCATTTAAATATATTATATATTAACAAGCACAATTTTTTTGAGAACTATTAAATAACTCAAATATATATAGTGAATCTATTGTAGTATACTAACTAAAGTATTATTGATATGAAGACGCAAATATTCAGCAATAATACTAATAATTCTCTAAGCAAGAAATGTAAATTTTTTGCATTTAAAAGTTTATAAAACCTAGTTAGAGTTAATATAAATATAACTTCCTACTATTTTGTCATTTATCAAAAATAAAATCATATATGCAAATTACTACACAACAATCCCAAAATACTGCCAAAGAAACTTTATTGACACCACGATTTTACACAACTGATTTCCAAGCTATGGCTGAACTTGATATCTCTCAAAATCATAATGAATTTCAAGCATTATTAAAAGAGTTTCGGGCTGATTATAATAAAAAACACTTTATTAGAGACGAAGAGTTTGAGCAAACTTGGCAAAGTTTAGATAGTAAAACCAAAGCTTTATTTGTGGAATTTTTAGAACGATCTTGTACAGCAGAATTTTCAGGGTTTTTATTATATAAAGAATTATCACGCAGACTACAACAGAACAATCCTGTAATGGCTGAATGCTTCTTATTAATGTCACGAGATGAAGCAAGACATGCTGGCTTTTTAAATAAAGCAATAGGTGACTTTAATCTTTCACTAGATTTAGGATTCTTAACTAAAAGTCGAAAATATACATTTTTTTCTCCTAAGTTCATTTTCTATGCTACTTATTTATCAGAAAAAATCGGATATTGGAGATATATTACAATATATAGACATTTAGAAAAGCATCCTGAACATAGAATATATCCTATATTTAAATTCTTTGAGAATTGGTGTCAAGACGAAAATAGACATGGGGATTTTTTTGCTGCTTTGCTAAGATCTCAACCACAATTTTTAAATGATCTCCAAGCAAAACTATGGTGTCGTTTTTTTCTACTTAGCGTGTTTGCCACTATGTATTTAAATGACTTTCAGAGATCAGATTTTTACAAATCTATTGGTTTGGATGCACGCCAATATGACATACAAGTTATTAGAAAAACTAATGAAAGCGCTTCTAGAATATTTCCTGTAGCATTAAATGTTGATAAATCAGAATTTTTTCAGCACTTGGACAAATGTGCTTCAGACAATAGAAAATTAATAGAAATTGATAATAGCCAGAAAAACTCTTTAGTGAAAAATTTATCTAAACTACCTCTTTATGGAAGAATAGGTTTAAACCTAATTAAATTATATTTAATGAAGCCGATAGAATCAGCAAGCGTATCATCAACTTTCAAATAAAAAGTTACACAGAGACTTGCTTTATGATTAGCACAAAAGTGTATTTAAATATTGCTAATCATAGAATTATTAAAAAATATAAAAAATGTGAAGCTTATTTTTTTCTTAGTTTATAATTTAATATAAATAAACTCTAATTTTACACATAAAATTAGAAGAATATATTAAATTAAAAAAATAGAACTAACTTTAGATGACAAACACAATTAATTTAAAAATGCCCTCTCCAACATTCGGTGGTAGTACCGGGGGATGGTTAAGATCTGCTGAAATAGAAGAGAAGTATGCTATAACTTGGACTAGCAAATCAGAACAATTTTTTGAAATGCCTACTGGTGGGGCTGCAATAATGCGACAAGGAGATAATTTATTATATTTAGCAAGAAAAGAGCAGTGCTTAGCTCTTAGTGTGCAACTAAAAACCAAGTTCAAAATCACTGATTTTAAAATATATAGAATATTTCCAAGTGGAGAAGTACAATATTTACATCCAAAAGACGGTGTTTTTCCAGAAAAAGTTAATGAAGGTAGAGAAGGTATCGGCAATGTATACCATTCAATTGGTAAAAATAAAAATCCAATAGAAGTAAAATTTACCGCAAAGAAAACTTATGATTAAATAACCGCGTAAAGAAATTATGGCATAATTGTTATAATTTCTGTTTCTTTTATGACTTCATTTACACACTTTTCTTCAACTAATATTTTACTTTGAAAGATTTCTTTTAGGCTTCTTTCAATATATTTTTTGTTTTCGACATGGTCTTTGAAATACAGATGTTAATTATATTGAACCCTTTTATAAAATCTCTTTTCTCCTCTATTTATTTTCTCTTCTATATCTTGTATCATTTTTTTATAATTATAATCCCTTCGCACTTGTATAGCTCATTTCGTATGATTGTCCACATGTTGCCTTTAGCATACAAAATTCTCGGTTCCATGATTTGTATTGCTCATGCAACTAAAACTTAAACAATGATAAAGTCGCTTCTGCAAGTAGCCTTAATTTATATATAGTATTACCTGGAAATAGACTATATAGGTCTAGTTACTCGTGCATTTGTTTATAATTTTTTGTTTTTATAATCTTGCTTTCTATAAACGGAGGTATTCTATTTAGATTGGATTTATTATGATACAGGCCTTCCTATGGGATATTCTTGATGTTTTAGCTCCCATAACACCCAAATATATCAATATCAACAATAGGACCTTGAGAACGATATCTAACAGTCTATTATTCGTACAACGACCACCATTTATTTTTGCTAAATAAACAGAAGTGGAAGAAAGGTTCGACATGAAAAATTTGTGATTTGAATATGAAACAAAGGATTCGTATTCTTTATCATTGTGAAAACCACATCTAACAAACAAGCTTGATTTAAATAATTGATATACGGTAGCGCCTATAATAAACTTAGGCTCTGTATAAAACTCACTATACCCTAATAAATCATAAATTTTTTTTAATAAAACTTCATAATTTGAAAAAACATCAAAGTTATGCAAATCGTCAAACGCATATTTTACGAAATCAGAGGGATCGTTTAGTAGTTCTTGAAACATGTTTTGTTTTTGCTGAGTTGTATATACATTCTTATAATATAGCTTTATATTCGTATATATATATCTGAGTAAAAGGAATTTCCTTGCAAAGCAACATTATCACAATAGCCTATAGCTATCTGATATATAAACCTATTGATAGAAATATATTTGTTAAAAAAAACGAAGGAAATCTCTTTTGAATTACTTCTGCGCCCTGTATTTTTTACTTTTTCAAGCACTTCACTAGACCAATCATTTGAAAACATTCTAATGAAATCCGCATTTAAAAAAATCAAAATGCACTATAGGCACTTTCAGTTCAACGAAGAAAAACCCCATATCTCGTAAATAATCCAGGGGGACAAAATCAGATTGCATTTGTTTAAAACTAGAAAGTGATGGAGATTTCTCTAACTGAACGCTTTTGTATAGATAAAACATAGCATCAGTTTTATTAATAGCACGAAACTGTAAACTAATCATGACTCTATGGCAACTGATGTTTTTATAGAAAGAATCTAGAGTCATTAAACTCGGTGTAATACACTATAAGACTATAAAACTTTAATGTATTTAAATTGTTTTTATAGTCTATTTTCTGATATACTAGGCTATATAGATGGAGAGGTGGTAGAGTTGGTTGATTGCGTCTGATTTGAAATCAGATGAACTGCAAGGTTCCGTGGGTTCGAATCCCACCCTCTCCGTAAGGTATAATAAATTTTTACTTACTGACAGCTTGCTCTATAAAATTAATTGCTTGACCTAAAGTAGCTATTTTTTCAGCATCTTCATCTGGAATTTTGATAGAGAATTCTTCTTCAATCGCCATAACCAATTCTACAGTATCTAATGAATCTGCCCCTAGGTCCTTTGCAAAATTAGCTTGCAAAGTTACTTTTTTTTCCTCCACACCTAATTGTTGAACTATAATTTTTTTTACCTTTTTAAATATATCTTGATTAGACTCTGTAACAGACATAAAATTACCCTAATATTATTCAATAACCATTTGGACTGTATCTAAAGTAAATTCAAAATAAAATAATTTGTATTTTTATACAACTTATCTTAAGGATAAATACATAACCTTCTATCTGGTTCTTCACCAAAACTACGACACTGTAAATTATAAGAAGATATTAAATTATACTGCAATTTCCGTATAATTGTTGATCTACATAAAAGTTCTACTGAATGCTTTTTAGATAAAATAATTTTTTCTATGGCTATACGAGTTTCTTGAAGAGCTTCTACTTCTATATCTGCTTTATGAGAACATATTTTCTCCCAATCCATATAAGGCAAATAGTTTACACTTAACATTTTTTTTAATGCTCTGATAATATTGGCAATTGTGCTACTATGAATAGTATAAATTGTTAATTGCATTGATTTAGCAATTTGCCGTAATTTATTATTCTGTTTAACATGAGATCTTAATGCTAAAATCACATCTGCTTTAACTATATCTTGAGTAATCACTATCGGAGAGTTCAAAGCTTGAATAGCTGATTTAAGCATTTCTACACTAACAGAATAAGCATAAACAATAATTACTTTCTTATTAAGAGTTTGAAATTGCTTACTTGATATTGAAGGCATTATATTTAATAAAGACTTTTGACTTGTCTGATTATGTATTGGATATACCATATTAGAGTTTGGTAAATATTGATGCTTCATATTTAATGAATAACTAAACTTTTTTGGGCTTTTATAAGAACCAAATTTACCAGAAGAACCAGTTATAGGTGATAAAAATTCAGTTACTCTAGATTGCTCATATTCTATTTGGATAGAACCATCAAAACAAAATTTACGACGTTGAACAAATAATGAAGCTCCTTGCAAGATTTGATCTACTGCTTCATCAACCTTTTCATGAACAATCCAACTATCTCTAGTATGAATTTCAATAGCTACTTGAAAAGCTGGTGAGGATTTACGCTCAAGTATACTTTTTTGAGAACCTCTACGCTTTGCTTCATCATCTCCTAGAGTAACATATTGTATGCCTCCTATTAAATCAGATAATATCGGATTTTTAATTAAACTTTCCATATAATTACCATGAGCAGTACCAACTAATTGAACACCTCTTTCAGCAATAGTACAAGCTGCCAATGCTTCTAACTCTGTACCTATTTCATCAATAATTATTACTTCTGGCATATGATTTTCAACAGCTTCTATCATTACTTGATGCTGCAATTCAGGACGAGCAACTTGCATTCGCCTTGCTCGACCTATAGCAGGATGAGGTATATCACCATCACCTGCTATTTCATTTGAAGTATCTATTATCACTACTCGCTTTTCCATCTCATCTGCTAAAACCCGCGCTATTTCTCTAATTGCAGTCGTTTTACCAACTCCAGGTTTACCTAACAATAATATTGATTGACGTTTTTCTAATAAATCTCGTATAATACTTATTGTTCCAAATACAGCTCTACCTACTCTACAAGTTAAGCCTATAATATTACCTTTTCTATTTCTTATAGAACTTATTCTATGCAAAGTACGTTCAATCCCAGAACGATTATCTCCACTAAAATTACCTATTCTACGTATACAAAAATCCAAATCCTGCCAAGAAATAGTTTTCGCAGATAAATACTCAGGACCATGAGGAAAACGAGCTTCAGGCCTCCTACCTAAATCCATAACCACTTCGATCAAGTATTTACATTGATTATGATTATGTAAAGGTAAACGTATAAAATCAGGCAAAATTTCCAGTAGTTCATTTAAATCGTCTGCTATTAACATTAGCTTTATCTTAATTATTAAATTGGTCGATAGAATATTCTCTATTACTTAAAACTAGAATAACAAAAAAATATAAATTTTTTAGATATTGTACAAATAATATAATCCAAAACTTAACTAAACATAAGTCAAAAATTCATAAACATGGAAAAGATCATTAAAATCACAAGTATGTATAATAAAAGCTGTCAAGAAATTTTTTATTATCTATATCAGCATGGGATTATTGTTGGAATAAAAACCATTAAATATAAAAAAAAATTCTTTATACATTAATTATACAATTTGCAGATTATAGTAGAATATGGATGTTACCTCAAGAGATAGAAGAATACAATAAAATATAATTTCATATAAATTATTAATTAGTTAAGGAAATCATAGTAATGAAATTTCAGATAGAAGAACTAAAGAAAATGCTTACGTCTATAGAAAAAAATCATATCCAGGAATTGCAAATTAAAAGCAGAAATACTTATATCTTAATTAACAAAAATAATATCAACAGCAAAATTAATAATTATGCAGTTAATGAAGATAAATCATTAAAAACAATAGAAAACAATACACCTACTCATCATATTAACGAGTCTAAAATTTATTCAACTATTGTTTCACCTATGGTTGGCACTTTCTATAAATCTCCTGCTCCTAATGAAGCAGCTTTTGTAGAAAAATATGATATAGTTGAGAAAAAACAGATTGTATGTATAATAGAAGCCATGAAATTAATGAATGAAATTGAAGCTGAAGTTAAAGGCGAAATAGTGGAAATACTTGTACAAGATGGTGATATTGTTGACTGTGGACAAGCTCTAATGAAAGTTAAAACTTTATATTAATTCACGATAGCAAGATTTTAACTATTGTTAACAGATTTCAAGAAGAGTAGATATTATGCATATAATATAGTTATATAAAAACTCACATTTCTGGAATTCTATAATAAGTTAAGAATAACCAGATAAAATTAAGTCAAGACATACAGTATCTTATGTGAGTGTTTTATTTACTTTCTTAGATATCACAATACAAAACAATTAAAGTAAGGAGTATCTCAATGACAGTTAGCTCAAAAGAGCAAGAGACAACAAAAGTAAAAGTCACTGTAGATAAAAATCCTGTAAGTACCTCATTCGAAAAATGGGCTAAGCCTGGTCACTTTTCTAGAGCACTTGCAAAAGGCCCTAAAACTACAACTTGGATTTGGAATTTACACGCCGATGCACACGATTTTGATAGTCATACAAGTTCTTTAGAAGAAGTTTCACGCAAAATTTTTAGTGCACATTTTGGACAATTAGCAGTTATATTCCTTTGGCTGAGCGGTATGTATTTTCATGGAGCACGTTTCTCTAATTATACAGCATGGTTAAGTAATCCTGTAGGAATTAAGCCGAGTGCACAAGTAGTATGGCCAATAGTAGGACAAGAAATACTAAACGGTGACGTAGGCGGAGGATTTCAAGGTGTACAGATAACATCAGGTTTTTTCCAACTTTGGAGAGCATCAGGAATAACAAGCGAATTCGAACTATATGCTACAGCTATTGGAGGCCTATTCATGGCTGCTTTAATGGTTTTTGCAGGGTGGTTTCATTACCATAAAGCAGCACCTAAATTAGAGTGGTTTCAAAATGTTGAATCAATGATGAATCATCACTTAGCAGGGTTATTGGGTTTAGGATGCCTTGGATGGTCTGGTCACCAAATACATATTGCTTTACCTATAAATAAATTATTAGATGCCGGTATATCTCCGCAAGAGATACCTTTACCTCATGAGTTTTTGGTTAATAGAGAGTTAATTTGTCAATTGTATCCAAGTTTTAGTAAAGGTATTATACCTTTTTTCACTCTAAACTGGAGTGAATATGGTGATTTTTTAACATTCAAAGGCGGATTAAACCCTGTTACAGGTGGTCTTTGGTTAAGCGACACGGCACACCATCATTTAGCATTGGCTGTTTTATTCCTAGTAGCAGGGCATATGTATCGTACTAATTGGGGTATCGGCCATAGTATGAAAGAAATACTAGAAGCACATAAAGGCCCTTTCACAGGTGAAGGCCATAAAGGCATGTATGAAATTTTAACATCTTCATGGCATGCACAGCTAGCAATTAATTTAGCTATGATGGGATCTTTAAGTATTATAGTTGCACATCATATGTATGCAATGCCACCATATCCATACATAGCAACTGATTATCCTACACAACTATCATTATTCACACATCATATGTGGATTGGTGGATTTTGTATAGTAGGAGCAGGAGCTCATGCATCAATCTTTATGGTCAGAGATTATAACCCAGCTAAAAATTATAACAATGTTTTAGACAGAATAATTCGACATCGGGATGCAATAATATCTCATTTAAATTGGGTCTGTATATTTCTCGGCTTTCATTCTTTTGGATTATATATACATAATGATACTATGAGAGCCCTAGGTAGATCTCAAGATATGTTCTCAGATACAGCAATCCAATTGCAACCTGTATTTGCACAGTGGGTACAAAATATACATACATTAGCACCAGGGAATACTAGTCCTAATTCTCTTGCTACGGCAAGTTATGCATTTGGTGGAGATATTGTTTCTATCGGAAACAAAATAGCAATGATGCCAATATCTTTAGGTACAGCTGATTTCATGGTGCATCATATTCATGCATTTACAATTCATGTTACTGTACTAATATTAGTTAAAGGATTCCTTTTCGCAAGAAATTCTAGATTAATACCTGATAAATCAAATCTAGGCTTCCGTTTCCCTTGTGATGGTCCAGGCAGAGGAGGTACATGCCAAGTCTCTGGATGGGATCATGTATTTTTAGGTCTATTTTGGATGTACAACTCTTTATCTATAGCAATTTTTCACTTTAGCTGGAAAATGCAATCAGATGTATGGGGCACTATAAACCCTAAAGGGACTATCTCTCATATTACAGGAGGTAATTTTGCTCAAAGCGCTATAACAATAAACGGGTGGCTACGTGATTTTCTTTGGGCACAAGCTTCGCAGGTTATACAATCTTACGGATCAGCATTATCTGCGTATGGATTGATATTTTTAGGAGCTCACTTTGTTTGGGCATTCAGCCTAATGTTTTTATTCAGCGGAAGAGGATATTGGCAGGAACTTATCGAATCTATTGTATGGGCACATAATAAAGTTAAAGTAGCTCCTGCTATTCAACCTAGAGCCTTAAGTATTACACAAGGTAGAGCTGTAGGCGTAGCACATTATTTACTAGGAGGAATAGGAACTACTTGGGCATTCTTTTTAGCAAGAATAATAGCAGTAGGATAATATACAAAAATATCAGGAAAAATAATAATGGCAACAAAATTCCCTAAATTTAGCCAAGCATTAGCACAAGACCCAACAACAAGAAGAATTTGGTATGGGATAGCTACAGCACATGACTTTGAAAGTCACGATGGAATGACAGAAGAAAATCTATACCAAAAAATCTTTGCGTCTCATTTTGGTCATTTAGCCATAATATTTCTATGGACATCTGGCAATCTATTTCACGTAGCCTGGCAAGGTAATTTCGAACAATGGGTTACTAACCCTTTAAAAATTAAACCTATTGCACATGCAATATGGGATCCACATTTTGGACAACCAGCAGTAAAAGCTTTCACAAAAGGTGGAGCTTCATATCCTGTAGATATTACATTCTCAGGTGTATATCATTGGTGGTATACCATTGGAATGAGAACTAATACAGACTTATATAATGGAGCACTATTTTTATTAATTTTATCAGCAATTATGCTATTTGCTGGTTGGTTACACTTACAACCTAAATTCAAACCTGGTCTATCATGGTTCAAGAATAATGAATCTCGTTTAAATCACCACTTATCAGGTCTATTTGGAGTTAGCTCATTAGCATGGACAGGTCATTTAATACATGTTGCTATTCCAGAATCACGTGGACAAGATATAAATTGGAGAAATTTCACAAATACTCTACCACACCCAGCTGGCTTACAACCCTTTTTCACTGGTCAATGGAGTGAATATGCTTTAAATCCTGATAGTGCAAGTCATATATTTGGAACTCAAGAAGGTGCAGGAACTGCTATACTGACTTTTTTAGGTGGTTTTCATCCTCAAAGCCAATCTTTATGGCTAACAGACATGGCTCATCACCATTTAGCAATAGCTGTAATATTTATTATAGCAGGCCATATGTACAAAACTAACTGGGGCATAGGTCATAATTTAAAAGATATATTAGATGCACATCGAGCGCCTAGTGGTAAAATGGGTGCTGGTCATGTAGGGTTATACCAAACAATCACAGATTCATTACATATGCAACTAGGCTTAGCATTAGCAGCTTTAGGAGTTATTACTTCACTAGTTGCACAACATATGTATGCAATGCCTCCCTACGCATTTATGGCTAAAGATTTTACAACTCAAGCAGCTCTATACACACATCATCAGTATATTGCAGGCTTTTTAATGGTTGGAGCATTTGCACATGGGGCTATCTTCTTTATAAGAGATTATGATCCTGAACAGAATAAAAATAATGTATTAACTAGAATGCTAGACCATAAAGAAGCAATTATTTCTCATTTAAGTTGGGTATGCTTATTCTTAGGTTTCCATACATTAGGATTATATATACATAATGATACTATGATAGCTTTTGGAACACCTGAAAAACAAATTCTAATTGAACCTGTATTTGCACAATGGATTCAAGCAAGTTCAGGCAAAACAATGTATGGATTTGACGTACTCCTATCATCAACATCAAATGTAGCTAGTCAAGCCGGTAGTAATGTTTGGTTACCTGGATGGTTAGAAGCTATAAACAGCAATAAAAACTCTTTATTCTTAACTATTGGACCCGGAGATTTCTTAGTTCATCACGCAATTGCACTAGGGCTTCATACAACCACATTAATTTTAGTAAAAGGAGCTTTAGACGCTAGAGGATCAAAACTTATGCCCGATAAAAAAGATTTCGGCTATAGTTTTCCATGCGATGGTCCAGGCAGAGGAGGTACATGCGATATCTCTGCATGGGATGCTTTCTATTTATCTGTTTTTTGGATGCTAAATACAATAGGATGGGTAACTTTTTATTGGCACTGGAAACATATAACTATCTGGCAAGGAAATGTTAGTCAATTCAATGAATCATCGACATATTTAATGGGTTGGTTCAGGGATTATTTATGGTTGAATTCTTCACCACTAATTAACGGGTATAACCCTTATGGCATGAATAATCTATCGGTATGGGCATGGATGTTCCTATTTGGTCACTTGGTATGGGCTACAGGCTTCATGTTTTTAATTTCATGGAGAGGCTATTGGCAGGAGTTAATAGAAACACTTGCTTGGGCACATGAAAGAACACCGTTAGCAAATTTAATTAGATGGAAAGATAAACCTGTTGCATTATCAATTGTACAAGCCAGATTGGTAGGTTTAGCTCATTTTTCAGTTGGATATATTCTAACATATGCTGCATTTGTTATAGCATCTACATCTGGAAAATTTGGATAGTAAACTTAACTAATTAATTATACAATTGAAATTTCAACATGATACAAAAGACCACTGTCTTAATATAGTGGTCTTTTATTATTGCAATAAGACAAAAAATCTATTAATATTTAATTCATATAATTTTCAAGTAATTACAAGATATGGCCAAAATTAGTATGATCGAAAGAGAAAACAAAAGAAAGAAACTAACAAAAAAATATCAAGATACAAGAAAGCAAATAAAACAACGTATTAAGCAAACATTAGATTTTAAAGAAAAAATAAAATTACAAGAAGATTTACAAAAATTACCGAGAAATAGCAGTCCATGCCGTATAAGAAATCGATGCTGGATGACAGGAAGAAGTAGAGGATTTTATCGAGATTTTGGATTATCTCGACATGTAGTAAGAGAAATGTCACATGAATGCTTATTACCAGGTGTTACTAAATCTAGCTGGTAAAATTTTTATCATAACTAAAAATAATATAATACTAATGTAAACTTTTTTCATAGATACCCTACATCTTTAATCTGCAATAGAGTATCTAAAAAATATATGTAATGGATATTACATTAATTTATTTAAAAAATTTTATAAACCAAACTGGTTTCCTCTACGATACTGTAAATACGCCGCTACTAACAAACCTAACAAAGTTACTGGAATTAATCCTAATACTATGCCAGACAAAAGAGGTTCTACCATAAAAAATACCTATTTAATTACATAACTCAACTATAAATTATACTTATTAATTACCTGAAACCAATAGCAGCTTGCCAAACAAAAGCTAGAAGCAGAAAAAATACTGGTATCACTGGTAAAATATCAACCAAAGGTCGAAATACAGCATAAGCTTCAGGTAATTTAGCTAAAAACATGAATGTAAACATATAGTAAACCTCTTACAAATTATCTTATATAAAAATATACATCAAATACAATTTTTTTGTTAATTCGATTGTACATATTAAAAAGTATGTATATAAATTATATGTAATATAATTTTAAAATACATAAATAAATTCAAAAATATAAGATATTATTTTTAAGTAGGTTTTAATGATAAGTTTCAAATTTAATAACTAATAATATATTATAGAACTTATATTTAATTAAATAGAAAAATAATTTTTTAAAATATTCATGATGACAATAATTGTACAATTACTCGTATTAATTTTAGTGGTATTTTCAACTTTATTAGTTATAGGCATACCCGTTACACTTGCTTCACCAGAGCAATGGGAAAAGTCAAAAAATTTAATATATACTGGAGCTGGTATTTGGGCAGGTCTTGTAATAATTACAGGAGTATTTAACTCATTCATTGTATAATAAATATATTATGCATAAAATTAATATAGATATATTTATAATATATTTATATTAATAAGTGAGTTGACAAAATCTTGCTCATTTGTAATTATGTATATGGAATTGCGGGTATAGCTCAGTGGTAGAGCGCAACCTTGCCAAGGTTGATGTCGCGCGTTCGAATCGCGTTACCCGCTTAATTTTAAAACTAGTTCGTTTCTTTAGAATCCGTATCTATTACAGTATCTTTTACGTCATTATCACTTGTCTGAGTAGCAGAATTATTATATACCTTTTTGCCAATAGTCATCATTAGTTGTTGCAGTTCAGATTGAACCTTTTTAATCTGATCATAATCTTCTGTTTGTATCAATTGTTTCAAATTTTCTATTAAACTATTAACTTGTTGCTTATCCTGATCATCTATTTTATCTCCCAAATCTTTTAATTGATTTTCAGACTGATAACATAAAGAATCTGCCTGGTTTTTCAAATCAACCTGTTCACGCTTTTGTTTATCTAAATCTGAATTTTTTTCTGCTTCTTGAACTAATTTTTCTACCTCTTCTTTCGGCAAAGTTGATGCACCTGTTATAGTAATAGATTGTTCTTTACCTGTTCCTTTATCCTTAGCATTTACAGATAGAATACCATTAGCATCTATATCAAATGTCACTTCTATTTGCGGTACACCTCTAGGTGCAGGCATGATACCATCTAATCGAAAAGTACCTAAGCTTTTATTATCTTTTGTAAACTCTCTTTCGCCTTGCAAAACATGAATCTCAACATTTGGCTGATTATCAACTGCCGTTGAAAAGACTTCTGATTTTTTTGTAGGTACCGTTGTATTACGAGGTATAATTTTTGTCATAACGCCACCTAAAGTCTCAACACCTAGAGATAAAGGGGTGACATCTAAAAGCAATATATCTTTAACTTCACCTGCTAGCACACCTGCCTGTACTGCTGCACCTATTGCAACAACTTCATCTGGATTTACACTTTGATTTGGATCTTTACCAATAATTCTTTTAACTAACTCTTGAATAGCAGGTATTCTAGTGGAACCTCCCACAAGAACTATTTCATCTATATTTGATGACTCCAATTGAGCATCTTTTAAAGAATTTGTTACAGGTATTTGACAACGATCAATTAAGTTTTTACATAATTGTTCAAATTTAGCACGTGTTATAGTTTTCTCTAAATGTTTAGGGCCTGTATCTGTAGAAGTTATAAAAGGCAAATTAATATCTGTTTGTGATAGACTAGACAATTCCATTTTTGCTTTTTCAGCTGCTTCAGTTAATCTTTGTAATGCTTGTCTATCTTGAGCTAAATCTATTCCTTGATCATTATAAAACTCTTTTATTAGCCATTCAACAATTATACGATCAAAATCATCCCCACCTAAATGAGTATCACCAGAAGTAGATAAGACTTCAAATACACCATCGCCTACTTCTAGAATTGAAACATCAAAAGTTCCTCCACCTAAATCAAATACAAGTATAGTTTCATTATCTTTTTTATCCAAGCCATAAGACAAAGATGCTGCTGTAGGTTCATTAATTATTCTAAGCACGTCTAAACCTGCTATCTGCCCTGCATCTTTAGTTGCTTGTCTTTGAGAGTCATTAAAATAGGCTGGGACTGTAATAACAGCTTGAGTAACTGGTTGGCCTAAGTAAGTACTGGCATCCTCAACCAGTTTACGTAATACTTGAGCTGAGATTTCTTCAGGTGCAAAATCTTTACCTAAAGCAGGACATGCAAGCTTAATATTTAAGTTAGCATCTGTTTTTATATTATATGATGATTGCTTAGATTCTGAGCTAACCTCTTCTTGTTTGCGTCCAATAAATCTTTTAACTGAATAGAAAGTATTCTCTGGATTCATTACAGCTTGCCTTTTAGCTATTTGACCAACTAATTTATCCTGTTTTTTAGTATAAGCTACTACTGAAGGAGTTGTTCTTAACCCCTCTTTATTTGGTATTACAGTAGGCTTTCCACCTTCCATTACAGCAACCACTGAATTTGTTGTACCTAGATCAATACCAACTACTTTACTCATAATTACCCCTATCAATAAATTATTTACTTATATCTTGCA